ACAGGTGAAGTTCCAGCTGAGGAAAACAACCCCAAACAGGAACCATCTCCAACAGGTCTTTGCGCGCATCCATCCCCCTTTGCAACTTTCTCAAAATCATCACTCTTCCTTCTATAAGCCACGGCCCTCCTTCCAGCACCTTGTCAAAATCTTATTCTGTGTTGAAGCGGAATAGTTTGAAGCCATGCATTCTTGAAAGAATCTCCAAACCCCCTTTACCTTATCCTTCTATTCTATAAAAAGGCGAACATCTAATCACGGTCGCCTTTCTATGAAGGCGAGCAGCCCAGCCCCCCTCTATAAATATATAAATATATATATAAATATATATATTTATATTAGGTCAGCGGTATTTCGCAATAGCAGCTCCGAGAAGCTGGGCTTAGGGTGCGCCTCCTGCGGTCGTTTCAGTGACTCAATTGGCTTCCCTCAGCTCAGACTGGTGTCGCCACCTCTCCCAGGACCAGAATGATTATCCCTGCCCGATGGGTCTACATTCATCCCTGAATGTCGTCGGGTACTCTTCACTTCCCCGCCATTCTTGTAACCGTCACCTGTCATCCGCGCAGGTGTGTCCGCACCCCCTGGAGTGGACGAGAAAGAAAGGATTTCTCGGAGCAACCCCCCTGGTTCCAGACCCAGGAGTTCACTTTCCCGTATGAGCATTCGGTACATGTATAAGTCCGTGGAAGAGTAAAAGGGTCATCACTACTGAGGATCTCCCCCCTAATCTTAGATGGGTCGTCTGAGGGTTCGCCGCGGTTCATTGCTGTGCTTACACACTAGGCTACCCTTCTCCGAAAGCTCCGCGGGACCACCTATCACTAGTCTTCGGCCGGAGGGGTTTATTGCACAAAAAGGCCGGGACGCCGGCTCCCGCAGAGGGAAGCCCAACGAATGTCAGATGCAAAGCCCCGCACCTCATTAAGATCATATTGGCATACTCTCCCAAAAAAAAAAGAGCAGACCCCATTGAAGACGGGAGTGAGGTACAACAAGGCCATTTCCGTCCACCTTCTCACGGAGCCGTACGTGGACGTTACCGCTCATACAGCTCCCAGCCAGCAAGCAGTTAGCTTTCCTCTACAAGGAATGGAAGTGTGGATGAATCGACATCAAATAAAATAGAGGTTTTTCTTATCATCACTTCAATAACATGCATGATAAGAGCATCCCTTTCACAAAAACCTACGGATCCCCCCCTCCCCCTCCAGCCACTTCAGCACCTTGTGATCTTTGAGAAGATCATTACGAGCCCTCTCCGTTAATGTTTTTGTAGATTCCTAAAATTCCATGGTGGATCAGGACGAGAATGAATCCAGGAATCCAGGACATATTCATCCTGGAGCTTCTGCTCTCCTCAGTGGAGGGGTTTTTATAGAGAAAGAGGTGAGTCGAGGCGAGGGTTGCCTCCCGCTTCGCTTGACCGATTCCTCTCCGTCGGAGGAAGATCGACCCTGAACAAGAAAGAAGGAGCTGCTCTCGATGTGAGAGAAGGAGCAAAAAAGTGTCATTTTCTGCCCCACCTAAAAACAAAGACAGACAACGGACTGGACACAAACAAACAAAAGAAAGAAGAAGTGCCTTCTCGCCCTGCCCCGATGATGCGCTCAACGCTCGCGGAACTACACTACATACCGGAAAAAACTCTCTCTATTACTTTGATAAGAGAATCATAGGTTTGACCCACGAGCTACGTGGGAAATACGAGATCTAGGCAAGCCGTTCTCCCCTTGCCCTTGAACGATAGATAGGGCGAACATTTCAACCTTAGTTATCACTATCACTAGAGGAGGATGTGAAGCCCTCTTCCAAATAGAATTGGAGATCAATAGCTTCTTTGGCCTCTTTGGCTATCACGAAAAAGGGGCTGTTTCTCCCTTTTTCATTTAAATCGTGAATAACCCCATTGATTGTATCTAAATCAGTGGAACTATTCAAAACACGATCAACAATATCGTGTATGCTGGATTTGTCCTTCATCGGACAGTTTTCCTCATCAAAGAGGTGTCTTAGCTTATTCCCAAGCTTTTTTTGGGCTTTCACAAATAGCTCAACCGTGTTTGGCTCCTGAGGAGCTGGGACCTGTGGAGCTTCAGCCGGAGGAGCTTGGTTGACGCTCGCTTCCGAGTGAGCTGGGCTGGAGGCTCCTTCATGAGCTGAGCAGGAGGCTGCCCCATGATGGGGCATCATATTTGTGTTCCCCACGCTCTCCAGATCCCACATAAGCATGTAAAATACAAATGCAAAGAAAGTTCCGGCCAACCCGAGAAAAAAGAGGAAGTAGAGAGACTTGCTGAAAATGGTCCATTGAACTTTCAGCCAGAAGATATAACCATTTACGTCGATTAGCCGCAACAAACAATAAGACACAATGAGAAAGGTCAAAATGATGAGGACCGAATAGAGAAATTGGCGTAATCGAGTAAGATGAGGAGATAAGGGGCGTTTAATATTCAATTCATGATTCAAGTTTGTAGGATCGCTATTTCCTGCGTGGTCTGTGCCCGTACCGATATCCTAATTCGGCTACCTCTCCCACTCATCAAGGCAGAACATAAGAAACTATTGCCAAGGGAGACCGGGGAACGCTCTGCCCCATCACCTACAAAAGGATCCATTACAGGAGTGCCGCGCTTCTCAGGGCCCTCTGCGTCATATCGACCCCGCCGGGGCGATCCAGTCACCCGGAGAGAAAAGAAGAAAGAAGAGAAGTTGCACTAGTTTACTAGTTGCACTGACGATGACTCGATTACCTAAAGGACCCATCTTGTCAGTATCGAGGTCTTTCTTGTCTCACACAAGAAGACAGAATTCTTCTTGATATACACTATTTCTAGTTCCCCACAAGGGATGAAAGCAAGGAAGCTAGCCTATGTGGAAGAAAGAAAGAAGTCAAGCTGCACGCAATCCACAACCAAAAGAGAGAAGCCAGTCACGGAACACAAACAATATTCCACATAAAATCTCTTCCACATGTCTTGCAAGAGACGATTCGGTTCACAACAGCCGATTCCATGGGCATTCTGGCTTGATGAATGCTATCTTGCTTGAGAAATCCCTTCCTTCTTATTGGCTTATTCAACAAACGGTATAACACTTCTCTCATCCCACTACCGCACTATCCATGTCTTATTCTTATACTATTATACCTGCTCCGAGATGATAGATCGGATGAAAACAAGAGAGAAGGAGCTGCTATTGAATCCGGTCTTAGATGGTTGGAAGACAGAAGCAATAGCATGATAGGAATAGCAGGTTTAATAGAGATGACATCACAATAGGATGAAGACGATACTGATTATCTGCTTGAACGTGGAAATGGGATATAGGCTGTTCGGGATTAACCTGATTGCCCTAATACTCTTGCTATTGGGAACCCCAGATTCCCCGCATCCAACAAGGGATTGCGCCTTGTTTGGCAATTGATGAGGTGCCAAGTTTGTCACCTCGCGGGGCAGGAAACCTATCCTAAACCATTGACGTCTAAAAGACAAGTCGTTTTGTCAAAAAAGGATCAGGGTATGGATGACTCATTTAGGAATGACGAACCATCTCCAAGTACCTTTCTCTATCACATGCGAGCTAAGTTCCCTATTAGGATCCCTAGGAAAGCCCTCATTAGGATCTCTATTAGCGTTCCCTAATCAAATCTCTGTTAAGGTTTGGAACCCTGAATCACATCCATGGAAAGCCCAGGCGGAAGAAAACCAGTATAAACCGAATAAGCCCGAGTCCGAGTCGAAGACTCGCCTGGTTTCGTCAAAGGTAACATGACGATAGATGATAACTTTCCAGGTCGGAAAGTGAAAGCCTAAACGCCCTTATTGCACTATATCCGATGAAGATACACTCAAGAGCCTTGGTTTGTTCCGCATCGAAGAATCAACATGAGGGAAAAATATGCACCCAAACGATCGTAACCAGGAGGCAACGGAATGGAAAGGAGCCGTCGAGAGTAATATATATATATATATACTAATATATATATATATATATATATATATATATATATATATATATATTAGTATATACTGCAACTTTGAAAGCCCCCCTCCTATTCGAGGCCGGGTGGCGAACATCATAGAAAGCCCAGACTCGGTAATATGACGATGTTTTCGTTCAGACCTTCTGAAAACATGGTCTTCTTGTAGTACATAGCGCTTACAAGTTTTTAGCTTCCAGAATTCCACTTTTTTACAGGACTTTCAGAATTGACTTTCGCAGTCCCCCACTCAGAATGGTTACTGGACAAGAAGAGGGGAGCTAATCCCTTGAACATAGCATTCTGGCTGTGCCGTACCCAGAGGTTCAGTAGCTTGCTTTCATCTTTAAGGTAGCTAACCACATGCTTTCCATGATCATATACAACAACAGATCGGAGGTGACTTTCCCGCTATCGAATCTATCTAATGGAAGGTGGGACTCTACCCCGCCCAAAGGACTGGGCGGGCTTCCGGGTTTGTCTTGTCTTTCCGTTCCGTAAAAGTCAGTCTTTGGCTGACGATTGCACGATACAGTCAATCCTAGTGCCAGTGCTGATCACTTCAGGAAAGTAGGGGGGTTCACGAGGGGACGACCGAAAGCGAATGGACGAGTAGTCGGGAACTGAAGGCTACCAACAAGCTTGGTAAAAAAGCAAGCCAGAAAGCGAAAGATTGGAGGGGTAGATAAGAGTGGTGCAGGTGCAAGGCAAGCTAAGGGTAAGTGGGGTCCAGCGGGGTCAGTCTGGACCGGGTCATAAAGTGGCACATATAATAGGCAATATAGGCTGAATTATATTGAAAAAAGGGCCGATACGATACGTACGAGGATGATGACGATCGTGAATTCTTCAAAAGATTGTTGGAGCAAAAGAACTGGCAGATTGATCAGCTTGTAGCTGAGAATGACGCATGGAAGGCGGCCTTATTCGAAACTGGTCTATCGATTGACCCGGCTCCAGTCCTTCCATCTTTCTTACGTTGAGTTTGGTGGAGCACCGTTGACCTTTGTGCTTACGTCTTTGGCCTTAGATTCGGGAGAAAGAAGAACTACTTTTCCCATGAATCCGCGGGAAATGCTTGAGCGCCTTATCTGCCTCACTTAATTCAGATGCGGCGGATGGTGGAGGTACCACTTCTCGGGGACCATATGCTGCTCTGCCTCCTTCCGCTGCTCCCTCGTCGCGAGAGGGAGGTGTAGAGTGGACAACGAGTTCCGCCCTACCTTTCTCTGGGGGGGTCGATAGATCGGCCAACACTGTATTGTGATGACTCGTGTCAGCGCCACTGTTGCAGTAGCGTAATTGTTGAAAATAGCCAGTAGTTGGGCAAATGTATCTGCGGCCACAGTCCGTGATGGCGATTCTGGTGGAGTCGTTACCCGACTAATGAGAGCTGACTAGGGTCGCGTTCAGCTGTCAGACAAATACTGATCAGGAACACTAAAACATGAAGGCAATCTGAATAACAAGAGTGAAATGGAAAACCTCACCTGTAACAGTTGTCCCCCCGGACTGAGCAAAAGTCGAGGGTTGTTCGGGTATATCCATCGGCAATTTGGCGCCGACAGCTTCTTCGTCCTCTGACGGAGGGGGGGGTCAAGTGTTGAATGGTAAAGAGATTGTTGCAGCACGTCTAATAAGAACGGACATACCTAGCCCCGGAGGAGGAGGAGGCGTGGGTCCTCGCTGTCGGACGGCCAGTTTCTTGCGGCGCTTGGCAGGCCGCTCTTCTTTTCTCTCCTTCAGTGCTCATGTCCCATCTGTCTGTCGAACCACAAAATTTTAGTCACCAACCACTTTGAACTTCTTGATCCTCATTTCTTTAGCGATAGACAACCCTATTGCTAAGGCCTCATATGGAGAACTGTTATTAGAGCATGGAAACTCCAATTGTTACGATAAAGATGTTGACTCTCCTTTTGGTGATTTCAAAACGATTCCTACACCACCTTCTTCCTTGGCTGTGGATGATTCATCAAAGTCGTCAGTCCATTGCCCATCTTCTACTGTTGCAATCTGTTCTATCTCACCAGGAATTTCTTCAGAAAGCTCGAGTTGGTCTTTTGATGGGCCAGTAGATCTGCAAAAACTTGCCCCAAAATCGCTTTGGGAGTGACACATTCTATGTCAAATTCTGACAGCTGTAACAACCCCTTCCCGATAGGGCTGGGCTGGCCTTGACAGCAAGTACCTTATCGGATTAGCCCCCGCAACCAACTTGATCTTGTGCGCCAGCATATAATGTCTTAACTTTTGGGCTGCATATAACATAACTATAGTTAAGCGCTAAACAATTTTTCTCTTCTTTAGTGTATGACGCTTCAGCTTCTTTGAGAATTCTACTATATATTTAAGTATATTGGCTTTTCTTGACCATTTTGATCATCCTGTGCTAGCACTATTCCGATAGCATTATCATTGAAAGCAAGATATTGCTTAAGTTCCTTACCTGCTATTGGAGCCATCATCACTGGGGCGTTCGCTAAGGTCTCCTTGATTTTATCAAAGGCTTGTGGACCTCTTCCTATTTGTACTCCACCTTCTTCTTTAGCAATTCCATAAGAGGGGCCGATAAGGCTGCTAACCCTGGTAAGAACCCTCTCAAATAGGCCTAAAAATGACTTCAACTCATTCGCTGAGGTTGGCTCTGGCATATCGAGCACTGCTTTTGCTTTAGCTGGGTCTACATTCATGCCTTGTCGATTCACCAAATAACCAAGAGATTTCCCTGATCTTACTCCGAAGGCGCACTTCATCGGGTGCATCTTCAGCTTGTATTCTCTGCATCTCTGTAGGACTCGACGAAGCACTTCCACATGATCTTTCCTTTGCTTGGATTTCACTACTATGTCATCAACGTCATCCGAACATTCCTCATGCATCATATCATGAAAAATTGCAGTCATAGCACGTTGAGTTGTAGCACCAGCATTCTTTAAACCTGCCAGGCATCACTGTGTAATAGTTGTTACCTATCGGAGTTCTGAAGGCAGTCTTTTCCGCATCCACAGGGTTCATCTTGATTTGGTTGTAGCCGCTATACCCATCCATGAATGAGAACATCTCATGCCCAGCTGTTGCGTCTATGAACAGATCCATGTTTGGCAAAGGGAAGTCATCTTTCGGACAAGCTTGATTTAGGTCTAAAAAATCAACACAGCAGCGGATTTGCCCATTCTTCTTGACAGGGACTATGTCCCCCAAATGGGGTCTTGTATGGGCTTTAAGAAACCAACCTTCACGCCGCTTCTCCTGATCTTCTTTAATTTATTTCTCTATTTCAGGCTTGAAGACTCTGGCGGGTTGTTTGACAGACTTTGTTATAGGAGTTATATGTAAAGAATGACATAAACGATCAGTACTTAAACCAGGCATCTCATCCGTAAGTCCAAGCAAACACATCTTTGTATTCCCTTTACTTTATGGAAAATGCTTTCTTTTTCAGTGATGCCAAGGCTAGCTGATACAAAGATAGGTTTTTCTTCTTCGCCAAACAACTAAAAAAAAAAAGGTTGATTTGCTCCAACTTTTCCAACCGTCTTGCAAATAGCTTGGCGCGGATTGTGCTTCTTGAACCTTATTTAGTTCTTCTTCAACGAGGCATACTTCACAAATTGCCCTCTTTTTCTTATTCTTATTTTGCAGCTTCTTCTCCCGGGCTTTATCGCCTTTCGCTTCTCAGCTTTCCTCACCAGAGGCCTCGTTCTGTAATTGCTATAAGCTGTAGAAGGTAGTACTATCTGGCAGCCTAACTTTGATGCACTGCTCTTCACCATCAGTCTGAAGTTGATTCTGAGCCCTCTCGCTAGGCTCTGCTTCATCTCGCTGATGAAGGTTTTCCACTCTCTCGCTGGACTTCTCTGCATCTTCCTTCATTAAGTCCTCCCAACGAGGTAGTGGCACTCCCTGGACCCTCCTTCAATGAAAGCTCTCCATCCTCGCCAAACTCCTTCAGCCATGCTTCACTGTGCAGAATTGAGGATCATGATCCTCGCCAAGGCTTTCACAGCATCAGCCCTAAGGGATTCGGTGAAGCATACTTCATAGAATAGAAAAAGGCCAGGAGTTTTTTATTCTTCTTCAACCTTTCTTCGAATTTCGTAGATAACGATCTCGCACTTTCATTGATCTGACTGCGATTAAGGAGGAGTTTTTCCTCCATAGCGTTGGAACTAGAAAGCGACTCACCGCCCTTCTTCTTGTCATGATTTATGTCCGAGACTGCTACCTCGTTGATGAAAGTAACCCCATAAACAACCGCTACATCCTTAGAATCCGCTGGGTCTTCGTCAAGAAACTCCGAGGCATGGCATTGCAGTTCTGGGTAGCCGAGCTGCACGAATCAACTTCTTTCTCAACTGATTTCATACCCACACCCACTGACGGCCCAAGAGAACCAGACCCAACTGTATTAATTAGCCGGATCAGCATGAATGGTTGCATCCTCAAAGTCGTCAGTCACAGCAGTAACCGTATCACCCAGCTCTTGAGGATTTGCATCTTCAGTACCACGAGTGTCGGAATCAACAGCAACAACAATCGCGCCACCCAGATCTTGATGTTGCTGAGCGCCGATCGCGAGAGCTCCTTACAAAACTTCAACCGCAGTACCACATCTGCACCCAGCAGCAACTATTGTATCACGGACATTCTGAGACTCGGCATTAGCCTGTTGCAACCTGCCCGCACGACCAGAGGCCATCTCCGAAACTGAATTATGTAATGAATCATGCGCATGAGAATCCTCATCATCAAGATTCTTCTGCTGATCCAAGATTGCAAAGCGGTTGGATTTAACTAACTCCAAGTTCTTGGAACCGCTCGGACCTGGAACAGATCCAATCCCCTAACCAAGGCCGCCGGTTTGCACTCCCTGTTCATTCTTTCAAACCAGTCGCTGCCGGCGCAGCAGCATCATCTGCTACCGAAACAACATCTTTGTCTTTATTTTACGTTTTCTTGATTTTAGGACAACTCTTCTCGTCATGCCCAATCGCTCCGAAAGATTTGCAAAAACTTGGGATCCATTCATAATCAACTAGGATCCGAAACTTATTCTTGAGATTGTCAATCATTAAGATGACAGCCGGTAAAACAGAGGTAGAATCAACTTCAACGCAGGTCCTTGCGAATGCGAACGCAAGCCTGGATCGTTGCGCTGTTTTTTGGTCGCACCAAAGCGGATTGCCGATCTTCTTGGCGATACAACTTAGGCTCTTCCTTCCCCAAAGGCAAATCCCTCAACTTAACCCTAAAAGGAAAAGGGATTCATTGTATATCATCCTTCCCATCCAGACAAAGTTTTCCTCTTCCATTCTTTCAGAACTAACAACCTCCCATTCAAAAACATGGTCCTCCCTCCATTATTCTCTGACGGTCTTACAAGAGAATGAAGTTGAACACAAAGAACCCATTATCCAGCGAGAACAATTGGACCTCCCCTTTACATCTCAAAGCGAAGGCAAAAAATTTCTCTTCAAGAAGCTATACGCCGGCCTCTTACCGACGCAATAATCGACTAACACTTGTTGAGAGTTTGTATTGATTCATCCAAAGTTGCTCCTCCGACGGCTGGAGTAAGGAATTGTCCATCTCACCGCCCTGAGGAGCAGTGGCTCCGTTGTTTTGCACGCCGACAGAGAGAGACTCCAAAAGTACCGACGCTCAATCGAAAGAAAGAGCAATCAACTATATGCTTCACTCATGCCCCAGGAATCCCTAGACACAGGGGTTACGGGCTAATCTAATAAGTAGTAGTCCCTCAGAAGGAAAGGCTATAAGTAGTATTGCTTGCTATACGAGCAGTTTTCCTTTATACGGCTTGCTTGGCCTATAGAGTTTGTCTTTCCAAAACCATTCGAAACTAGAGAAAGAAGCGTGAAGGCCTTCTATGAACATGAACTGATTGCTTCTACTACAAGAGTATTTTGTCTTATAATTTACTAAGACCTAGCGATAAATGGCCTTTTTTTCATATGTGTGTAAGTATGCATGACCGCTCTTGTATAAAAAGGCGGGTAAGGGCTGGCGCATAGGAGCGGGCTGGCTGTTCATGAGGGGGAGGCACCATCACTTTGTCTCGAAGGCAGGTTAAGTTAAGTGTCAAGTCAGGGTAGTGCATTAAGGAGCTGCAACTATCGCATCAGCTAGAGCGGCATTAGGCATTGGAAAGGTGCTGAATTTCATTCCAAGAGCGATTTCCCGCTTTCAGAGCGGGAGAGGGAAAGCAAGATGATCGACCGGCTACAGGAGTTGCGGAGTCTCTCACACTTTCTGTGATCACTATACGGTGATTGTTTTATGGGGATTTTGAGGGTTTACAACTCCTTAGAACTCTCAACAAGTGGAAGGCAGGGGAGATCAAATGGAATAGAGAAGTCTTCATACTATTCCATTATGCGCTTCCCCCTTCAAGAGCTAAGCTACTAGACAAAAATAGTTTATAGCGTCTGTCTCGTATGGGACATATCTAGTCTTTCCCAGAATAGATTACTTCATTCTTACTTTTTCATAGCAGGCAATCAGTGCGAAAGGGCTCTCTCATCTACGCCATTTTCCGATCTTTCTTTGAAGGTGTGAGTGTGAAGCCAACTCTAAAAGTGGGTCTGTTCAAGTAGAAGAAACATGCCAAGATGAAAGAAGACGGAGCTAAACCCCTATCTTAAGCAAAGAGGCACGAACGCAACGCTATCAAAAAACGTCCCGCCCTTCCGTCAGGGAAGAGAATGGAATCCGGGATCAAAGAAAGGAGATTAGGGGATGAGTTCGCACCCACCTTCTCTCTCTCTCATGGAGTAGCGATCAGAGTGACTAATTTGCAAGGAAGTATTAAGCCAAGCCCTGGGCAATTTGCAGATTGACTTGCGTTGAGCGTTTCTTCCGTCATGTCGGATCTTGTCTAAAATGGAACCGCCCTTTTCGTCATAAGTTTGATTCAGAAAGAGATAAGTCAATTGAGCTAATGATGAGAGCAGACCGAAAGAAAGACGAACACAGAGCTCAGAAGCTCACTTCCCAGCCGCTTAGGGAAGCAGTTCCGATAGTTCCTGTTCTGACAGCCAGGCCAGCACCTATCTCTATTTCTCTTCATCCAGCTACTGGAACCACAAAGAAGCTTGTGTTTATTCCCGCAAAATCTTTTTTGCCCACATCAAGCGGATAATGAACGACCAATTAGATTCGTAAACTATATACCAATCACCCTCAGGGTGGGAACGCTCATGGACCGGTCTAACTCGGTCTGACTATTGATCAGTCATAACAGAGATAGAGAAATAGATGGGCAGGATCACTACCACCCGGTAGAATAGAATATTCAAGGGCAAAGAGTTGTCTTGACTGGGATGGCGGATTCGAACAAACTGCAGCGGTGGCTGGCCGAGTGCTGAACACAACTAATTAGGGGATCAGTCCTCTGCCATTCATATAGCCTTTGAAATTTCATTTGGTTAGGGGTGAAGGCCCGGCTCCCGACCAATCCATAAGTACTGTTGTTATCGGAGAGTAAGGGAAACCCAGCCATTTCTATTTTCCATAATCTAAGTAGTTCAGGGAACGATCACGGCGGATCGGAATGAGGAGCAGAAGATCTGGACGAGCAAGGGTTTCGAGTCGAGAGCGTCCATTCTCTCTCCTTAGCAATCAAGTTCCAATAAGCCCCTTCCTATCGATCGTCAAGTACCTTTCTTTATAATCAAGTAGGGAAACCATGACGTATGGTTGAGCAAGTACTTCTTTCTATTCATTGAGTGAGTAAGCCCCCTCCCCGGGCACGCAAGTAACCTATCTTTTATGAAAGAATGATGGAGAAAGTCTTCCTATATTTTATAGTATAGGCAACTCAGTACCCTCAAGTAAACTCCCTCTCCCCATACCGATCGAGTACTAAAGCTCTATCCTGCTTCTGTTCGATCAAAGCGAAATAGTGGCTTGGCTGTCCGACGCTTTCGACGCTTGATTCCCCAGGCGGAAGAGGTTAAATTATACATACGACGTATTGACATCTCATGCATGAATGCACGCCTTGATCGGTCGAGACTGATCTTCTATGAGTTGCTGCAGCCTTAAGGTGTCATTCGATCGGCTATAGCTTTCAACTCGTCCCCCAAAAGGCACCAGCACCGGTGAAATTTTATCAGATCCTATTCACCTGATGAAGATAGCTTCATTCGTGTCTTGATTTTAGCCAAAAAAACGGGGTCATCAGAGAGGGGGAATCCGCCAGTTGATTGGCTTCCGTATCGAGATCAGTTCCTTCTATCGGTAGGTATGCTTCCCTCGCACCCGGCAACATTTCAGTCCAGTATTCGCTCTTCGATCCACTCATCTGCTCGCCTTAGACCGGATAGAGAGAAGGCTTGATCTGCTCGCTTACAAACTCGACCAGTCGTTGATTGCTTCGGTCTGACAATCCTAACCCTAACTTAGGTGAGATACATTATCACATGAAGGCGGGTGATTTTAATCTGTCATTAAGTCTGGACAACATTGGAATGGTCATTCAAAACCGGATGCTAGCTCTGAAACGGATTCTGCTTCCGCGGGGCAAACCAAACTGCCTCTTCCGTTAGCAGTGGATTCCTTTAACAATGGACTGGCCCAAACCGAGAAATGTGACTGTGACAAGGAACAAGAGTCAGTTCCCAGTGGTGAGAAAGGATTAGGCTTTTCCGTTAGGGTAACGAGAGAATAGGGCTGACAAAATAAATACCGATCAAGAACGAAACGCACTGTTAAGTGCAATTCATTCAACAATTTGAAATCAATATCGAAAGGAATATTTGAGGGGGCAAAAGTGGCTGCGTTCGTCCTTTGAGAGTGCTGAGATGCGAGAGCTGCATTCTCGCGCTGTAGATCAAATAATGAATGAATTGGAGCTCTCCGCGAATATGGATACTGAAACCCTCTGCGGATGGCTTCAAGAGATACAGGCGAATCCAAACCTCCCAAACACTGTCCTTTCCTTTCGTGGATTTACTATTTGATAATTCCCCCTTCCTCAACTGATGCAAGCAACCACAATACAATACAATACACCATCCGAGCAACTACCCAACACCCAAAAAGGCGGAATACTGCCAGGAAGTGACCAAGCAACTCCAAGTTAATAACCCAACCACGACTATCTAACCAACTACCGATGAACTAATCAACAACCGAACGAGACTGAATCCAAGCGAGTAAATAAACGAGTCGGGGGTTTGTAAAGAGCAAAGGACTATAAAAAACACTACCCTGAGTCTTGGCTTATGAGTTTGAGCTGGAAGACGAATCGAAGAAGTCAAAAGAGCAGGAAGAGGCATAATAGCCATCAACCAGAAGGGGTGCAGAAATGAGGGGAGAGCTTGTCTCAGCAAGTGATTGGGATTTACGACGAGGAAAGAGTTGAGATAGCTAAAAGACAAAAAGGACAGAGGTACCGGTAACTGGAAGAGGTAACTCTACTTGCCGAGGAGAAAATGCTCTTATTTTAAGTTCCTTCGTTGATTGTTCCTTCCAAAAAAACAGGACCTATTCTCTATCCCGTAGTGGAAGTGCTCCTCCCTATTCCCTATTTCCTTAGTTGCTGCTTGCTTTCCGCTTTTGGCATTAATGAGCTAGCTTCTTTTCCTGCCTTCTTGCTTTTGACTAGACTACTGGCACTAACTAAATAGCTTCCTTACTTGCCTTGGCTTTAAGTTTTCAGCTTTTTAACTACTGTTATGTTTGACTTTGACTTTACGAGACTATCAGTCCCTCTTTTTTTTTTTTTTAAGACATCCCGCGCATCCCTTTTCTTTGTTGAACCCTCTAAGGTCTACCCTCTTTCTCGATATCCCAATTCTAGCGTTCGTTAGCAGAAGTAGAGATAGGGTAGAAAATTTCTTACAACATTTATGTGAAAATGACAGAGCTATAAAGGGAAGAAGCACATCCTGCACCTTCACCTGCGAAGTGCTACGCTCCTGCTTACGAAAGACGACTTTTAAAGCTTTCTACTGAAAGAAGTAGAATAAGCGACCAAAGAACCCAACCAAGCGATTCTCCTTGACCCGAAAAAGAAAGAAAGGAACGAACGAGATTCGCACCGGGCACAGCAAGAAGGCATGAGCTTTTAGACCGAGGCTGGGGGAGATATTGACACAGAAATATTTACAGAAATCGGAATGAAGAAGCCCATTCCCTAAACGGAATAGACAGAGACGACAGAAGTAGAAACTGTCACATTATGACAGCCCCAAAATACGGTATAGATGACATTGGATTCATTCAAATAAATTTTTCGCTTTGAATCGGTCTCAAGTCTGAGTCCTTGCTTGAAATAGTTCCTCTCCTCAGGCCCTGGCCTAGTAGCTCGGGTCGGGCATGCCCTTGATTCTATTCTTTTCTCGTCCATGAAGCCGGGTCCTTGAAATACTTCTTTCCTCCCCCCCGTGACGCTCCCAAACCGATCGCTATCGTTTTCTTGCTTTCTTGTTGTCTTTCATTTTTATAGAACGGCTTTATATCAGTATAGTTGGTAGGATGAAGTGGGATGAAGCCAGAACTTCATAAGGTATATAGACATTACTAAGGCGTAAGGGAAGCTGTAGGAGTAGCACTAGGAATAGTCGCCAATTAGACTGAATTAGTCTTAGTGCTGTAGTAGGATTACCTTCGTCACCTTACCTTTGTCCCTTATCTCTCTCCCTTTACCTTTGCGACTTTGCTGTCTGACTGGGGCTACTTCTCTTGTCCGTGGTTGTTTATGGAAGGAAATGGCTATAGTTGGGGCTCCCTGAGCATAATCATTCACGATGAAAGGTGCGTGCCCGATGAAGTTCCCAATTGATCCAAGATGGCTTTGGCTTCAAGGCTCCCTCTTTAGATGAAGGTGAGCTCCTCTCCGCACTATGACTTCTTCAATGAAACCCTCTCCTTGGCACCCTATCCTGTTAGTCAAAGCTGCCATTCTTCTCGATTTCTACGAATAACGCTCCCTTCCCCGAAGGACAAGTCAGAGAAAGATTCCCAGACGAGCTTGATTGGATGAGTTTGTCATGGCATCTCCCTTCCAACTTCCAAGCCGATTGATTAGTCAGGGTCAGAAGGATCGAGGAGTGGCCCATTGGTCCATTGAGGTCGGCGAGTAGGGCTTCCTTCCTCAATGAGTGAGTCGCCAAGAAGGGGATTTCGTATCCTTGAATGGCATTGAGACCCCCAAATCCAGGTGGATAGGTAGAATCAGAGGAGGGCGCAGCCCACATAGAAGTTTGACGCAAAGAGGGGATAGATTAGGCTCGTGCTCGACCTGCCGGGAAGGGGACCGTTAGGAGGTCGTACTATCCGTTAGGGAAGGAGAGCGGAAGTGAGGCTCGATCGATAAGGGAGAGGAAAGACAGGTCGGTTTAGGCATGCGTTAGCCCCTTCTTCCTATGTACATGATTATCCACTTGATGGTCTGACCCTTCCACTCGCTTTACATGACTCTGTGTCCGCTAATCCAATTCAGTGCTATGTATCATCAGGTGAGGCAGTCATTGTCGTCAGACATCAGCAGCTAAAAGCAAAGGTCATATAAAAAGCAGTCGACTCATTGATGCTGAAAAACCACTGCCAGTTTCAGCTGCTCCTATAGTCCCGGATGTAATGAATTTCGGAACAAGGTAGGTTTATGGTCAAAAGGAATTGCAATGAAACTTTATATAACTAACTATCATTGGAAAAAGAAAGATATTATATAGCAGATGAAGCATTTCTTTCACCTGGGTGGGGGGTATGGGTTCCCGGAAATACGTACTCGCGTTTCATATACATTGGCACTATATAAAGAACGCTATTCCGTGGATTAGGGGGGGGGGTGGGGGAAATAGGCTTCCCCGGAGGAATGACTAGCTGGTGGTAAGACTCCACTCATCTTCCTAAAACCCATCTTCAGTCGAAGTCACCGGTGGAGGGTGCAACTCCCGATTCCAAGGATTAACTACCCACTATACGGGAATCGAACCCGGGAGGACGTCTTGAAATCAACTCATTTCTCTACCCCCAAAAGGTTTGATTCTTTGGAGGGAGGATGTCGGGCGACGGGGGGAATCACGGGATGTTTCAGCGCATATGGCAACAATCCCTCCTTTCAGGGCTTCTCTGATCAGTCGGGACTGGAGATTAACCAGACAAAGAGTCTTTCTTTGGAGCTAATGAGCAGAATAAAGCCCTATTACTCAACCACTTGGGTGTAACTGAAGGATCCCTCAAAATGACATCAAAGGTCTGCCTTTATTTACTTCTAGACTCAATCAATCACTGTGTGAACCTCTGATAGATAAAGTAAAGAAAGGGTTTCCTGGATGGAAAGCGAAACTTTGATCTATTATTATTATTATAAGATTGGAATTGGTTAAAACTGTTCTTTCTAGCTTCCAAGTCTACTGGACTGCTGCTTTCTTTATTCCAATAGCCTCGCTGAAGAAAATGGAAAGCATGATGTGCCATTTCCTCTGGAGTAGACCGGAGCTACTGAAAAAAATGCACGCGGTGAGATGGGAACTCGTCTGCAGACCGAAAACAGAGGGCGGTTTGGGAATTAGAAGAAAGAAAGACTGGAACACTGCCAGTCAGGCTAGATTATTCTGGGTACATGTCCGCTATGAATAGAGCAGGATACTTATGTGTCCGTGGGCTTGAATGCAGGTTAAAAAGGGAATATTGTTCCTGTCACTGAGTGTCTACAGAGTCTGTGTCGTCCCCTCGCTGGGCACAAACATACGTGGTCTACGAATTTATGCCATCACAACAATACTAAATCCTACTTTCTTTTTGACTAAGTAAGGTTATGTTCAGGTCAGGGCGCGGGGAAAACAGTGTCAAATACTTCTTTCTTGGTTTATGAGATCCGACACGTGCAGCTGTTTGAGGAACGGATGGGGACAGATGTTTGCGAGACGCAAAGAGACAAATGCCCGAATCAATGCTTTCAAATTAGGCCGATAATCGGATTAAGACAGGGCTGAGAGCGAAGACTGCTTTAAGGTTCGGCCAGCTCTTCGCTACTGGCGGCTCCGTTGATTTGGCTACGTGTGCTGCCTACTCTTGAGTTGAAAGGGCAAAAAGAGCTGTTGGATGGTCTTCCCCCAGGGGTTTGCTTTGCACATCGCAAAGCTCTTAGCTTTTCCCCTGTTTACTTTGTGGAAGAGAAAGCTCAAATACTATGAAGAAAGGGAGGGTATATGGCTACCGACCACTAAGTGTGGATGGATTATTCAACTACCGACTGGCTTATTGATCCAGGAAGTTCAAAGCCTCAATACCCCGACCTTTGAGAATCTAACAGGGAATGGATCAAGGGCTGGTCGAGCTAGCTGTCGCTTCCTCCGCCTGGTCGAAAAGCCTAAAATCAAAGTCAGGGGCCCACCTCACCGCTCCCCTTCGCACCATTGAAGCTTATAGAGAAAGAAATGGCTTTCTCTGGCCCTTAGAAGTAAGAAAAAAAAAATAAAATCATTCTAAGTTTAAAGATCTTACTTGACTTGACTAAGGACTGCTTGAAAGGCTGTGAGGTATGAGGTAAAGATACTTGTTGTCTCCCTGGCTTGCGTACTATTTTATGCTTTTTTGAAGGAAAGGAAGAGTAACCCCCTTTTTATCGCTACTATGAACCCATACCCCAGGTACCTCTAAAAATCAATGCCTGGCAGGGAATTTTCAATTGGATGCGCTTGCTTATCTTCTTGATACGGCTTGAAAGGGAAAGAAAAGAAGATTTTGGAAGGCCAAAAAAGGAATAGGGACGAAGTGACTTGTGCATAAGCACCAGGGACTTGCCATGGCTTGATCCCTCGGATCGGCGAGTGAAAAGGTCAGGGTTCCAAGCCTGGTTGCCTTACTCATTTAGGGCTGAGTCTGATTTATATGAAATTTCGTAGAGTCATGTGCGAATCTCCAGCTAGTTTGGATTCAAACATGACCGCTAAACTTCACGGTTTTGGTTTTGTTTTATGCGCATCTTTTAGAAGGATAGAAAGATGAAAGGCCCTAGAGGAGCTAAGGAAGTAAGTAGTTTTTTCTTCTATTTTGATTTTCTCATCAGGGTCTCCTTTCTAGGAGAAGAAAGAAAAGTAGTCAAGGAAGGCGGATGTTGAAGAGTTTGAGGAGCTAGCCGGGGGATTTACTTTTACTCAATGGGACGAAAGAAGCAAAGAGCCTCAAAACAGAATAGCACTACTTATCAGAGATAGAATGATTTTTAAATAAAGCAGTATGCAGTATAGAGTGAAGTTTTCAAAAGTAAACTACTTCTCTGCCCTTGCGGTCTCCTTACTAGCGACTGAGCCGATTTCTTAATCAAGATTCCTTTTATTTATCGCCGAGCTTCGCTTTAGGGAAGGAAAGGAGACTGATTAGTTATTAGACGGACAGTCATTCCACGCTTTGTTCTTGATGTACCGGAATGAAAGAAGATGCAGCAAAGTATACTTTCCTTTCCCTTTGACTACTATAGGTAAGAAGTTCTTGGTATGAGCCTTTTCCTCGTCCTTATCCTTAATCCTTTAAACTCCTCCTCTGCTTTCAACCGAGTTGGAACTCATCTCGTGCAAACAGTCAGGTCAGTCTTGATTCAATAGTCAATCTCGTTTCATGCTATGACTAAAAGTCAGACAAAAATCCTGTTCTTTTATTCAGTAGGAAATTGAATAAGAGGAAAGAGAAGATGCGGAGAAAGGTCTTCATGCAGAGCAAGGTCTTGAGTCTTGAATATGATGAGTGTAAGGCATCGGTTTATTGTATTGGTGGAGCGTTTGAGTTTCACTTGAATAGGTGAAGGGAGGCCTTACCTTGGCCAATTTCCATTACTTTTTTTTTTTTTCGTAACGAGTATGCGTTAACTATCAGTAGTAAAGACGCATAAGTCGGGGTAACGACTCTTTCACCTCGATTCTTAGCATATAAAAGAGACGCTCTTCTGGAAAAGAGTTCCACATCTTAAACTCTATCTCTTGAAATGAATGCTATCTTGAAAAAGCCCTTCCTTGCCTTATGCCATTTACCTGAACAAGCAAAGGAAGACTTAAAAGTAGAGCTTCCACTTCCTCCTATTCTCCTTCGAGACGTGCCTGCTACTTAAGGCAGCTAGAGGTCAGTCTAACAGACTATTCCGTTAGGCTTGCCTAAAAAAATCCTAAAGGCGTGAAGTAAGCGAAAGTTTATTTTTATGCTCTTTCCCTTGCTCTTCAAGGGCGGCGGGCTGCCTGTGTGCCTACTAACTACTAATATTGTATTGACCTAAATGGTGCGCTAACTTTAGAACTAGGATTTGCAGAAATTCGACCACTTTTACTTTACTAGATATCCCAGGCTTATCCTACTTTCTGGCTTCGCTTCTTCCTGGTGATGGATATAGTCTTGATGGCTTTGCTTTGCCAAAGTATGGCATACAACATAAACATACATTGGATATTTTATGAAAAAAAGGGAATTTCATGTGATAACACCTTGCCTATTGTAGGGAAGGCTATTTACCAAGTGAGTCTGCGCAGCATGCTCCGAAAAATAAAAAAGGCACCAAGGGAGGTGCAAAAAGTGAAGATCCGCGAGCCCAAATGCTACAACGGTGCAAGGGACGCTAAGGAGTTAGACAACTTCTTGTGGCAGGTGGAGCAATACTTGCAAGGCCATAAAGTTGGAGGATGAGAATGCCAAGATAGATCAACACTGCCACCATGTACTTTTCGGACGATGCCATGCTTTTCGCGTACGGCGATATTGAGAGGAATCTCTGCACCATTGCCACTTGGGAGGACTTGAAGAAGGAGCTCAAGTCCCAATTCTAGCCCTCGAACGTAGAGTACTTGGCACGCAAGAGCTTTCAGCGACTCAAGCACACGGGTACCATTCGAGAATATGTCAAGGCTTTCACGACTCTAATGCTTGACCAATCAACAACTCGGAGAAAGATCGTCTCTTCTTCTTCATGGACGGACTCCAACCATGGGCCGAGCAAGAGTTGCAGCGATACTCCCGTCGGCCTAGGCGGCGGCAGAACGTCTTGTGGATTTAAGCAAGCCAGAGTCACTCGGGCCAAGCACTCAAAGTTCTTCAAGGGCAAAGGTGAGGGAGACAAGGACAAGGAAAAGGATAAGGAGAGAAAGTCCGATGAACATGAGGAAGCGGCACGCCTAGGCCTCAAGGCAGAACGAGACACGAGCAGGATCAAGGCGGTCAACTCAGAGGCAAAGCCTGTGACAGGCGTAGTAAAGGACGTGGGTGGACCAACGGGGGATGGAGAGGTACTACAAGCCTATCAGTTGTGCCTGACGATGACTTCCAATTCATTCTTGGCATGGAGTTCCTTACGGCATCGAAGGCAATTCCCATGCCATTCCTTTGAGTGTTGACAATCATGGACGAGGGGCGTCCATGTATGGTTCAGGCGGTGAGCGTAGAAGGAAAGAAGACAAAGATGATCTCGGCACTCCAGCTTACCAGGGGTCTCAAGAAGGGGGAAGAGACCTATGTAGCAGCCTTGGTGCATGATGAAAGTGGGGAAGGAAGGGAGGATCCTCCTCAAGAGATCCAATCAGTCCTTCTTGAGTTCAAGGATGTGATGCCCCCGGAGTTGCCAAAGAAGTGACCTCCAAGGAGGGGGGTAGACCACGAAATTGAGCTTGTGCCAGGGGCTAAGCCACCGGCCCTGGCACCCTATAGGATGGCCCCACCTGAGCTTGAGGAGTTAGGCAAGCAGCTAAAGGAGTTGCGTCATGCGGGGTTCATCCAACCATCGTCGGCCTGTATTGTTCCAGAAGAAGCATGACGGGAGCCTAGGGCTATGCATCGACTATCGGGCGCTCAAGAAGGTGACCGTCAAGAACAAGTACCCCATCCATCCCTGATTTGTTCGACCAGCTCGGGAAGGCACGCTACTTCTCCAAGTTGGATCTAAGGTCGGGCTATTACCAAGTCAGAATTGCTGAAGGGGATGAGCCGAAGACGAGGTGCGTGACGAGGCGATTTATTCGCTTTTGAGTTCCAAGTGTTGCCATTCGGTCTCACAAATGCACCAGCCACGTTTTGCACACTCATGAACAAGCTCTTACATCCATACAACGATCAATTTGTTGTAGTCTACTTAGATGAGATCGTAGTAAAGTTAATAGTAAGACCCTTTAAGAACATGTTGGTCATATAAGGAAAGTCTTTGAAGTGTTAAGGGAAAACACACTTTATGTAAAGAAGGAGAAATCTTCCTTTGCCAAAAGGGAGGTGATGTTCCTAGGGCATTGTATAGGTGATGGCTTGATCAGGAGTGGAAATCTTGTTTTAATCATGTTCCACTATAGTGGAATGAAATGAAAAGCCGTATCTTGCATCTTCCATTCGTCCTTCTTTCCACTCACCTACTAATGAACATAGGCCGGGGTGGATTACTTCCTTATGCCCTCACATTTATTTTTTATTCTTTTAATCTCCGTTCCATTCTATTGATTGTCCACTAAAGCGAGGGGCTAAACACCTTTTGCAAACTTACTAATGTGCCGGAAGACGTCGGGACTTGTAACTTGATCTCCTTTTTCCTGACAGCAATGGACTAAACAAACGGGATTCCTTTTCTTCCCTGCCTTCTTTGCCTTCCTGTCTTTCGGACTAGCAGCTTCTAAGTCTGCTCTTAAATGAGTTAAGTCAGCTGGATATGAGCCTTGACGATCCTTGTTTCGAGTGAGACCTCTCTTTCTCTTTCTATTTTTTGCCATTTTTACTACTTTGATCTTAAGGTCCTTCAATGTCTGTTCGTCTGAAAGTTCCTTTAGTGTTGTTCTAGTGCGCGTAAACGTCAATGAAGAAGGATTGGTTTCGTTAACCTCGCTTTAGTGCTTTAAAGCCAGCCTTAGCCAGTGATCCAAAAACAGTAGATCCATAGCTTCCCGGGTGACCCAGTCGCATATGCAGTAGCTCCAGATCGATACCCCCATGCACCCCAACCACGTGATCGAGACCCATACCGAGTTCCTCCTTATGATCGTAGTTGAGATTCATACCTCACACGTGATCGAGACCTATACCCCTCCCCTTCGTATGGTTCCAGGTCCAAAGGCGGAGGCAGTGACAGGTCCCGCAGCAGCAGTAGAATCATCATTTGTGGATACAGCACCAACAACAGCAGCAGATCCAGAGGCAGTTCCAGTCCTTGTCGCAGGGCAGTAGTTAGTAGGTGATCCAAGACCAGAGAGAAAAGACGCAACAGATTCATATACTGACCTTAGTGATATAGATCCATACCTAGGTACAGAACGAGACCTATTAGTGAGGTCCATATCGGTAATAGAAAGACCTGCCACAAAAGCATGCCGATGGAGCAGAAGTAGACCCTTCCCCCGCCATAATAGCACCACCTAGCTTCGCTGCATCGGGATAGTAGTAGCACATATCTTTATATAGTGATCGTGATAGGGATAATGATACCAATGATAGAGTTGACCTAGCCTAGCTACATCCATCCCTTGTCTCCTATTGGTTTGTCTCTGAAAATGGTTCAGAATAGTGGTATACTCCGGCTAGCGAAGAGGACCACCGAAGCAACATATTAAGAAGAAGTTAAGGTATCGGTTCCGTCTATATTAAGTTAAGGTGATGTAAAGCTTTAGTTTTCATTTTTTTAAGATAGGTTCAGAAGAATATCCTTTTAAAAATAAAAGAAAGAAAGCCGAGCACGACTCCTATCAGTTTCTTATTAGTCAGTCACTTCAGGCTTGGGTCACAAGCGCTAGCACATCGGGCTTCATAGCCTAAAAAAGAAGTGCTTTCCACCTCTTTCTTGCTGCAGTTGCAGGTCTCAGATGAACCTTGCTGTTTACTTGATGCGTGACAAATACGCTGGATTGTGTTACGCGAAAATAAGGCCATGCCAGGTTAAAAGATATAATTCTTGCTGCTTACTCCAATCCTAAACAAGCATCAAAAGGCACATAGGCTAGCGTGAGCGGTAAGGAGAGAAAGAAAGCAGCAAGTCAGCTAACCCCCCGACAACTAGAGCGTAAGCAGACGCAGCTGAAAAAACGTCACCTCATAGGCTAGCTCAAAACGTCGAGGTGATAGCTTGAGGTCCTAATTAATCTGACTGAGTTGCTTTTAGGATAAGCGGGAAGGCTCAATAGAACGGGATCCTCACGTCTACAATGGAGCTTTCGCCTTAACTACAAAGTTTAGGGTGCTTCACTCACGCGGCTTTGCTAGATGGATGCAGAATAGTTGGATGGAGTCTCGCTCAGTCAATTAGTCTAGCCTCCCTTCCGAGTCAGATTTTTTCCGGAATTCTTTCTTGTCAAGTGAAAATGGAGATTCAAAAATGGTTGGAACTATTTGAACACGACGTTTTTTTGGGAGTCGGCATCCATTATGTGGAAGTTGGGTCACATCGTGGATGTACATAATTGGAGATTTTTTTCCTACTCCTTCACCTCGAAAACCTTCTCTCCAGCTCAAGATCACTTTCTTCTTTTTCCTGAAATAAGTAGATCCGTTCACTTTCATGACAACTGACTTTAAACCCATCTTTCTGGCGGATCGCCCGACATGTTCCGCAGTTGCTTCAGCAGCATACCGAGAAAGACGAGACCGCCCTTTTCTTTCCTCCAAACAACCTGCGGAGGCCCCAGTCTTCTTATTCCCCCTAGCATCTGTCACGGTCACAAAGGTCTTCTTTTTCATCAGTAAGACATGGACAAAATCTCTCTTCTTTTTCCGTGAACATTGCTTATCTTCCTCCGAGATGCTCTGTACGAAGTTCATGGATTTTAAACTGCCCGCACCCGCAGCAAGCCCAAGCCTATCAGTCTCGGCCCTTGTTTTTTCTTGGGGCATCCCATGTGAAAAGTGTTGACGAATCAATTGATTCAAAGTAGGCATCCCTCTTTCCTATGTCCTTCCCCCCTTTGCCCTATCACTAGTGGTTACTCCCGATCCGAAGCACCCCTTTTCCATTCATAGAGAGATCCAATCGTCAAAATCAATAAAAAGGCCATCATGGACCAAGATCCAAACAGATCAATCTTGTTGGGAGGTACTGCCCAAGGAGAAGAAAAGGTGACTTCCGGATCAGGGATAATAAATAAAATGGGAACCGGATAAAATCGTATATCGAAACGACTTCTGGCATCACCGGAGGGATCGGAACCACATTCGTGGGCCGACAATTTTTCTGGATAGGTCGAACTATGTTCAGCAAATGGAAAAGGAAGACCGAGTGGGATCAAAGAAACTAGCGGACTGATCACTAAATAGATACAAATAGGTGCAAATTCCGACATCACCAAAGCCCACTTCGTTCTCTCGCTCTGCTCGCGGCGCTCCTTGCTCGCGGAGCGGCATACCAAAAAAGAAAAGGCAAAATCAAGGAAGAATCGGACTTCCATAGCTGTGTTAGCTAGGCCACCTGCCTGATCATCTTTCTTTTACACAAATTACTGGATCACATCTTTCCTATGCCGTTGCTGGGTCAGCTCTCTCCTATCTCATGTTGCTATTTTAGCTGTCATTGCCGTTATGTTACATATATATATATATATTTATTTATTTATTTATATATATTTCTTTTTTATCTTTGACCCGGGGGCAGAAAGGTTAGTTCTTTGATGACCCGCATAGTTAAGATTGAACGAAGAGGGGAGTAGCGGACCTATGGAGACTTTCTTCTAATCCCAACTCACCCAATGAAGAAGGAAAGAACTCATACTGAGAACATTAATCCATGCATTCATTGACCGAGTTAGACTAATCCGACGGATGAATGCCCTGATCAGCTCCTTACCTCGACTGGCACAGGACAGGCCAATAGAGATGGCAGCTCAACCTGAAAGCCTTACGGTGAGGCGGAGACAGACATCTATCTCGATTCCTCTTTTGACTCTCCCACTTTTGAGACCTATAACTAGACCTCTCAAGCATTGTAGTTGCATCACATACGAAATAAGTGCCGACCCGCGCAAGTGAACGAGGAAGCTTACCATTCCGCCATCGGTCAGTTATTCAGTTGGGTATCAACGGTCTAACTACGAAATCTTGATTGCAACGCCCTGGACTCTCATAACAGTCTGCTCTATGCTATAGCTAGAGAGATGAGCCTCAACGTTAGGGTGGCATGAAGGAGCTGGAATCACCATTCTACCAGGTCCTCCCTTGTTTCTGCTTTCTCTGATGCGCTTCCAAACCTGAAAAAAGGCGGTCTACCACGGGGTTGTTTACATACTTAGGCCCTTTTTCTTTCTTGGGGGCTCTAAAAAGAAAGCCACCGTCTCCCGTTCCAGTGCAGAGGCTTAATAAAATGCTTTGGCCCTCACTCTCTCTTCAATCCTATGGCTCTCTTACTTGCTTAAATATCTTTAAGTTTCAACTTCAACTTTTTTTTTACATCTAAGCAAGAAGTCTTAGGGAAGCATGCATGCTTTTCCCATTCTTTTAAGTGCAGATTCCGTCTTTTTATTGGATTTCAGTCCCTTAAACGATAACGAGGTACGATAAGGCTTACTTTTAAGATAGCTGACTTGAGGATATGACCGGACTCTTTGAACCCTTAGTGAAAGAAGGTACGGAATTTAGTCTTAGCCGACTATACGCTGTTCATGAAAGCTCGACAAGTTCCAGCTCCTCAGTTCTTTTTCTTATTAGGCAGCACGGTAGCGAAGCTAATGAAAAGGGGTAAAAAAGGGGACAAGAAGGGAATGAGCGGGTTGTAGGTGCTGGCACAAGAACTGCCTTTGGTTTGGATGTATATTCTGTCTGTCCTAACAACGATATAGGGGTCTACTTTCTCGCTTGAAGCAACATACGCATTCGAGCATTGGAAAGGAAAGTCCAAAAATAGCTGGCGCAGGGGGGAATACTAGAAGGCATAGGCTCAAGGGCTACTATCGCTCGGGAATACTATGTATATACATACTACGCGCTCGGAACAGAATATGGGGGCCTCCTCTCGGGCACAGGCTTGGAGGACTAGCTTTCAACAGTAGATAAAAAAGCCATAAGCCCGGCGTGCTTTATTACTCTATTCAAGGTGACATCCTGTAATAAGAATAAGTCTTCGGCTTGAACGGGAATGGGGCACAGGGTACGCATAAGCCTTAAGGGACTGGCTTTCTACTCTTTTCGTTAAAGGAAGCCTAATAACTGCCTTGATTCGCTTACTTCGTAGCAAAGGGTGCAGGTGAAACTCCCCAACCAATCTCTTACTTCTGTGGTAGCTTCCCTGTTGTGGTGGAAACGGGGTACTTTCTTATCTGCACTTGATTCTCTTCCATGACTTCATAAAGATACCTGCCTGAAGGCACCTCGCTCCTTTTACTTGAACTGCCAAGACTGGCTCAATCCCCTTAGTTTGCTCTTGCTCTTACTTAACTGACGGAGAAGAAAGAAAGCAAGATCAAGAAGGTATAGTTTCCTACTTGAACCTTTAACCATGCTTTGACCCTGCGCCCTTGCAATCGGGATAGGTACCGTATGTATGAAGATACTTAAGTAAAAAAACTCTCCTAACTCAGATAACAGGATTGCCCTACCTAAGAAAGCATCGACTTAGGTGTTATAACCCCCAAAAGAAGGCACCTTTCAACAGGCTTTCCATACCCCTGGCTGAATACTGGCTTGTAACTGGCTGGCTAGAGAACTCACTTTCGCAGGTACCCATTTCTATATCTCGGGAAATAACTCGTTTAAGGGAAAATCATGTATTGGCTTGAGGCTTGGATGTATTATTGAAGTCCTATCGCACCTTCCAAAAAGTATTTATAAGTGTTGTTCGAACATAATCAAGTTATTGATTAAGAAGGATCAGCCTAATGCTAAGGATTATCTAAGGAGTCGCCTATCAACAGATGATAGCACTATGCTGGAGGAGTTTGGTCACTATACTTTGGAGGCTATCATTATTCATGTACTGGGGGTGGCGTTCCACTGTATTCAAGAGTCCTCGGTTGTGAGGGTCTCAACACTGTTGGGACTATTAGATAGAACAGTTCAAACACAGGCTCATATAATCAATAAAATGGAATGTAGTCGAGTTGATAGTAGTAAGGAAGGTGATATCAAGCATAAAAAAGAAGGGCCTAAATTTGAAATTGGTAGAAGATTGCTTGAATTCATGATTGAAAGAAAAGTGATTTATATTGAGTCCATTTCAGCTGATAAGAAAGCAGTAGTGAAAGAGAAAGGAAAGGGTTATTTAGAATACAATTTATTCGCAGTATGTAATTTTGACTTAAGTAATCTCCCGTTGAGACTCAATTTACCAATGGTTTGCAAGCCGTTAGATTGGAACCGCCCTTTTAATAAACATAAGCCCTTAAATTACGAGGATTTTGAAAAAGAGAATTTGATGTCATCGGATCTGAGAGGGGGTTACTTAAGCGGTCCTACCTTAGACATATATTATAGAAAGGGTCTTCTATCATCCCATAACCTAATCAATTTCAATATAGAATTATATTTAAAAAAGTATAAGGAAATGTGCTCAATATTGAATGGGCTTCAGAACCAAGGATTTCGGATAAATAAAAAAGTATTGGAGTTCATTAAGAAGAATCGTCCTACTTTAGAAAAAGTAGGTCTTCTTATGCCTGGAAAACTAGCACGCGTGAATCTGAAAGAAGTCTTCGATCTTATGAGGAAATCTTATTACCGTAATAAGGCTATAGAGGGAGCTTGTAGCCTTGGCGCTCTCTTAAAAGAATTAACTATTAAGGTGCAAAAAGCTAGGTATGAGGATTTCATAATCGGGCTAGTGTCCGCATACGAGGATTATGTCTTTTATCTGCCCGCCTTTATGGACTTCCGAGGGCGAATCTACCGCGCTGGTGTCTTGCATTTTCATGAGCGTGATTTTGCTAGAAGTTTAATAGTCTTTGCCAACAATCATCAAGAGGAAGAAGGATGCAACCTGTCGGTAAAGGACATAGTAGCCTCTGCTGCAGCCTTTAAGTATAAGAAATTCCATTCTTATGATGAAGCTCTTCAATGGTATAAGGAAAACCAGAGTTTGATCTATGCTTCTGATGAGAGTTTAATAAACTTCGCTAAGGGTGCTAGCAATCCATTTCAGTTCATAGCCATGGCCCAGTGTAACGATGGAGTTCAAGAATATAATAGAATACCAATAACTCAAGATGCAGCAGCCAGTGCTTATCAGATCATGAGTTACTTATTACTTAACGAAGAAATGGCTAGGAGAACGAATCTTACTCCCAACCCTGATGGGAAAATACAAGATGTATACACGTACTTGCTCCAGGATTTAAAGGAATTTGTGCATCATCGAATAAATGATGAGTCAAAGATGGAAATGATTAATTCAAAGTTAGATAGAAATCTAATCAAGAGTTTATTCATGCCATTGATCTATGGGAAGACATTGACCAGCATGGAAAAGGATATTGGGCTAACATATGGTCAATTACTAAGTCGAAAGGATACATATAACCTTGCTAAACTTAGCAATGAATTTTGGATCCATAAATATCCAGACATAGCCAATTTTATTAAGTTGATTACCACCATTAGTTGGTTTTGTTCAACAATGGATAAACCAGTGCACTATAGTATACCGTATTTCACTACAAAACAGGACTATATGTCTTTCATAAAAGAAAATATAAGTGTTTATGAAAGGAGTACGAAAAAGAGACGACGGGTTACTCTAAGTATACCCACTGTAAAGAGGGATAGGCGAAAGACTCAATCCGCAACATGCGCCAACTTTATTCATCAAAAGGATGCATACATTGCCATGAAAGTAGTGGAATCATTATTGAGTCAACGTGCGGCTATCTATACCGTACACGATAATTTTATCACAACTCCGCATTACGTAAAATTAGTCCCTGATATATATACCAAGGTCTTTATTAATATGGGGCATCCCATTGGAATAATTAATGCTTTTATTATGCAAAATCTGATTAGGCCATTCACCCATACTAATAAAAGCTTTACTTACCAAACATTCATAAACATAGAAAAAGATCCTATGTCATCTGATGATCTTACAAATTTCTTGAATTCACTTTCACCAAAAAAAGATAAAAAGAAATGGCTTATAAAAGTATCAGACTTTGTTAAGTGTTACAGAAACTATGTAGATGCTGTGTGCGGTAATCAAGTGATTGATTCTGAGGAGCCTTCTAATGAAGTGAAGTGGAATGAATTTAAGGCCCAGCTTGAGAGCTGGAGGTCCCAAGGTAGGATTAACTACAGTGTTCATTACTAAAGACAGGAAAAATGAAAGAAAATAAAATGCAATCTACTTTATGTTTTGCTGGGTAAGAAACAAATGACCATTTCAGTTGGGTATTGAAATCCGTGGTTACAGCATTTAAATTCTCGGGTGCAATTCAAGAAGCCTTATTTAGGATTGAGAATGGCAGAAGTAGGAACCTACGAGGTGTAGACTGTGAAGTGGGAGGGAGGGGATGTTCATAATTGCATAAAATGACCTTTTAGATAGAAATTATCTATCAGTAAAATAGAATAAAGGACCAGGGCTTCTCTGGTGTACTTTTTTTAAAGAATAGAATAAAGGGGTGCTTAGAAATTTAGTGCTAAAGCACTAAACTAGGAATATGGGCAAAGGGGGGAGGGGATGTACTAGTAGTTTGAGTATTAATGAAATTGGAGCACGAACCTTTTTATCGTTTCTTATATGAGCTTGACAATTTTCAAGTATTTGCTTTAAGCATGGATTTAGAAAGGCTGTCCTTGGAAGACAAACCCGAGGGAAAATACACCTCTATGGAAGACAAACCCGAGGGAGGTGATCCTCTCACCGTTCGCGGTGGGTACCACTACCCCACCGGTTCTTTATCCGGTTTTCCGTGTCCCAGCAAATGGCAGCGTACCCTTGTTGAGAGCCTTGGAGCCCCATTTGTGGAGCTCCCGGATGAATTAATGGGCTCCCTGCTGTCCTATGGAGTCAAAATGGGTCTTGGTTTCCGGCTTGCACTTGAAGAGCAGATAGACACGGCACTTTATGAAATTACTTGATTTTGAGTGAGTATGGAAAAACAAGCCTAAGCGCTATTTCACATCGATCATCTCTCTCACTAGGATAGAGTAGATTTTATCACATTCCTCGTGCCCACGGAAGGTATGGGGGGGTGTGTGTAAAGGGGTGGATTGTGGAGCTGCACGACCTGGAGCTCAGACGCACAATGGAACAATGTGAAAGACAAGACGTGTGCTGCAGGCGAAAGAAGACGAAGGAAAAATGGCGCCTCGTGACGACAGTTGGAAAGCAATAAAGACAAAGAAAACAAAGGTCGACATTCCAATTAACCGCTTGTCAATACCGTCCTCACAAACCAGAAAGCAGAAAATAGCAAAGAGAAGCCCCCCCCCCCCACCAATACAATTTAGATACCGAAGAATACAATTGTACATCTGTAGATGCTGCCTACATATCTAACCTAGGAGGGGTGAGAATGAAATCTAATGTAGTTCTGGGCCGCAGCCGGGGGTAAACTGAAGGCGTACTACTATAAGTATATCATTTATTAACATGACTATCCTTTTCAAAATAGAAGGGAAGCTGGAGGAAATCAACAGTACGACAAGAAATTGTACATCTCCAAAGAGATGTGAGTCAGATCAGAGTACGGAACCGAGTGAGGGACAGACAGCTGAAAAAGGCTCTAAAGCGCGGAGCTTCAAGATGTGATAGTGACGCGCGCCAGCCTTTTTCCGCAGGCTGCTCTGCCTTTTGTAGCGCGCGGAGACTCTATCATGATCTTACGAATCTACAACTCTCTTTACTGAGCTTCACTCCATCCTTACGCTCCGAGACAGCATCCGAATCCTCGAGAGTGGGTCGATAACCTAGGCCTAGGCCCATAGTGTTGTTTTTGGGCCTAACTGTAATGGGCCCGAGTCTGCCTTGGTTGTTCTTCCCGCATCCCTGTCCTGGCACATGCCCCCACTTGCAAAACAATGCACCAATCATTTTGTGGGGAGACATGGGATCCAGAGAGCGAGGTATTACAAAAGATTGCGCAGGGAAACTCACGTCGACGGGGGCAAACATGGCCTAAACCTTGGCGTTCCCAGGGCTTGAAGAAGGATTGGACTCTGAAAAGGACGAATTTTTGGGGGAGGAAACTTCTTCAGAGGGTGAATCCTCATCAACGGATAGTTCTGAATCAAGGGATGATTCTTCATAAGAGGGTAGACCTTCTTCTGATGAACTGATGGTTGTAGACGAGACTGTACTAGCTGACGGGACCGAGGAATCGGATTCGATCTCAAAAGAATTGATGGTTCTGGTGATGGAGCTTCAAGATGGTTAGGGAGTTTAGATGGTGCACCCCTTCACTCTGTTCTCTCTGTCTCCACAGGATGAATGGTCCTACCAACCGATCGAGGGAAGAGCGGGGGAACTACATAGCCTGATTGGAAAAATCTTTCCGTTAATGAAGGCAGGAGGGGTAAACTCTGTCTCCTATTCTTCTCACGACAGGATGAATGATGCCTTGGTTCAAAAGGTCTCCAACCACTGCATGAACGGCGACCCGGTCGCCCTGATATCTAACAGGCATGGAAATTCTACCATCACTTCCACGGTTCGGGGGATCCAGTTCTAAACTCAATATCCTACTCCTTCGGTCTGAAAACCATGATAGGGTACGTCCTCAGCGGAATGCCTTACATCTACGTATGGAACTTGAAGTGCTGCATTGGCGATTCCTAAATAAGGGGGTACGGCTGGATCGGGCTCAGCCAAAACTACTACTATCTGGTCACCATATGGGAACTTACTTCAATCTTTGATTGAGAGTGGACGGGTCACAAGCTCGATTTGAATAACTTCGAGAACATGGGGTTCCGCGACTTGCTCATCCCTTGCCATATATTTCTCAAAGGTGTTGAGCGCCTTTAACAATGTCTTGTACCTTTATCCAAACGACAAAGAGAGAAAATTTCGTGTAATTACCTTAGCTTAGTTGAGTGGTCGTTTTTTTTTTTTTAGGGTGAATCTTATGAGATGGTCGAGTTTGATGTGATGCCCACAGTCAGTGGGAGTATCCCTCCGGTCGTTGGTGATAGTGGGAGCGTGCCGGCGTACAGGTTCCGTTCAGGTGTAAGGGGGTGAGGTCGATCCAAACTTTTCTTTCCAACAACTATTCTGAGTAGCTTATTTCTGACCTGACGCTTCTCATTCAAATGCGGCAGCCCTCTTCGCTCAAATGGGATGACGGCCCTGGCCCAATTTCACAGGCTAAGTTTTTTGTTTGGCGCAGTAGGAGGGAAAAAGAAAAGGGATCGGTGAGAATTGAATCCTTTCTCCCGAGACTGAACATGCGAATTCATCCAAAGGTACTCTTACTGCGTGGCTGAATCAAATCAGTGCCATTAGGAGGAGGCCCCTTTTATTTCATTTCATGACAGGGTTTAGGGGGTGGTGAGGTGGGGTAGGTTAATTGTGTGATGGCCTTTAGCCCTCTGGCAACAAGTTTCATTTTTCCAAAGATTGAATTGTTACCCGCATACGCGTAGAAGCGAACAAGAAGAGTTGTCACAAGGAGTTCCTCTTTCAACACAAGAAGCTGTAAAGAGTAGTTAATTTACTAATCTTCGATTAACTTTCTCGGGAAAGGGAAAGTTACACCATAGCCCTAACCTCTTGTTTAATAGCTTCTTTCAGTAGTGCTCAACACCAAGGGGCTGCTTTTCTGTCGCTTCTTTCAAAGTGTACTGAACTGGAAAAGAGAATAAATGTAGGCAGCGGGTGTACTCGAGCTCGGTAAGCCAAGAAAGAAGGTAGGTGGGCTAAGAGCATCAGGCTAGAGCGCGCTAAGCTAAGAGCATGAGTCTATGTAACGCTAGGAGCATCACTCTAACGCTAGGAGCTTTCTTTCCTTCTTCCTTTTGTTAGCAGTTACGGTAGCAGTCCTCTTTGTAATCTTACATGACAGCTTTCGAAGCAAGCAAGGACAGCGGGGAATGAGAAAGATACATACATATAGAAGGACTGTATTAGGATGGGCCCTAGCGGTTAGGCATGCAGGTGGGAACGCATTAATAGATAGCTGAACGTGGGTGCGATCGTCATTCCCCACTAATATAAGTAGGAGCGAAGTGAGCGCTTGGTTGCCCTGAGTTGAACTTCTTTGTCACAACCGTCATCGTGCTCAGCTTGAGAGTTTTGTACAAAAGGATCGATTGTAATTATATTTATATATGACGGGCTTCCAACAATAAAAAAAATTTAGATATTTTTTTCAAAAAGGTTGGTTTGCTCGAGGCAAGAGGTAAGTAACTAGCTGGTAGTTAAGCAGTTGATCTGAAATAGCCAAGGAGGGTCTAGTTTCGATAAAAAATGAACTACCAGGGAAGAAAACTATAAATGAGAAGAGAGGGTTTTTCCTATTGGTAAGGAATACCGAACTGAGTCTGATCTTTCTGCCTGAAAAACTCTGTAGTCTAACCTCGCCTGAAGGAAGGATTTCGATCTCCGTTACCATTCCGAAGTGGATGATTTAGATCCTCTTGAGTGGATGTTAAGTGGGCATCTCATCTATCTAGTCGGGACTCTGAGCGGATCAAAGAGAGTGATCACGATCATGATGGATGGCGACAAAGACAAAAACAAACGATTGCCCTAACAAAAGTAAGTCGGGGGGGCCCCGAAGATTGAGTTCCCGACGTCTTTCGCAACTGAACTGCCGGATCGAGAAAAGACTGAATTCAGTCTTAAGGTAGTCCTCAATGGAAGCGAGATAGGTATGCTTCAGTTTCAAACCTTGTTCGTTCCAAACGCTGGGTGAGATGACTAACCGTAACACCCACTGATGTGCATTGCGTCGAAAACACATCTCGATCAATTCGTTTCTGCGGAGTAGCGAAGAAAAGTGAGAAATAAAATACTTTAAGTTCAAGCTAACTCGATCGGAGGGAAAGAAAGAGCTTTATAAAAGCGTATTAAATAGCGCATGCAGGAGACATAAAGAGAATTCATTCTCTACTCGTTCGGGCACAGAATTTCCACGGGTAGGGAAGGAACGGCAATAAAGGAAGCTTTCCGTTTCTCGTAGCTTTCGGGTTTCCGTTTGAAACCCTTGCTTGATCTGGGGAAGATCTCTGGAATGGCTCGATCAAATAGCGAAAGCAGAGCTCCGTCGCCAAGCTGTAAGCATAGCGAGCTCGTTAGGGACCCTAAACGAGAAAGAGAGTCGCCACCTACTATACTAAAAGCACTCTAAAAAAAATATAGGCGATGGTTTTTCGATCCGATCTATCACGTCGAAGAAAGAGACCAACTATTCTTATATATGCAATAGGGAAGAATAGTTGGTCTCTAAGAAATCTCACGACCTTATCCTTGTTGAAAGAACTCGAACTCCTAACTCACTAATTTTCACAAGGGTGAATGAGTTTAATCTGAAGCTTTTAAGGTTCTTATTAACAATCTAATTGTTCATTCCCACTCCAACCAATAAAGAATCTCCAAAAGCCTCTCCTTTTTTTAGTCTGAACTCCCTCTTCTCTATTCTTCTCCATGTCTTGGTTCTCTTCGTGCACGTAAGATAGGCTTGTGCTTTAGTTGGGGCAGAGGGCAGGCCTACCATTTTTCTATCCCCTTCACGCCCGTTCCTTGGTCACAGGGCCCACTGGGTCATTCAGTCCCTTTGGCCCAACATGAAAATACTCTTTTGGCAAAACTGACACTTGGTGACTTGCTAAAGGGGACCACTTAAGAGTTGCAGGTCTATCTCTTAGAATAAGATACCTGTCTCCGAGATCAATCATAGGATTCTTCCCCCGTTCCTCTTCGATTGATTTTTCTTCTCCTACGGATATCGAAGGAAAGACAAGGGATTCTTCCTTACCCGGACATTTCCTTTAGGCTACCATAAGAGCCCTCCCATGCATGATGATTATACACCTTGAAGACAAAACATCAAACTTGGACCGAGGTTGCTTGCAATCGTTCATTTGGGCAAGGTCAGACGACCGTTATGTGGAAAGGAGCTCACAAGCCAAAAAAGGGATTCGGAAATCTAACCGCTTCACGAAAAGCTTTCTTTTTGTGGGGTCAACAGATCAATTCACACATATTTAATGGTTTCAACCAGAGCCGCTAGTTGGTCAGCCGATCCCTCACTACAAACCTGCTCCTGTCTAAACTTCTCCAGGTTGATTTCAGCTCCTTCGGACCCCTGTAACACAGCATTCAGATCTTCTTTAGTCCTGTCTGCCACCCCTTCCAGAGCTAACGCATCGATGGCCCTGAACATTCACCATCCACAGATTTGCTTGATTCCACATTAGATGGTTCTTCCTCAGTAGAGGAAGCATTCCGCAAGCACCTCTGGTCCTAAGCACCCCCCGTCTCCAGGCTTAAGGCAACAGGGAGACAAGCTTGAAAGCCACACTTGCACACGACACTTGCTCGTTTCTTTCCGACTTGGTGCGTCCTGTCGAAATTTTATTTTTTTGTTTGTGTAAGCCTTCAAGCCAAGTGAAAATGGAGAGCGTTTTTCACTGATTTTATTGGTGGATCGGTCTGGTTCTTGCTTTAGTTTCTTTCTTGCGCACTTAACCATCCCCTGGTCAAGCTCTGGGCGAAGCTCGCGCTCGGCCTCTCGGTGACCTTTTCTGTTTCGTTAAGGAGACTTGTCAACGGTGGTGGTTTGCAAAGCGGATCGTTCCCATTTATCTTGAACGACAAGTGTCACTACCCTCCTGGTCCACACTGGGTCTGGCGGAGCGATGTCACGACTGTCAGAAAATCACTAGTTTTGGTGAGGCACAACTGTTGGCACGACTCGGAGGAAGAGATAGATCCAGCTTTTAGGGAAGTATGGGAAAGGAACGGATAGAAAGAGCTCGTTCAGGGAAGGTAGGTGGGGGGGAATCAGATTCAAGCAGCTCGTTGCTACACGATCAGTCAAGCTAAGCTAAGAGAGAAAAGCGGCAGTCCTTCCAATCAAGCAAGCGACCAACCAATTCCAACGATTGCAGTGACAGCCATCAAAGCAAGAAGTATAGGCTTGCAGGATCAAGTAGGAAGGGAAGAGCAGAACTTGACAGGTCTCGCTGCTACTAAGCTAACGGGCAGCTTTCCAAAATGGCTACCGCATCTGCGCTTTGCTATGATTTGGTGCGGAACTGAAAGCGGCAGAAAGAAAGCTTAACGCAAGCGACATAGGTAATCAAGCAGCAATCGAGAGCCGAAGGTCTGATTCCACCTAGTGGCGAATTCAACCAACAGAGAAAGCAACCCTAGCCCTTTTTGAAGCCGACCTACTTGCCCTTTTTGGGGGAGGAATATACCTATTTAGAATAGAAGGAATGATAGGCCCTAGTACTGTTAGCTCCTTAGCCCCTTCCCTTTACCTTGCCCGGAGAAAAAGTGTCTCTTTCCATTGCTGCAACTACAGGGGTTTTCAAAAGAAGTCAAAATGGCTAGCCGGAAAAAGAGCAGCGGATAGCAGACCATGGAAAGTAAAGAAATCCAGCTATTACCTATCGCCTAGGGAATGCCCTACTATTGAAAGAAAGCACCCTCTTGGCTCGTATCCACTCCTATCGATAGCCCATCTTGTAGTATTTCTACAAAAACCATATGAGAGTCCTAAAAAGCAAAGCCTTGGGAACTCGGGATATGCTTTATCGGGTCTTAGCTCGTTAGGAAAGGGAAGACTAGCCCGGCACGCCCCTTAGACACGAGAGGAATGGTAAAAAGGGTGAACAAACTCACTAAAGCTTCCACGAACTTCTCCGAGAATGAGAATTCAGACTTGACATTTTATCTCCCACGCTTGTCGTATTGTGATAGTAAGGCGAAAAAAAGGCGAACAAACTCATATTCTAGTATTCCTACCTCCATATGAAAGCATACTTCAATTAATCAATCACTTCAAAACAGCCCATAGCAAAGCTGGGGAGACAGGCATACTTCCCAAAAGGGGGAGGCACTTATTCACCTGCAACCTATTATCCTCATCCGTTATTGGCTTCCTAGCTATGAACTCATGCGTTACTAGATGGACTTAACACTAGAACTAAATGCCCTTATCCCTTTCACTCCTTCCAAGGCATAACCTTCCACTTCCACTCAATCCCCATCCATAGCTTTCCCGTGCTCTATCCTTGTATATCATAATTGTATATCCTTAGCTCTATCCCCTGCTGGAGGAACTACTGATATACTGTACATTGAAGTCAAAGCAAAGCACTGGCAGAAGGAATTCCAAGTAATAGAGGACTCTGCACATGCTTCTATAAGCTAGAAAGAATCAAAGGCAGAATGCTCAATAGGGGTGAGCTAGTCTGTTACTGAGTTACTTGCAGGTATTCCCTCTACCCTACGGTCGAGTCATTTCATACCTTTCCTCATATAGGAGTTCCCTTGGCTGGATCGACATGGAAGTAGGACTATCACTAGGTACAAGTAAAAATAGCCTAAATCTTCCTACTATATATTAGGAGAAGGACTGGTAGCACTTTTTTGCTTTTAGCCTGTTAGCTCATCGATAACCTCATTTTTATCGCTCGTATGAAACCTAGTCGCTCGCTGGGCCCGCCTATAGAGACTTCCCTTCCATCAAGCACCAAGTGCCGGCCTGCGAAACTACTATTGATCCATCGGCAACAAATACTTCGGAATAGGCAACAACTGGCTCTGATCCAAGACAAATGGCCTGAGACCCTATTGATCTTGACCCGCGGGGAAATGAGACTTCCTATATGAGTCCAGGTAATATTACACTCTTTTTTACACTCCAGGAAGGTAGAATCACATGATTGAAGAAAGACTAGCTATTAAATAAAGAGAATACCTCAAGGAATTCCAGGGGAAAATACTCCACGAGCCGAGACAGGAGAGGAAAAGAATGATTTTCCATAGGCCTTACCTTTTGGGCTAAACTCAAAGTGGGGTAGGAAGAAAAGAGACTAAAGAGCTGTGCGGCGAGGCTCGCTGAAAGAAAGGCTTCTTTATTGAGTTGAGCATAGAATCACGCCGCTGGATTGTCTCAATCACTACCTTTCCCTGAGATGGAAAGAATTCCCTTTTTGGAAAGTGCTAATTGAGCCGTAGATTGTGAGTGAGCTTACTGATTGATTCAAAGCTCTCATGAGATCTTGTTGGCATGCCTACCAAATGGTGAGAAAGTAACAGGAAACCCTTCCTCTAACTCCCCGACAGGAAAGACTTGGAAAGCGTGCCTGATCTTCTTCTGCCCGCAATCTTCTATCTTCAAAAAAAGCCTTACTAAACGAGGTTTACTGGTCCTCCGAAAGCGTGGATTTCTTTTTTCCTAAATGTGCCGGAAGAGTCAATTCCTTTGTCGAAGCATCAGTCTCAGCTGAACCAACAACTCGAGTTTCTCCCGAATCAAAAGCTCTTTGTTTTTCCCTTTTCTAAAGATGTTGCTTAAGAGGGTATGAGGAATTCCCTTAAGGAATTCCGACTAAACCTGCAGAAATGGAATGACTTTTCTCAAGGGAACAGGTGGAGCTTAAATCAATAGCAAAGGCCAACTGGGTGCGATGATGACCTCATGCCTGACGGCTAGGCCAGAGGAGTTCTTCCTCTTTCTTAAGGTTATGCTGCTTGACACGGAGATTTGAGGATTTAGTTTAGCTTGAGTCGGTGTGAAGCTTATCTATTTTGCCCTATTTTAGCCGGTTGTAGAAAGCAACAAAAAGGGGGAACTCTCAGATCGGTATGATGATTTGATAATCAATCATCAAGGTGTGAGCAGTGCAGTATTAGATCGAGTCCGCCGGGGACATACATCTAGTCATCCCTCTGGTATAGACCTCCTCTGACAAAAGGCCTAAAAACAAGGCTCAAAACGTTTCAATTAGACAAGACCGAATGCGTGCGTGAGGGTAGGTAGATGCATGCCGGGTCTTCCCGTTTAGGCCTACTTCTCCAGCCAGCTTCCTGGAAAAGCGAGAAAAGTGCCGTGGAATCCGTAAGGTAGAGGGCAATTTGACAGAGGCCAGAAGCATCATGTCGTGGGTGTTGACGATCAGAAGCTCGGAGCAGGAGAGGGGACTGCTATTCTATTCTCTTAGATTGATTCTCTGAGTGGATTTGCGCATCCAACGATAAATGGCCTTGCTTGCCTTTTGTGATCTGCCAACTGCAATACATGGAAAAGGCTGACACAACCCATTCAAACAGCTCGTATATACGCTATTTCATGCACACTTGCAGCCGCAGATCATCTTCTCTTCCTTGGCATGTGCAGTTGAATGTCGGAAATCGTCTTATCAGCCTAGCTAAAGTGAGGCAGCACTATTCGCTTTCAGTAAAGTGTCACTTGCTTGCACAAGCCAACTATATGCGACCCCTTCTGATTCACTTTCTAACTCGTCTTTTAATGCCCGTCACCTGGCCTTCGACTTCAAGCAGTAACCAGCTCGCTGCTCTAACGGGTGGGTTTGAGCCAGGGGTTACGCAAGCCCTTCCACTATTATATATATATATATATATATAATAGAAAGAAATATGAGCATGCGGGAGTAGGAATCGCAAGTCAGCTACCCTACCTGTCTGCTACTTCTATGCTCTAGTTTTCAATAGATAGGATGGTTGCACTAGGAAAGCCCGTGGGCACACATGCAAAGGCATAATCACCCCTTACCGAACCCTAACAACTAACCTCCACCTCAGTCTCTTCCATTCTCAATCTCCTATATATTATATAAAGAAGAAAAAGAAAGAAAGCGAGTCAGCTGGTACTGGTAATAGGGATGAATCGGCACAGGCACATGATATTCATCGCCTTTCTTCGCCTTGTTTCCTGTCTTTTTCACTCTTGTTAGGTTAGGAAGGAGCAAGCCTTTTAGACTATGGAAGGCAAGCCTTCTGAAGAAGTCAAGCCCGCAGAGCAGTCACAAAGACGAGGTTGTATTCACTGGAACAAGAGTCACCTTCATCTCCTCGGGTCAAGCCACTGCCCTTCCATCCTAGTCCCACGGAGCGAGCTTTAATTGAATTGGTAGCAAGCCACAGGTGGGAATGAATGCTGCTCGCCAAGTGAAAGGAATAGCTGCTGGTACTAGTTCTACACCGGCCCTTTTTCTATGCGATACCTTGTGACTTCCGTCCCGTCACCGCCACCGAACCCGAAAGCGAAAGCGCCTGCATCCTCACCTGAAACAGGAACACAAGCTAAGGCAGGTCAATCATGGATTCCCTGCTCTCGTCACTAGTCACTATGCCATGCCTTCCGGTTAGCAAGCCTTCCATCAAACATAGGAAAGCCTTCCCTCCTTAATAAGTCCTTCTATAACATTTTTAAGGAGGAAGCAGTCTTCTGTAGGGTGTCCCAACATGCGGTGATAGCAGCAGTAGTCGGGATCATCTGTCTTGCCCACTTCATTAGGTCTCTTCGGCTCAGGCAGCTTTATAAGACCTTCCTCTTTGGCAAACTCGAATATCTTTCTGGTCTTATCCCTGGCCTGGGGAAGGCGCAAGCGCCTTTGCATCTTGTCCTCCAGTGTCTTCCACCTCTTCTTTTCGCCTTTATTATTGCTGGAAGAAGATGACGTCGCCTGCGCACCACCTGTTGTGCCTCCTGTTTTGCCATCCAGGACGGCACCCAAGTCGACGCTATTGACCTCTTTGGGACTGTTGTTCTTCTTGTCCACGAACTTAGGCTTCCCACTGGAGCTAGAAGTCACTGCATTTGGACGATCAGCCAGGAACATTTCTATCTCCGCCACTGCATTATTCAGGCGGTCGAATGTCCGGATATCGGACCCTATGATCCTCTCGGTAATCTCATACCGGAGGTTCTTCTTGCATATCTTCACGGCTTCCTCTTGAGAGGGCGGTTCTTTACACTTCATGCTAAGGTCTCGCCACCTTTTAATGAGCGGACTCGTCTTTCTTTTGTTTGGTGGCGAAGAGCTCTGCTAATGATATCTTCCTCTCCGCCACGTGGAACCTCTCCAAGCCTTTGCATATCACGCCAGTCCAGAATAGAGCCCGGCTTCAGTTTCGCATACCACTCGAAAGCGGTACCGCTGAGGGAGGTGGCAAAGTACTGAAAGAGGTAGGATTCGTCCCCCGCCAGCTCTCCCATGGTGGTGATGTTGTAAGCCAAGTGCTCTTAAGGCGACCCCAGACCATCCCATTTTTGGAACTTTGGTAACTTGGGGTAGTCCAGAGGCAACCTCTTCGTGGCGTGATGCGGCGGGAACGGCACCCGGTATTGGTCAAAGACCGGGACATAGTCTTCGCCTCTCTCCGCCCATTTAGCATCAATCATCTGTTCGAATAACGCCCTCCGCGCCTCACAGAGGTCTGCCATCGGACACACGAGAGCGAGATTGCGCTCTGGTGCGCCTAAAGTCTTATATTCGATGATCCCTTTCCAAGCCGGTTAAACCATCAGGCTCGACTAAGAAATCCATGCCAGAGACTCCCCCTAGTCACCATCCCCGAAATCCAGGGAGGTGTTCTTGAAGACATGGCGGGCTCCAAGCTACACCCTTCTCTGCTACCAAATCATAGATCTTCCAGAGAAGACCAAAGCGAATGAGCTCACTCGATTCGCGTCTGATCCTCCATGATTTCTCATAGACTGGTGCAGAAAAGAAGTCACTTAAGGAAACATCCGGTGAATTCGCGACACTCCTGTACCAATGGACGTACCGAAGCCAATCCTTCATCCAGTTCCTGAGCAAAGACCACTCAAGGAAGTCCCGGACTCTTTCTGTTGGAAATAATTCATCAGGAGCCACCTTTAAATCCGAAGGTTTAATCTCTTTAAGAAGGAGATAATGAAACCCCGAAGATAAGGAAGCGAAAGCTCACTCCGCCAAGCCACAATTCTAATGGATAGTCATTGTGACCCCGAGGCTTGGTGTACATAGCAAGAACCCGCTCAAAGTGACGAGATCTTGTATGACTGAGTTTGGCAAGGACCCTATAACCTCCACCACTTATCCTTACTAAGGTAGAGAACCTTCGTAATGAATGGATATTTTTTACATATAGCCATCAGACCATATGGATGATGGTAAGCAAGCAAACAACGAGCAGACATGGCAGATAAATCCACCCTTGACGCAAAAGCGCTTAGCAAACTAAAATGCACCAGTGTCAGAAATCAGAGATTTTTGAGTTGAGGAACTCCGTCTTTCTGAAGAAACTGAGAATAAACTTAAGCAACTTGCGCATCAGCGATGACAACATCATCACCGAGCACATTGATTGGGACACATCAACTAAAGTTGCTTTTGAACGAGACCTACCGGCTTAGGGGCAGTTGCTACTAAAATGGGCCGGAACGGGGTTCCGATGGATCTGCTATAGCTACTCGATCTCGATCAAATGGCTCTGGATCTGTCTCTACATCTGGAGTATCTGTAACAGGATATGGAACTCAATATCGATCTGAAACTTGAAGGGGTGCTCCATAGCTTCAACTGATACTGCTTCTAGCCAACATCGGCTATGGATCACGCCCATCATCATAAGGGCATCTCGGTATGGGGTTTGGGGGATTCCCCCTTTCCCCCTATTAGCCCGCCTTCCTTGCTCTATCTCTATCGAACGATAAGGGACCATTGGTTCCCGAGTAAGACACCAGCGATTTCGAACATCACTTATAAGATTTCAGGAAGTCCTAAATCCCCTTATCGAAGATAAAGAAATTTCGTATAAATCTAATAGTTATTTAAATGCCCGAAATATCCCATATCTTTCGCGACGTAACCCGTCGTCTCAAGTCCTTCTGAATCAAGTCAAGAAGTGCGCGGGCACTTCGGGCAATTCCATTTTATTTTTCTTAAAATAGCAGACAGAATTCCATTGGTCTAATTTGGGACTTTCCGATGTATCTTTATTCTATCTACCCAACGATGGCGATAATACCGAACCCGTCCTTACATTTTTTTTGTGGCCATCGAGGAGCCGTATGAAGCTGAGGTCTCACGTACGGTTTTGAAATAGCGATGGGAACAGTGATGTTATTATCGACTATGATTATCTAACAGTTCAAGTACAGTTGATATAGTTGAAGCACAGTCAAAATATGGTTTTTGGGGGTGGAATCTGTGGCGTCAGCCTATAGGATTTATTGTTTTTCTAATTTCTTCTCTAGCCGAATGTGAGAGATTGCCCTTTGATTTACCAGAAGCGGAGGAGGAATTAGTAGCAGGTTATCAAACCGAGTATTCGGGTATCAAATACGGTTTATTTTATCTTGCTTCTTACCTAAATTTATTAGTTTCTTCATTATTTGTAACAGTTCTTTACTTAGGTGGGTGGAATTTATCTATTCCGTATATATCCATTCCTGAGCTTTTCGGAATAAAAAAAATCGCTGGCATTTTTGGAATGACAATGGGTATCCTTATTACATTAATTAAAGCTTATTTGTTTCTCTTCATTTCTATCACAACAAGATGGACTTTACCTAGGATGAGAATGGACCAGTTATTAAATCTTGGATGGAAATTTCTTTTACCTATTTCTCTAGGTAATCTGTTATTAACAACTTCTTCCCAACTTGTTTCATTATAAATAACAGAATATGATAACACTATTTTAGATTCATAATCTCTATCAAACAAGAGAAAGAAACGTCAATTTTTTCATGTATATCTACAATATGTTCCCTATGGTAATTGGGTTCATGAATTATGGTCAACAAACAATACGAGCTGCAAGGTACATTGGTCAAAGTTTCATAATTACCCTATCCCACACAAATCGTTTACCTGTAACTATTCAATATCCTTATGAAAAATCGATCACATCAGAGCGTTTCCGGGGTCTCGTCCTAAGATGAGATTTACCCTTCTTCCACTTGATGTGGATTACCGAGAAATTCTATTAGCAGAAAAGAATCGGCTATTGAGTAGGTAGCTAAGCGCCGTAGAGGCAAGCGTGGCGGAAAGAAAGACAAGTCCAAGATGAAATGCCACAACTGTGAGAAGATGGGTCACTTCGCTCGTGAGTGCACTGAGCCGAAGAAGGTATCCACTAAACTTGACTCTCTCCTTACTAAATTGAGTTCACATGTGTTAGTTGCTCACTCTCTCCCTGAATGGATTGTAGACACAGGAGCAAGAAAACATGTAGCACGAGATCGAGTAGGTTTTGTGGATTATCGTCGGGTACCTGCGGGGACACGAAGCGTCTTCATGGGAAAGAGCACCTGTGAAGAAGTTTTAGGAGTAGGCACCTACCAGCTCAAGTTGCGCACAGGACGCACACTGCTTCTGCATGATGTGCTTTATGCTCCCAGTGTCCGGCATAATCTTCTATCAGTTACTGCATTGATTAGGCTTGGTTTTTCTTTTAGTTTTAGTGTCGATCAGTTGGACATGGTTTCCTTCGTTTCGTGGTGACTTCTTTATTTTAGATGTTATGGATTATTCTTTATCATCTACTTATGTGGCTTATGATGATATGTCTGAATGTATGAAATGGCATGCTAGACTTTGACATATTGGACAGGATAGGATGGCAAGGTTAGCTAGAGAAGGCCTATTGGGGTCTCTCGCTAAAGTCAGCCTTCCTACATGTGAGCCCTGTTTGGCAGGAAAAAGCCTTTTGGAAAGGCTACAAGGGCAACCCATCCTCCACGAGTTAGTCCATTCCGACATCTTACTGACCCTCATCTTTTTGCAAAAAGCCGCTCCACGGTGGTAAAGTCTCATCTTGTGTGTTGGCCGAAGTGACAATAGTCACATTGAACCCTCGAATATGTTCGAGGATCTCGAAATGATCTTCCAGTTCTGGGGAGAATTCGCAAAACTCCGTTTCCATCGAGAATTGAATGGAGTTTTCCCGTAAAACGACCGGAGAATCAAACATAGACATTACTGTCGAGATTCTGACCGAAAAATTATTCCATGCCCTCGGAGAGTGCTTTGTCGTGCTAGGTCACTGACATATCCTTTTTTGTCTTTATTTGACCCCAAGAATGGATTGGATCGAAACGACTTTCCTGCTTTGAAATAAGGGCCCCTTTCTGTCTGTATGAATCTCTGACCGCACGGAATCCCCATAGCCAATTTTCAAAATTGGATTCTTAAATCTTAAGGTGCCTTTGGTACTACTCTTATTTCACACAATCCAGGAACTTCCATAACGTTGGCGTGATTCGGTTTGAGCAACGGATCCTGACGTGATACATCTTCGTAATGAAAATGGAGTGGAAACATGAGTTGGCTTTTACATAATATTTTTTTGAATAAGCACTGTGAACTATTAAAGCTAGCTCCTACTCCTACTCCTTCTTCTCCTTCATCGTCGTTGGTCCTTTTGACATAAGATTCTCGGCCGCTCAAGAGACTGGCTATCTCTCTCTTTATACGCAATATCTTTAAAGGCGAAGAGTGACTACTGATTTCTGCTCGTAGTTCCTCTCTTGTTAGTGTAGTGATACAGTACTCGTGCAACAGCGCTTACGGCAGCTCGTAGCTATTGGCGGCTTCCTTCTCTTTGGGACGGTAGGATGACTGAGAGTACTTTCTGGCGAAAGCATTCCGTAATAATGGCGCACTCAATAACTAAGTAGGTCATCTTGGTACCAATTTACTGTTCTTTAGAACATGATCTTCGAGAAGTGCTGTGATATGAGGCTTTGTTTGTCTCCAACTAATGATCTGTCCTTCGACAACGGGGGAAGCCCCTCCTCGACAAAAAGGGACGAGACCGGCTCCGTACTAGCTCGTATCTTTATCCTATTTCCCGCCCACGCAATTGGTCTATCGCGATGTAGACCAAGAGATGGAGGAATTTAACTAATAAAATAATTTCTCATATCTGGTTGGTGGGCAGGCTGCCGTCCCATGATCCGCTTTCGTATCTTGAAATGCCACTTCGTAATATCTGCTTTCCAGGGCAGTGCTTCTTTCTTTTGAGCTTAATAGGACTTTGGAATCGAAGTTGCCCTATACTTTTAGGAATCGTATTCTTATCTCGGCCTCTTCTTGCCTGATTCAGCAGAAGCCCAGCCCGCTCGCTTTGCCCCAAAAAGTCTATAAAGCAATTTCTCTTAACGAAAAGCGGCTTTTTCGGTCGAATAGATATCAACGCCCGCAGCAAGGATCCAATGGGCATTGTGTCATCTTGACCGCCACAGAGTACTTCACTAAGTGGCAGAAGCGATTATTAGCGAGATTGAGGGGAACGATCCCGAATCGTCTTTTGAGAGGTTGACGATAATAGGGGCGGGTTATTAGATAGGCAATTCTCAAAACCATAATTCAAGCGGAAAAGCGGGCAACAACCTTGTTGATACGAACTCATCTCATTCATATATGCATGCTATCGTAGTAAAAAAATTCCATCCAGCCAGCTAAAAGCATACAATACATGTACTAAGTAATGGTCTCTTATCCAATCTGTTAACTTTGTATGTAGGATAGTGAGGAGTGTTATCAGTGATTTGACAACATACATAAGCGCTAAGAGCAATAAGGAATTATTCGAAATCTAATATTCTTTCTAATGCCATAGAATGATGCAATTGATTAGCCAGCCTTTCTTTCATATTCTTTTTTACTATCGTAAAATTGGGGATGAAACTCTACTAAGAACTTTCATGTAAAGCAAAACTAAAAAGGAAACCCCTTTAGTGTACAAAATCAACTTGACCCCCTACATAATTTGAAGTTGGTAAAGAAGAAGAAAAGAAAATGGATGCTCATTCAAGTGTGGTTGTCTCTTCTCAATAAGGTAGATCCAGCTACGACTTATCTCATTACCTACCTTGGGCACTCACAAAGCTGTTGGACAATTCACATCTCTTACAACCTCGCAGTCTCCCGTTGTTAGACGTTATTAGTAACGAATAATTAGCTTAGTCGCCCCTCAAGGCGGGACGGGTTGTTCTCAATCGGCGAAGCCTTGCTTTCAGGTCTCTCTTCACTTACACACAAAAAGAGAAAGAAATTGCGTATATGATCATGGTTTGGTATCTTCCCGAAGATACCAAGCATACGAACAATTTTGCGGTGTGTTACCCTCGGTATGAAGCCCCTGCATACTGTATGAAAGACTCATTCGAGTAGACACGTCAGCTGGTGGAGGTTCAGGCCTTGGTCTCTGTGAAAGGTCCAGTCGATGGGAATGGGAAACGCTCAGTTGGTTCGTGTGAAGTGTGGTCTTCAATACCTTGTTACGTGTTTTCTCTTTGGCGCTGGCCACCACTGTGTCTGCATCCTTCTCCTCAGCACTTAGTATCCCGTCCATCGCCATTTTATTTTTCTTAAAATAGCAGACAGAATAATAAAAATAAAAAAAGGATTAATTCGTTCTTGATAGTCATTTCTTTAACCAGTGAATAGGAGCATACTCTAGATCGGAATCGTAGGGAAGTACTACTTGATCATTTCTACCAATTTCAAGTCCTTATTATGATTCGTTTTATGAGGAAATACCTCTTTTTTGATACCTTACATTATCTCCATTACTAATCCTTTGTGTACCTTGGTGTTCCTAACCGTCCACTAACTTTTGATTGATCCCCGGTATAGAGTAATACATACGAGACAGTAGTAGAAACTCCATACAGTTGATCTTTTGTTTGCGCCCGCTTCAAGATATGATGACTAATCAAAAAATCTTAATCTTGGGGTAAGCAGTTTACACTACTTATGTTTACTTCAACTTTATTCTTGTACATAGGGAATGAGATTTTTTCTTCTTACTACAAATTTATAAGCTGTTTAGTTTCACTCATATAACTATCTGGTTTAACTCATCAACCCGAATGCTGAATAAAAAAAATGAAAACATCTATTCAATACATTGAACCTCTTTCTTTTTTCTTTTATTTCTAGAAGAGAGGTTCAAAGTTCATATTCCAACGAATCACACGTAGAGATATTGATAACACACATAGAGTTAATGGTATTTCATAACTAATAGATTGAGCAGCAGCTCGTAGACCACCTAAAAAGGAATATTTATTATTCGATCCATATCCTGACATAAGAAGCCCAATAGGAGCAATACTGGAAATGGCGATCCATAAAAAAACACCTATACTGAGATCGGCTAAAACAAGACGATACCCAAAAGGAATTACTAAATAACTTAGTAGAATTGATATAACTGCTATAGACGGTCCCACACTAAACAAACGAATATCTCCTCGAGATGGGAGGAGGTCCTCTTTAAAAAGTAGTTTAGTCCCATCCGCTATAGCTTGAAGAATTCCCAACGGGCCAGCATATTCAGGCCCAATACGTTGTTGTATCGCTGCAGATATTTCTCTTTCTAACCACACAATTACTAGTACCCCTATTGTGATTCCCAATATAAGGGTCAAAATGGGTACAATCCATATTAGTCCATACACTTCTTTGAAAAATTCCGATGTAGAAAAAGAATTGATAGTTTGTACTTCTGTCGTATCAATTATCATTTCAACGATCAACTTCTCCCATAATGATATCTATACTACCCAATATCGTCATGATATCAGCCAATTTCATTCTTTTAACTAGCTGAGGAAGAATTTGCAAATTGATAAAACCGGGCGGACGAATTTTCCATCTCCAGGGGAAACCGCTATTATCTCCTATCAAATAAATTCCCAATTCTCCTTTTGGGGCTTCCACTCTCACATAAAGTTCTTGTTTCGACAATTCAAAATTGGGTGAAGGTTTTTTACTAATAAATCTATATTCAAAATCATTCCATTCGGAATTCTTTGCTCTATCAAAGCGTCGTACTTCTAAATTTTCATAAGGTCCTCCAGGAATTCCTTCTAGAGCCTGTTGAATAATTTTTATGGATTCCTTCATTTCACCGATTCGTACTAAATAACGAGCTAATGAATCTCCCTCTTTTTGCCATTGTACTTCCCAATCGAATTCATTGTAACACTCATAATGATCAACTTTACGAAGATCCCATTGGATTCCAGAAGCTCGTAACATCGGTCCTGATAAACCCCAATTTACAGCTTCTTATCCACCAACCAACCAACCAGGGACTGACCTAGTAGCAAGGTTTGGGCTATAAGCATAGTAAATGCGAAAAGGAAAGAAAAGGTAACCCTTTAGTATAGAGTAACTTTTATCAAGCGGGAGAGGCATCGTGCACTTATCTTTCAGCCAAGGATTGATGTTATCCCGGTTTCAAAGTTTTGATGGTCAAAGAGGTCGTTTTCCCCCGAACTACTGTAACTGAAAGAAGAGAAGAGGTCTGACCATGCTTACCCAACTAACTGTCCAAGCTCAGAATTACTGGTTCCAAGCTCTGGATGACTGGTCAAGTGGATCTTTCATTTGAGATTCCAATCAGATAAATCTATACTGATTTAGTGGATAAATCCTCAATCTCTTAAGAAAGGACTACTAAGGGCACTCTTAAGTCAAACCGCAGTCAAAGAGCTTTCATGATAAATTGAATAAGACTAGGAAAAGATGGGCGGAGTAGAGCAGTTAGGTAGCTCGCAAGGCTCATAACCTGTGAGTGCTGCCCCCTTTTTAAGTGAAACCGACCAGACGCTTTGCACCTTCCTTTCTTCATGCGAACAAACCGTAGCACTATTAAATTGAATCTCTGAGAAGTAGTGCTATGAGGAGGATCTGTCCTTCTTTACAGCCCTTCTCTTCCCTTTCGAGACGTCGTTTAGGATGAATATCATCTCATTATAAGAAAAGCTCCTTGTCTCAAGCAGTAGTTATGAATCATTGATGTTACATCTCTAAATGAAAGAATGCTCATTTCGATAAAGTAGGCTTACGCTATACGGAATAACAAAAGATTGAGGAATGAATTTATCATCTTTCCATTTCCACATTAGCACTATCGAAAGAAAGCTCCTTGCTTTTCTGATCTCACTGTCAGTAGTGATCATCTAGACATGACATAAAAAGTCTATCTATGAAATATTGGGGGCAGACATCCAACATTCATACTACAAAACCAAAGGAAAGGGGCCAGTTCAGACTGATAACATGAATTCAAAACATTTCCCGAGTTGAACCAAGAAAGACAGATAGATGAGAATTGATTCATTTCACCGATGGCAATGAGTCAAGTCCTTGTCTGTCCACCTCTTCTGAACGAACCTGAGCGTATCAATGGAATGCCCATAGCAGAAGAACCATATCGAAAGACCTACTCTCCGAGGTTTCAAAAGAATAGGAATAAACCATACCGAGCGAAGCGCTTTAGTCAGGTCGGAAGATTGAAGTATACAACTATCAATGGATAGGAGACCAAAAAGTGTATCATCAAAACGGCGCCGGGCAAGTCCAGTGGTCATACTGACCAAGCATAAAAATGAGAAGGAATCTTTTACAATCTACTATGGGGGTATTCGGAGCCAACCACGATCCCTAATAGGGGCTCACTTCCTATGCCAAATGATCCTCCTTTGGTACTACCTTCCTGGCTCTAGTCTTGCTGAATAGTCAAACTAAATTCCTCTAGAGCATGAAAACTTTCGTTTGTTGGGCATACTTCTGTATAAATGGAACTTTTTTCATTCTTTTGAATGAGGACACATCCAAGTCAATAGCTAGAGTTTTGCTGGGTGAATAATTCTTTCGTCCGGATCACGACCCGGTACGCGTGGCTAAGCCAAAGCCCTGAAAGGGCGGTGGGTAATATTGTCAATTAAAAGGAAAATCATAGTCTTATTCGGTTGTCTACCGCTCCGTGGGTTGCTAGATTGGGCAGGCGGAATTGTTAAATACCATCGTGCTATCAGAGGGGAATTTCCTTAAATTACTAGAAATCAGGAAAATTGCAAACGAGCTCCACCTTTTTGTCTTTCTGATCGACCTGAACTCCCACAGGGAACAGAGTCAATAAATTATTCAACTGTGCTGAATTAAGAAAGTAGAGGGAAAATGAGAACGGGCAACCCTCGGGTGAGAAGCGAGAGTCGATTTCATCATCACTAGATGACTCTTCTAAGCATGGAAAAGAGTCGTCATTGGATGAGTCACTATCTGAATCAGAAGAGCTTTCTGAGCTTCATCCTTGAAATCCTATCTCTAGTGACACGATTGGGTTGGGGAAGTCTCATATTCCGAAAGCTCCCGTTAGGGTTAGTAGAGATTTGAAGAATCCTACTCTACTAACCCTAATCTTAGTAGTAGGGTAAGCGGCATCACTCTATCGTCTTGAGATTTTCCCATGATGCATCCTAGGAGAGAATGATGTTTGCGCGCTGCTTTCCACCATTCTCTTCACGTAGAGCTTATTATTTACTCTTTCCGAGCTCTTTCTTTTGATCTCGTAATGCTATGGTCTTCTTTCCCTTGGGAAGTTCCACCAACTCCCAAGTCTTGTTCTTGTGCAATGACTCTACCTCTTCTACCATGGCCTCCATCCATCTACTCCTCTCAGGACTATAAATTGCCTCCTGAAACCAAGCCATTCCGTTTTTGGGTCGATAGCTCTGAGGTCAAGAGGGAGGTAGAGTGAAGGCCCTCTTCGAATGGAGTTCCTGGGGATTTCATTTATGGAATGCATGCTACTTTCGAAGTCAAAGAATTGGATTCGTTCATGAGGGGTTACGTTAGAGTAGTTATAGGAGTCACTTCTCTGGGAAGCTCTCCCACTGGATCAGGATCAGTATGGGGATCAATCTTTGTTGTCGCACCACTTCTGTCTTATTCAAGGCAGTAGTGTCTGGTCGTAGTAGCATAGCCGTGGGTGGGCAGTGCGATAGTCAGGGAGTTCAGGGTAAGCTCATCTTCGGAAAGTACTCCCCTATATCGAAAAAGGTTTTAATAACTTTTGTTGGAAAAAAGAGCGTAATGACCTTGCTTCGGGGTCGATCTCTTGTATCGGAGCAAAGAAATTCAATCCAAATTATATATATATTTCTATTCCATTTCTTTATTGAATTGAGTTTATTCCACCACAAATAGATTTGCCGCATCGATTGTTCCGCTGTCACCAACCTGATCTCGACATTCAAGCACGAATCCCTTGAGCGCTTCGGCGGCGGATAGCAGCATGGGCAAAGCACTCTGCTGCGGCGAGCAGCCGGTTCTTATTGCATTCACCAAGATAGTCTTGCTCGCTCCTGAACTTTGCGGCGAGTTCAGCCACCACCTCCGGGCCTGGGCTCTGCTCGAGCGTAGTCAGCCAGCTTCGTGACTTTGCTTAGCTTCCAGCCTTGCAAAGGGATAACCTTTCACTATCTAGGCGCCCTAGAAGGAGGTGTCCGCTACCTAGACTGGACGGCTTGTGTTGACAAACAAGGTAAGCCCTAGTTATGAGCTTTCCTCCCTTTCATTTCGGCAGTGAACTTGGTTTGCGCAAGAATAGGTTGAGAGGCAAAGATCGACACGGGAACAGAGCTGAAAGCAAGTGGACAGATAGGTTGTTTTCGACAAATCCCCTGCTTGAGAAGGGGAGTTAGGAGGAATTATCTCTTCAAGAAATGCCACTAGTAGTAAGAAAGAGGCTTAGCAATCATTCGAAAGAGCTATTATATCTTATTCCATCCCTAAGAGCTAGAATGAATCAAAGTATGAACTCGGTAACTAGGAAAAACCTCTTGTTGGCAATCTCCTTTGGTTTGATAGTAGGATCTTATCTTTTTATAAAAAGTAAGATCCTTAAGATATGAGCAGGGATTTTACATATCTAAAAGAAAGCGGGGAAACTGACCACATGATCGGCAATGCAAATCTTTAGCTCTACTAAATGAGTTAGTCTTGGCTTCTTCTTCCTTTATGGAGACAGGGCAAGAGCCCATACTTGGAGAACGAATTCATACGTAAGATGCCCAGTTGGATCACTAATTCGTTGCTAGCTCTCTGCTCTAGAAAGGGACTTTATCCCACTTCTTAATCTTTCGTTCGACCTACCTGGAGAGCTCAGTCTCTGAAGCTTCCGAAAAGGGGTTCTACACCGGGCAAAGCCGAGCGATACGTTGTACCTTTCTTCAAAGAGTGCCCCTAGCTGCGATCCATGCACAAGAGGGTTCCGTTCGGATAGACACGGCAGTTGACACACTACTAAAGGAAGGTTTCCCACTTTGATTGTGATATAATTTTTAGATCCGCTGTCTAGTAGCGTGACGTGCTATGATCGGCATCAAATGCAGGACTAGAACCCCACTTCTTTTAGAAAGATTCCTAATCGTCTTTCGTCGCCCTATCTTAAAGGCTCTCGCTTTCAGTACAATTAACCATGGAATTGGATCCTCGGAGAATAGAGCTTAAGAGTCTCTTTTCCTGGCCTCACTAGGTATGAAAAAAGACCACGGTCATTCCCAAGTGGATGCTAAGATAGCAAGCAACTAAGTTGAGTTAGCCCACAGGGATAGACAGTTGGCTAGTCTCATGACCCAAATGGAGGGGCTGGTCGCTCAATTTTCTCAAGAAAGACAGACTCACCAATAGCCAAACGCACTGTTTCCGGTCCTATTCTTACTGACTTTCTCCTCGCCCGAAGGTCACTTCACTCTTTATAGCAAGGAGCCAAAGAGCTGACCGCTGAAGCAGAAGCTGCCTTGATCTTCTACTTATTGAACGCCAAATGAGACTGATTCAAAAACAGCTATCCCACGACCAAGATTCTTCCCTTCCTCGTGCTAATCTAATCACATCTCTCTCTATTTCCGGCTTTGCCGAACTACTGTCCAAGTCTTCAAATTCAGCCAACATAGCTGAGGAGTAATCGACCGCATCTAAATCACTCCCTCCGAATCGATTGAACTGTGAGTTTCATGGGTAAAAGAAAGGGGACCGTACGTGAGCGCAAAGGGGGTAATACCAGTACTGCTTCTTTAGATTAGACGTTCGATACATCCAAATAACTTAGGTTTGTTTGATAGTAAATCATGCCAGACTCTACTTACACAAAAGAAGTCCCAGTGTGGCTGATCATCCGAAAAGACCAGCTAAGCATCATTGGGAGGCCGCAAAGTGGGTCCTTCGTTATTTGAGAGGCACAAGTCTTCTCGATTCCTCTCCCGGATGTTATCATAGTCGGTTTTTTCACTCTTTGTTGTGGGGTTGTCACGGATTGGCCGGTCTTCAGCTGAGGCCTATGTTGATGCCCTATTTTTTTCCCCGGACGGTTTACAAGAAAAGCGGCCCTTCTTCTCCTGGACTTGAAAAGCCAAGATATTTGTGAACCTGGCAAAGAAAGTGCATTTGATGAGAGCGAAGAAAGCGGTTTCGTCAGATGAAATTCTTCCACTTCCCAGGGTAAAGCCTCCCATGATTTGAGCTTATTCCATATACCGACCGCTACGAAAACATGGAATAAGCTTTGCTTATTACCACGCTTGTTGACCATGCTTAACAAGGTAGCCACAGGTTCCCCTAGCCAACAAGAAGCAAGAGAGATTGTACTGATAGTGCTCGCTTCGGATACGTCTATCAATCTTCTCCAGCCAATGACATATAGAAATGGACTGAAAGAAAGCTCGCTCATAACAGAACTCCTCTCCGTAAGTGACAGATCTATCACTGTCGGTCACGTGAGCAACAGACCTGCTAGAGATAGAAGGGCACCACTTCTTATTTTACGGAAAAAGGAGCTTTCCTATTATCTATTGAATAATAAGCTAATAACATCTATTCATTTAATGACGCTTGCAAAGGCAGAGACCGTCATTCTATTCCCTTCGACATAGGCCATGAGAAGGAAATTAGATTAGTGTCATTTCCCGCAGCAGTAGTGGATCAAAGAAGGTGTAGTCGGAATAGTCCGATGTCTGAGATAAAGTATAGGCTGTTATATCGCCCTTTTTACCTTAAAGGTCGATCTTCCGGGTTGGTCTTCATTGCAAACTGGCTACAATAAAGTCTTAAGTAAGTAGGGAGTTGGCTGTTAAGTCTTTTCAACTCTCCTTTTCATCCTATCTGTGGGGCCTCTCCCCATGTCTAAGTGAGGGCTGAAGAACGAGTGAATCTTCTTTTCCAGCCTATGCCCTCGAAGAGATTGAGGAATTCCTGTATAAACCTGAATCTTTCGGGAGAACTCATTCTTCTTGAACCGTACCCCGATTCAATCTTTTGCAGGAAAAATATGGATTAATCGTAAAGGATTGATCAATTTCGTGGAAAAAGGGGGGTAGCGTGCATCTGTTTTCGTTTTAAGTCGTTCTTTACTACGAAATGGAGATTCGATTCCGTCCTACGAGTGTTCTAATAGATTAGGAGAATTTGCTTCTTGCCATGCACGTGATTTGTGCAGCTTCCTCGAAACTTATTAGTTCACAATCAGCAAAAGACTGAACAAAGTGAGGTTATCTTGGTTTTGAGTTACCTCATAGATCTCTTGTAAACTTCGCATGCAGCGTGGTTCTTCTTCACTTGAGCTTGATGTTCGCTTTCTTGTGTTGGGGTGGCTGTGGAGTCTCGTCATCCGTGGATCCTTGAGTTCTTCGGCTTGATTCATTGTGAATGGATAAGAATTCATCCTTCTCTTCTTCCTTTACGTTCCAATCCCATGTCTTGTCTTCCTCGAAGATCCTATCTCTGGTGACAACGATCTTCCCCCTTGTTGGGTTGTATAACTTATAGCCTTTTGAGCTCGAATCCTAGAATTCCGGGTACGGATTTTGCCATTTGGAAGAGCTGCTGAGGTTTGTCAAATTACGAGGAAGTCGCTACTCTAGCCTTTACCAGTAGCTTGCCAGGCAGATTAGGCTGTAAACCAGCTAAGCCGTCCAACGTGCCGGATTGCTTCTTGATGGAAAACTTTAGAGAATTCCACTTTAGAAATCTTCACCTATAGGTATCTCCTACCTATAAGGTAAACTGGTATGGTATCCCTCGGAATGGGAGACCCCGGGATTCTGAGTGGGCGTGTGACTAAGAAAGATAGGGAACGATCCATATTCAATATAACCCGTAGTCAAATTTTTCTATTGGCTGGCTAGCTCGTGCAATCAATACTTCGTTACTCCCGTGCGCTACGAGCTTTTATCCGGGGGATTACCCCTTTTAGATCTTTCAATCCGGGATAGGAGGATGGAAAGCTACTCTGGAGACTGGTCACTAACCCAGAGTGCCTGCTCAGGTAATGAAAGATAAGTGCTTCCCACAGAAATCACCGTTAGCGGGCTACAGTTAAACCATTTGCCTCCTTCGACTGGAGGTCAACAGCGGCGGCCAAATCGAGAGTCCTTGAGGGGATCTCTTACTTCATTGGAACGGGAACTGACACAAAACTATGGATAGATCCCTGGTTGAACGGCTCGCCGTTGATCCACCAGCCATCTAGGTCCCACCCCACCGCAGTGGAAAGGTTTCAGTCAATTAGCTCAATCATAAATGGAAAAAACCGACGAGTGGGATAGAACTCCACCGATGGAATGAGGACATAGCAAATCAGATCCTAGCTAGAGAGCGGCCCCCTTCAAACTGTAAGCACTATGCTTCTAAAAAGAAAGAGGAAAGCACTACTTCCGACTTTCATTTTCTAGTTGCGTGTACTTCTCTTTTTTTGTCGAGATTGGGTCGGTGTTCAGTGTACCCCTTCCTGGCGGTACTTCATCGAAAAGAGTCTATTGTATTCCATGCCTATTGACTCCCATGCTTTTCCGTTGGTCAACAACCAACAAAAGCTCTCTATCAAAGATCATCGGTAGTTGTGGGGTGCCCCCAAATGATCCTAGGAATCGGAGGAAGCTTCAATTCTTTAGTCTTCAACTCCTTCCGAAGATAGTCAACAAGAAATCCCATTCAACAGAGTCTTTCTTTTGGCTTTAAAACAAAAGCATCAAAATTCGAATTTTTACACCACCACATTATTTCCAAAGCAGAAATTATGCTCTCCATGGTGCCTCTGTTCTTAATAAAAGCTGATTGCTCAGCTGCTACCAAAGAATGCATCAGAGGACTCAACCTGTTAGCCAAAATAAATGTAATAATTTTTAGGACTCCATTTTATAAGGAAATAGGCCTATAATCCTTAAAAGTTTTAGAGTCCTCTTTTTTTTGAATGAGAGTAAGAGTAGATAATAAAAAGCATTTAAGATCACATTGTGAATTTTTAAAATCATGAACAACCATAAGATAAGAAGTGAATCCTAAATTTCTGCCCAAAACTGCTGATAGAAAAAGAGAGGAAAGCCATCTGGCCCTGGGGCCTTATCACCATTGAGTCCAAAGACAGCATACCTTAATTCCTCTTCAGTAACTAAAGTGTCCAAGTTATTTTCTTCCAATCCACCATTGCCTCTCAACACCCATTCCTCAGCTAGAAACCTCCATCCTCTAGATGTACCCAAAAGGGTGGTTTTTATAGAATTTCTAAAACCTTCTCATCATCAACAATTTGCCCATCAACTTCTATATTACTGACCCAATTTTTCTTTCTCCTCATATTAGCAACACTATAAAGTATTTTTTGTTTTTATCTCCTTCTTTCAACCTGCCCTTGACCTCTGTCTCCACATTATTTCCTCTTCCTTGACCACCTGATTGAAATTATGGTTATAATCATTCATCATAAGTTGTTCTTCCTCCAATGTAAGTCCCTCTGTCTCATTTTTCCTGTCAAGTATTTGGATATTTTCCATCAGGTCCTTTTTCCTTTGTGCAATTGATCCAAATTCTGCATATGCCCAAGTTTTTAACTCCTTTCTGAGGACTTTAAGCTTTTTGCTCATCATTTTATCAGCACTATTATCTGAAAAATGTTTACCCAAATGATTTTAAATAAGTTGCACACAGTCATCTCTTTCCAACCACTTTCCATCTTCCAATTTGTGTTTCTCCTTAAGATATTACCAGTAGACAGCTGTAATGGAACATGATCAGAAGCCAATAACGGCAGGTCGGATAGCAGTGACAAAGGATAAGCTTGTTCCCAATTAATATCACATAGAAATCTATCAATTTTGGGCTTCCTTTCTTTCATTAGTTCTAGTGAATTTTCTACCAGAAATTGGAATGTCAATTAACTCCATCTTAGAGATAAATTCGTTAAAAAGTTCCATTTCCAAGCTGTTTCCAAACCCAGAACTTCTATCATCAGCAAATGAAGTGAGGTTGAAATCACCACCAATTAACCAACAACCATCCACATCAGCTTTTAAATCATATAGTTCATGCAAGAACTCTTCTTTTAACACATAAATAACAGGGCCATAAACTGAAGTAATAAAAATTTTTTGCTTGGAAACCAAATCAAACAATTTGATAGAAATAGAAAATTCTTTCTTAATTGTTCCACAATGTTGTAAACAGTCAGAACTCCAACCAACTAAAATACCTCCTCGAGATCCTTGTGCACCAATATAGTCCCATGAATTTAATCTCCTCCCAAGCACTGATGTTGCAAGTTTAGCAAAAATATTATCTAAGTTTCTTGCAACATCACAATATCTGGTTTCTAAGTATTAAAAACAGTCAAAATCTCCTTTCTTTTTCCAGGGGTACCCAGCCCCCTAACATTCCATGTGATAATAATCATGTATCATTATTTATGCCCTCTCTTTGTGACTCCTGTCCCCCAGAGTCATCTTCAAGATCCTCTTCCAATTCTTGTAAAATACTTTTTCCACTTATCAATTTTATAAGAGTATCGACCATTCTTTCTCATCATAATTTTTCCACCTTTTTCTTTTTTTCTCTCTTCTTTTTCTTTATCGCACACTAAGTTTTTACTTAAACCAAACAAACCCTGCTTGCTTAGAGAATCAAACTGTTCCTTCGATAGTCAAGTTCCGGCGCTCTCCGAAAGCCCTATCTAAGTAAAACTTAGGTAAGCAGTTCGTTCTACTCGCTTGGGATTTTAAAAAGTCTTCTTTCTTTCCGTTTGGTTAGCGGTCAGTAGTAACTAGAGTCCACGGCAGGTGCCGCAGACCGTAGAGAGAGTTTGAGTTCAGTTCGCACCGTCAAGCGCTAGTGAAAGTAAGTTTCGGTTAGCGGGACAGCTGGAAGTCGAGGGTGACTTTCAAGCAATAAGTAGGCGCAGTTGGAAAGCGATGCGAAAAAGCCTTTATGGATAAATAGGTAGTAAAGAAAGTCTTCTTTGCGGTGAGCGTCCTTCAATGCTTGCTTTGTTAGTTGTTTAGCCTACTTCATAGGTCTTGAGTGGTGGCATGATTCTTTTCTCATAGACCGTAACCGTCATGGATTCTCCTTCTGGTAAAGACAGAGAAGCTGCGAGACTGGCTAGGGCGTCTGCCTTTGTGTTCTGTCTCCTTGGCTTGGCACATGTTCACTGTTTAAATATGCGAAGGTGCGTGCTAATTCGCTCGCTGCTGTATGATAGGGTAAGAGATCTGGTTTTCTAACTTCATATACGCCGTTCATTTGGTTAATTACCTACTTTAAGTTACCAAGAACTTCCAGTTGATGTACTTTGATGTCACAAGCAAGTTCTCTTCCCATAATCAGCGCCGTGTATTCTGACACGTTGTTGGAACATGACTCCGACAAAGTGAAGGAATGCGGGATCATGTTGCCTTCGGGAGTAAGAAATATGATTCCGACCCCTTATTTTGGACGTCCTTTCTCATCTGTTTTTGAGGCGCCGTCAAAATACATCTTCCAGGCTTTTGATGTGGGTCTTGATGCGACTTCAGTGCAGTAGACTGCTTCGTCAGGCAATTCTTCTTGCAATTTTGAGTTCTCCCGTAGAGGATGTGCTTCCAAGAAATCTGCCAGTGCCTGTCCTTTCACGGCCTTTTGTGGTACGAAAATTATGTCATACTGTGTCTCACAGTATCGACCATTTAGCGAGTCGGGCGTTCAGTGAACCTGCTTTGGTCACAAGGATCAAAAAAGGGTTGACTCCTGACACCAGGTAGATGGTGTTACCGATTAGGTAATGTTGTATCTTCTGTGCTGCGAACATGAGAGCGAGGCATTCCTTTTGAACGGACCGCTTCTAAAGCCTCCTAAAAGGGAGTGGCTAAGCGATAGCACAGACTTTGGTCATACAACTAGAGCTAAGGGCGATCATGTGAAGAGAAGCATGCGGGGCGAGTCTTGTTCTACCATGACATGGCAATTCATACCATTGAAGATAGACCTCGAGGAAGGTTCCTCAAAACTTATGTTGTTAGACCAGATCCTCGGTTCATATACGGATTCTCGTTCGGGAAAGCCCACTTCGGGGTAGGTTTGGTATGAAATCACCAGCAAGAAGAGGGTTTCACCTGCGGTAGGTGAGAGGGGAAGGAAAAGAAAAGTATGGTTTTGAACAAAGCAAGCTAGCTAGCAAGAGAGAGCGCGCAAAGAACACTACGCAACAGCGAACGAGTGAAGCGCGAATGCGCGAAGCAGCCGTTGCATCAAATGCCGCAGAAACCAGAGAAGCCGAATAAGCCACAAATGCCGCTTCAGTCTCCGAAACCGTCTAAGCAGCTCAACCAGCCATACCAGCAACATCCGATGAAAAGAGACCTTGAACCAGCTCACCTCACACGCGTTAAGCCAGCCATCCCGCCCGATCGCAACATTGAAAGCCGTTCGAGTGCTTATTCTTTCAGTCGTAACTAAAAGCTTTCAAGCGAGTGCTGGATGGAGAATGAATCGGTCGTACGGTAGATCATCGAATCTTTCCTTGCTGGTAGCCAGTTTCGTCACTCAGTTCTTGGGAAGATCAGACGAATGATTTGAAACCCGGTAAGAGCAAAAGGTCCAATTGAGACCTCCCTACCGGACGAGCATGTCTTGACTCTAGAAGACCTCCCGAAATGGACACTCGACTTTGACGGGTCCGCAGCCGCTGGATTTGGCTTGGTATTCATCACACCTCAAACAAAATACGTCTTTATGTTTCTCCTTCAAGCTCGCTTTAGCTTGTGCTAACAACATTGCAGAGTACGAAGCTCTTGTAGTAGGGCTGGAACTAGCCATAGAAATTAATATGAAAAAGATCACAGTCCACTACGACTCCCAGCTCATCATCAAACAGGTACTTAACACCTACAAGGTCAAAGAACCCCATCTCATACCTTATGCATGCAAACAAGATGAAGCGGCTGCTCCAACAGTTCCCTAGGTTCAAGATCGAACATGTGGCCAGATCATCAAGCCGGCATGCAGACGCCTTGGCAAGGCTGGCAACACTGTTCCATTGAAGGACAGCAAATTTACAGTGTCCACGTCATCCGGCGCGATCATCACACCCCCTTCGGTCCGGCAGATTATCCGGCCCAGGAGACCGGTTGAAGAAGAATTCCCGTGGTACCACGACAGACCCAAAGCAGCACCACCGGCACTTTGCCGGGTTACGACCAAGAAGCAACCCGGGTGAAGCGGATTACTTATTTCTTAGATTTGGTTAAAAGCAGAAGAAAGGGCATGAACGTTGATCAGAGCTGCCGGTGGCAACCAAGTTTGACCTTCGTCTAGCCACCTACCTTTCTGACTTATATTCGGAAGTTTGGTTATCTGAGCTGGCAAATTCGTACGGTTTGGTAGACCGACCAGCAGCAGAAAGCATCCCTAACCATTGAAAGGGGGATAGCAGCAACTATGACTTCTTATCTTACGTGAATTCCGTTATTGGAACTTAGGCAAGAACAACGGGCCGCACACCAGGATTTCATCTTGCTACTAGAGAAAACCGAAGGAGCACACAAAGCAAACGAAGAATAGGGCACGGATGCAGAAGAGCGCTTCACACGAGCAGGGGAATAGCAAGGGGAAGGAAGGGAGAGCCACGATGTGGCGAACAATGGGCCCGGATCATACTATGAGAACTATGATAATTGATCATACCCGGGGACGGTGCCAGAACGATTTCTGTGTTTATACCAACCAGGGCCTTTCTCTGACTGATTGAATTGATGCCAACGAACGAGCCGAGACAGGAGAGGAAAAGAATGATTTTCCATAGCCCTTACCCTTCCTTGGTTGTTTACCTGAAGAGGGTCGAAGGTTGGTTGGCTCTTTAAATAGGTCTCTGGCCACGCTGTTATTGGGTTCCCTACATTCACATGGGCTGCTCACGCGGTGAGAACTGACGGTCGGTAAAAGTGTCCTTTACCACCAAGTTGAGAGACCAATTTCAAGTCCGGTGCGCAAAGGGCCGCGGGCTCTTGCAGCAATACTTCTGGAGCTAATGCCCACCAGACGGCAAATCCAAGGATGGCGCACCCCGCAACAATAAATCGTAGGTCTTTGCAGTACGCAAGGAGGATTGCATCTCTCAGGCAAAACTCTTTTATCCTTGACCCTGCTGATATCGGCGATTCCCGGCTTTATATCTGGTGATCGGAGCAGTGGTGTTCTCTGCGCCGTTCCCTCCTCTATTTTGAAGGGTAATTGCCTTTTGTTGGCCGCGTATGGCTTCCATGGCCCCCAGTAATACAGGGCATTGTATTCCCCCATGGGGCGTATTCCTCTTCTGCCGCCCCAGTTTGCTTCTTGGTGCCTCCATCTCTCCATACTTCTTTCCTGCCTTCTCCTTGGCTCAAGTCTGACCCACAAGGGTTGCCTGAAGGGTGCGCTGTTACTTGTTGATGCTCTCGTTCTCTCGCCGTTTCCTCTTATCTCCGCTGTCCCTGATGTTAACTTGTAGAACAATGAGAACATGAAATATGCTTTTTTTTGTTTGAGGAATGAAAATGATATTCTTTTTTGCCCGAAAAATGTTTGACCTTTCTCTCTCTCTCGGCGCCCCGGTCACATACTGTTGGTGCGCCCCCTCCTTTATGAATCTCCGAAGCGCGCTTTTGAGCATGCCCGTCATTCGTATCTTTTTCCCGAGAAGCCGATATGCATGCCTTCTTACTTTATATAAATAATTCCTAGCTTACTTGCCAACCCTTGTCCACCCGCCGCCCATGCCCCTCTTGCTTCTGAAAAGAAAGTCAGTCCCTATACTTCTTTCTTACCTAACACCCTTTTCTAAAAGTAGACGCTAAAAGTATGTTTGAAAGGTAAGGAAAGAGTCAGTTTGAGTCACTCTGTCTCTGTTATACGCTATTTGCAGTTCTTTCCTTGGCTTACTTCTCTGTTAATGAAATATCTGTCTCGCCCTTATCAATCAAGGTCTATTTGTCCAATCATTCCCTTTGAGAAAGTGCCACAGCTCTTTCTATCACAACCCCTGAAAAGAGGGCATTCGAAGCATCAATCTCATTCTATGCTCTATGCCATCTTCCTTCTACTATAGATTCAGGTGCGAAAAGAAAAAGAGCTTATTCTCGTGCCTTCTTCCTCAAAGCACTTTGACTCTTGTTGAACGGGAGTGACAGTGGTCGAAGCTAGTGAATTGAATACCAGACGGGGTAGAAGGTTCTGTTCCTATTGAATCAGATCTGGCATTAGTTGGAAAAGAAAATATGATACCTGATATTCCGACTACAGGAAAGAGAGCACCGGATAAGTCCCAAAGACTAGCACTGGATTCAATTCCATCAAACCTTCCTCCAGGAGTGAAGTTGTTTTCCTTGGGTCAGATGTGGCATTTATTCTATTCTATAAGATAAGCGGATATTCCTCCAACTTGGGATACCTTTATACGCCTTATATACGCTAGCAAATTCCATTAAGCATAGTGACATCAATCCCAACTCTCTCATCTCAAGCAGCTCCTTCTTACTACCGACGCGGAATTGGCCCGCTTTAGCTGGCGAAAGGCACCTTCGGCTAGCTCCAAGTACAAGTACAGCTATGCTAGCGCGGACCTTTACCAGTCAACGCTTTCGGGGTCTAAGCTTTGCTTTCTCTCCTTAAGTTTTCAATCATCCCTCTCGAAAAGCCTTCGTCATTGGTCTGCTCCGGGCTCCTCTTTCATAGCCTGGTGCGAGGTCAGCATCCCGGTTAGCTTTCCTTCGATCGACTCTTAAGGTAAGGTGAGGAAGTCTTTTTTTCACTTTTGAAGGCCGAGTGTGGCTTTATGATCTTTTGCAGAAAGGTTGGTATATCTAATCCCGTACCGATCTGGGATGAAGTAGCTGGTTCGATAGGACCAGTGTAGGCTTGCTTTTATACTCTAGTTATCGCTTTATAGCTCTTACGTTACGTAAACTTCACTCGCTTCATCATATGTAGCTCGTTTCGCACAGGCAACACAAGCGAGCTACGTATATATACTAATAAAGTAGTATAAAAGCGAGTTCCGCACTGGCTACACTCGCTTGGTTCGCACTTGTAAGACTGCTTCGCTCCTTACGCGATATGTTGAGAAGGAGAGAGGGGTGAAGGCAAGGAAGGGCTTTCTCTTTCCGGGAATAAGAGCTCTTGGAGCTGTGAGGGGATATCAACACTATTCTCAACACCGGTATTGCTATGCTTCCCCCTTAGCTTAGTTCTTGGGGCATTACAAGACGAGCCCTTTTTGGGAGCAGATGTGGATTTCTTCCTATTTGGACAATTCTTCCTGCAAACAGCCAAAGATGGCATGGAGGTCTCGACGAGCCTTGCCTTGGGTAATTCCTTAAAAGCACCTTCGACTTTGCAAGCCCTTAACGCAGCCTATTCAATCTTACTGGCAATCTATCCTATAATCTGTCCATCTACTAGTGTCCTTTCTTTGCATCTATATCTTAATGGATTCACTATTCCTTCAAGTCCCACAGCGCATTCTAACTAGGAATTGAGGAGTCATCCCTTGCTTGGTAATTCAAGGCGTAGGCGCTGTTGTCTTTCGTGAGTGTGGGTGTGAGGCAGGACTATCTGCTGCAAGTTCCTGTCTGGCGGATGCAGAATTTGTCTTCGGTCGATAGGTAGCTCTGTTCCTGTTGCAAGTGCAGGAGTGAAACCCACCCTTACTGAGTCAACTCTGCTAGGGTTGTCTTCAAACCCGTGAATTGCAAAGACGACGAAGATGCCATTGAACTCAAAGCCCCTTTTGTTTTTTCAAGAGAGTGTAGTGTCGGTCTTCTCGTGTGAGAAGACCAAGCGGAACGCCTTCATTGGCTGTGAGGCTTCTCCGATTGAGAACACCGTGGAACCCCTTAAGGACACCATCGAAGCTGTGTTTAAAGAGAAAAGAGGCTGTCGGCACTTAACAACTTGAATCTCTCTCCAGCCTATGTCTCTCTCCTAAGCCTAGCCCACCCCTTGATTGAAAAAAGGAAAATTTCCTTTTCTTTCTTCCCCCTTGCCAGGCATACCTGCCTCTACTTAAGACTTTGGGGTCGGGTAAACTCGAGTTGCGATTTCAACCACTCATTTCTAATCTGATGGGCTCCTACCGCCCTTCTTGCGCTCCAAGCCTACCCGCTGCCCTTCCTTGAAACAACATATAAGTTATCACCGGGAAGCCCTTGCCTTCTTTCCTGTCTCAGTCTGTGCTTTCGCCTCTCTTTTTCTTTCTATAGTTGTTTGAATTTACTCTGTCTTTGCTTTTTAAAAGCCCTAGGAAATAAGCAAAAAAAACAGTGGCTTTCATGGCGCCCTAGTAGCCAGAGACTTCCCTCCTAGGGTTAAGCGAGGTAGTAAGGAAATTAAGAAAGAGTGTGCCTTAGGGGATAAAGTCTGTCTCTTTCTTTCCTTCCTTTGATTGAAGGGCTTTCCAAGAGGAAGCTCTTATCCTAGATTATATTATATAATATATAAACCCTATAAGAAAGACTAAACCTAGAATAGTAGGCCTAGCCTCTATAAGAGGAAGAATAGTGATTATAAAGCCTAGAGAATAGTAAGTTTTCCTCTAGTAGAATAGGACTCGTAAGCTCCATTTCTTTCCTTTATTAAAGGGCTTTACGCAGTTATCCTTTAGAATAGAAGAGGAATCGCCTAGCCCAAAGAATAGTGGTTTAAGTCTAATTAATCCCATTAAGTTAACGAAGAAGGAAATTCCTTTACTAGGAGGAGGCACCTATCTTTGTTTGAAAGAGAGCAGCCGTAATATAAAAATCACAGTCACAGTAGTAGGTAAGGTAGAGTAAACATTTTACATTACATTATAAAGAAGGGGCTTCGGCACTAAGAGTAGAAATAATAAGCTCTTTTCTTTTGAGATATTTTAGAAAGATTTATTCCATGCTTGCCCTGCTAAGGGTTCTTTTTTAGATTACTAAATGCTTGGAGGGATTTACTTCTGCATGTGATCAAGCCATTTTCTTTTTCTGTCGGTCCAAGTGAGGTCCTTATCTTGTTTCAATTGAAAGCAAGTGGCTAGATGGTGGAAAGTATACGAAAAAGATTTCCATGTAGGACTATAGCGATAATAGATTTCATGGTAGGGCGCTAGAGAAGGGCCAAAAGAGTCTCTCCTAGTGTTTCTTTTCTTCTTTCCTTAAAATATCTTATTTTTTTTTTAGTTTAGTTTCCTGATTCAGCTTAGTAGGATTTCCTGATGACGACAATCTCTAATCTATTTTTAAAAGAGCTTTATCTGCCTATATCAGGGAGTGTCAAAAGTGGATATTGAGCATACCTTGTCTCTAAGAGAATAGATAAGAGTCGTAGCCTATCTAAGGTTTTTCCACCCGATTCCGAATAAAAAAAGAAAGAGCTTCGCATGTGTAAGTAAGGCATTCATTCGTGCTAAGCCCCTGCCCATGAAGTATAAGTTCTAGTTGGAGTGCTTTTTGAAACCTATGCAGTTTGAGTCCTTTTCCCTTTTCTTCCTGGGAGGGCTAAGGATGATAGAGTCTTCCGGAAGTAGTAAGTATAAGAGCAAGCAAATAAGAAAGCTAGAGAGAGCTAGGGCAGGAAAGGGTTAGCATCTTTTTGAAAGCCTGTATGAATACGTAACTCTGAAAACCAGTTACAGCTGTAGTTGCCTTTTCAGATACTTTCCTTCCAGCCATTGGGATATATTGAGTGTAAGTTCTTCTGCTTCTAAGTGCTTTCCTTCTATTTTGAGTTATGAAACCTTCTCGCTGGGAGTCGCTTTGAGTTGGAGTCCTAGGACTTTCCAGCCAGTGTAGCAGTCTTGGCCCTCTATTCATTTCCCGTGAGAATCTTTCTACTGCCCATATGAGGCAAGCAAGTTTTCCAGCGCTTATTGATAAAAAGATTTAGGATTAGGAGTATGAGACAGCACGCACCTTCCCTCTAAAGGAACTATTCCATAAGAAAGACAAGCATTTTCAGCCTGAAGAAGGTTTATATCGAATCGCTGTTTTATGAGTGGAAGTATCTTGCGTTCTCTCTTCATTTGGGTTTTCTTCCTTCTCCCCGGAAAAGGTGAGCTCCCTTTGCGGCACATTTAAGGTTAAGGTAAGGAAGTAAAAGCCAGTTCCAAGGGCTAGGGATCGCGCTCTGGTGGAGATGAACATGAAATTGGATTGGATAAGTGTGTAAGCCTTTATTACCTTACATGTAAAAAAGTGGTATATGACTTCGTCTTCGCCATCCATTGTGAGTTCCATCGCTAAGCCTTCGCCCTTTTTCTTTCTCGTGAGGATAGCGATTTGCGATGCCTGTCATGATCGCGCTGTGAGAATCTGAATAGTAATTGGATGTCTTCCTACGACCCTCGTCCGAGATCCTTTCGATGAGTTCAGAAAGCACACGTCTTGAGGTAGGCCGAAGCACAAGCAGTTAGTGAAGAAAGTTGGGAGAGATTCATACCGTAAGATAATAGGGTCGAGAAAAAAGGGCTCTTCAATCTGGGTAACATTCAATCCACGCTTAGAGACTGAGTATGGCAACGCTTTGTTAAACATCCCACATCAGACGCCTACATTGTTCAAGTCAACTTGCCAGAGAATCATTTTCTATAAAAATAATTAGATATGAGTAAGAGCTATAAGAGAAGGGTGAACCCAAGACAAATAGGAAGATGATCTAATGATTGCTAGCAGTGAGAATATCAAAATATAAGATCATAGCGTTTTTTCTGAACATAGAAAGAGGACTAGCTGCGCTTATTCCGACAAGGCTGAACAAGAGTATGCTCTCAAAGGACTTGACTTCTTCCATCTCTATTCTACGTCTTTCAACTAATCCACACGAGAAAATCCTATCTTGAAAGCTTTCTCTCACTAACTTCACTGTCCTTCGCTCCAGATGGTCAATGTCTTCAGACTAGCCATCTGTCCTTGGCTTCTGTACCCCTCTTTCTAATCAAGTTAGACCCCACCCATTAAATGAATAGAAGTACCCATTTATTTCTATCCATATTGCGATGTCTCACTTGGAATGGAATGCAGTACGTTGATCCAGACTGAATGATGCACTTTGGGCCTTTAGGAAATAGGGTCCTCGATCGAGAGAGAATCTGTAAATGATGCAAATGGTTCGGGAAATAGGTTCCTCAGAGCACACAATTCATTCATAAGCTTTGCTTTCTTTGACTCCAAAAAAGGATGATTCTATTCTCTATAGAGTAGGTCGCCCCTATACCAATCTGCCATTTCTCCCCGACTTGGTCTGCTGGATGGAATGCTGCTTTTAGTTCTAATAAAGATTTCTATTGATTCCATAGAATATCGAATGGATTCGTTATGTCACGAAGGTCTTCGCCACAAAGAATTTAGCTCTTTCCGATATACGGAGCAATTCACGTCTATATACCGAACAATCGATTTGACTGCTTCACTTCATCCTTTAGCTAGAAAACCCTAGATCGCATGCCGTAAAGGATGGGTGTCACAATGTTCCCGGGATATGAATGAAAATCTTCATCATCTTCTTTCGGTCCCATGGTGGAATCCTTTTAGATCGGTACCCTATAATTAGAATGAGGAAGAAGAATAATGAATAAGAAATGGACGTCTCTTTCGCTCTTGCCCCTCTTCTTTCAAGGACTTGCTTTAAGGTTTAAGGATTGAGGGTTCCACATTTCATCTAAAGTTGACGTATATTTGATGTCCGAGATCACCGTGGTTTGGTTTATATTCTTCGAACTGATTGAACGGGGAACTTACGAGTACTTCAGCTATAGTTAGGCAGTGGGAAGGTGGTAAAACCATTGGGGGAGGACCGGGAGGCCTTAACTCTTTATCCTACTGCATAAAGGATAGCTGGTTCGACTCCAGAATCCCGAAAGTCAAAATAGGGGGGTCTCATTGTTCCTTTGTTTGCTAGAAACCAAGCCTATCTGTACACTTCTCTTTCTTATTCTTTCTAAATGTCGACCAGCAAGGGGAGCCGCCCTCCCCCTCGCGAACCTCCACCCGCAGACCAAAACTCCAACCGAAGCACAGGTACTTATAGGGAGGATCGGCGGTATGTGATTTTCGTTAGCGTTAGTAAGTTATTTTTCTTTCGCTCCTGTCTATACCACCAATCTTCCGGTCGGATAATCGGTACCTTCATCTTTCTTTCCCTCCTAAATTGAGTACCAATCTCCGGTCGGAGAATCGGTATGATCTATAGGCTCCCTTCGATTTCATCCAGTTGCAGTAGGAACTGTCGGTCATAGGCCCACTGGAGCTTTCTGAAGAGTCCAGTTTAGTGGACTAGGTTAATGGATAAGGATAAGGGGCTGCTGAGTATGCGATCGGGAAGCATTAGTTTAAAAGGACGAGTTAACCAGTAGAACGAGAATCTCAGGTATAGTCTCATCAGTCGACCCATAAGCCTAGCGTCTTTGAATTCCACTTCCCCTGGGTGTGGCGCGCTAGTATTAGTAAGGGCGCGAGGCAGGTGTCTTCTTTCCGCTTAGAAAAAGTCTTATTAAGTTTCGGGACATCGGACTTTTAATAGGACTAGCAAACGAAACCAAACTAGCAGCACTAGCAGGACTAGCGGAACTAGGAGCAGGACTATCAGCATTAGCTGCATTGGCGTGTGTAAGAGCAAGGCGGTAGGTGAGCACGGAAGCTTCTCATCAAATGCAAATTTTGGACAGGTTTTTCGACTAGCTGGCTGTTTTCGGCAGGAGTGAGTGGGAAAAGGGGATCAGAACTAGCCTGAGCATACCAACGAAGATAATTCAAGTGCTGCTTCATCCATTCCTGGAGAAGAGCCTCGAACAACTCGTTGTCACCTAAATAAGCAATGCGTAGCTCATCGATAACGCTTTCGCGGAAATCTTTGGGCTTCACACTGTTTATCAGGTAAAACCTCACCATCCCGATCCTGTAAGGATCAACACAACCCTTTTCAGGGAGCGTGAACCACAGGTCGAGAGGCAGAGGATGTATGCCACTAGGCGAGAGCGCCAGTAACCAGTGTCGCAACCATCGACGAGACTTTGGTGTCCCGCGATTGGTGTACACCCGGTAGCTTCCACCTCTAAGCCTATAGGATGTCTGCAACGACACCCTTAGTACTTGGAAGATTAAAGCTGGCACGAAGCCGCCAGTAAGGTTCAAAACCTTAAAGGACACCGGACTGAAATCCTGCGTGCCCCAATCGGTAATGAATCTTTTGGCGAACTCCATTGCCCCGGTGAAGGATATGAGTGACTTCTCTTTCGATATGGTCACCTCAGCATCCTTCATGATTTTCTGGTACTCTTCTGCTACTCCTTGGTCGGCGATTACTATATCGTCACCAAGGATAGCGTAGTCCCAAAACCTTTTCCCCGGATGCACTCGCCACGCAGCCAGCCACACTAACGCATGATGCGTTAATGCGCCACGACGAGTAATAACCCAGAGGCTGACCCTTTGTAAAGCGGAAAACGTGGCACGGGAAACATGCCCTCGCTCGACCGGTCGTCTCTCAGGACAACGAAAAGCCGTCTGGGTCAAAATCTCAACCCTTCACTGAGCTAAATCATTGCCAAAGAGGCCGGCCTCTCGATGACCGAGCCAGTTTGATCCCTTTATACTTACCTCACCCAACGAGCGAAGTCGCCGAAGCGAGTCTCAAGGCCAAAGAGTGATCTTTTAACGCAACTACGCATCCTTACGAATACTGCAGTGGTTGGTAGGTTTGGGTATAGCAGGACTTGAACCTGCGACCATTAGGTTAAAAGCCCAATGCTCTACCAACTGAGCTATACACCCAACTTTTTTTTACGGATTGGTGCGGAAAAGGTTAGAGGGCTGGGGCGGGGCTTTAGGAAGAAGGGGGCCGAAGATGGACTTGGATGATGGAAAAAGCGGTCTTCCTCGCTTGCTCCAATGCTTGGCTTGGTGAATCAGTCAATGGCAAATTGCTAGCGATCTCAGAAGCACAAGGAAGCAGAGGAAAGAAGGCCCGCCAGAAAGAGGGGGTTGGAGACCCCGGAACGATGTATGAAAGAGACTCTTGAAAGCTATCGAAGTGGACAATAGAGTGCTGCTTCTTATGAAAAAGCCCTCGATACTGTGTGAAAGAGTGGGGGGGAATGACTGGGCTCAGGAGTCAAGTCCACATAGTGTGGAAAGTGGGGTCGACCTTCGTCTGCCTTGTAGGGAAAGAGAGGTTCTCTAGGCAGATAGAGAAGGAAGGGCCAATAGAGAAGAAAGAGCCACCATTTACCATTGGTAAGGGCAATAAAAAAGACTGCCACTGGAAGGGCGTATCCTAGCACTCCAAATGGCTTGGCTGGAATGGTAAAGGACTAGTACTAGAAATCGATTACCCAGGCTGTAAAGGGCACTGACTCCCCATAGCTTTCAGGAAATTAAGGAACAGAGTGACGACCTTTATTCTTAATATTTATAAATATTAAGAATAAGGTAAGCAAAGAGAGGAAATTCAAGTTCAAGAGACGGATAGACTTACTCACTGGAAGGATTGCCTATACCCTTGCTTCACTAGATAGGTGCTTTCCACTTACAGAAGAGGTGGAACAAGATCAGGATTTTTAAGAACTCCCACAGGAACTGGCTCTAAAGGAGAAGGAATGGCACTAGGGGGAAGGGCTCGCAAAGCCTTAAGACTTAAATTCAACCCCCCGAGAAGGCAGAACCAAGGAAACGGCCCGCAGGGGAATCAGGACAGGTAAGGGAAGAAAGCAAGGCAAGGGAAATCCCAACGGCTGGAAAGCAACTCGATTAAAGGACAGGGACTACTGATACAATCCCAAAAGGAGGAGATGCCCTTAGGAATCCAACTCTCACTCCAACAGATAATTCATCTTACTTAAAGGTTTCTTGCCTGCCCACATCGAAAGAAAGTCCAACTGAGACTATATCTCAAACCCCTCCAATGGTAACAGACTCGGGGACTACTATTGCAATAACAGGGACTGCTGGAAAGGAAATAGGATATGCTGCAACACTGGGCTTGTTCAGGTAATATGCTAGTAAAAGAATAGTGCAGATAATAGGTGTACAAGGCTAATATGCTAATTATTAACGAGTTGTTATGTTATACTAAAATAATCAAACTGAAAAGAGTTATTATGCTCACATCACAGGGCCGGGCTCAGAGAACTCTTAAGTTGGCTCGAGAGCAAGAAAAGCAACTCCAACAGTAAAAGGTACTCCAATTGACACTGAAACTGGGCAAACTCCCAAGAAGGGAGAAGGGCTAATTCTAAGGCTGTCTCATACTCTATGTAACTAGGACTGGCACTATGAACTCCTGCTTTATAATGACTTACTTGATTACTTAGCCTAAGAGAGAGTTAAAAGTAAAGAAACTTAAACTGGAACTCACTCAAAACGAGCAGAAGGGCGAAGGACAGCAATTGTAAAGAATAAAGAATCAAAGGCAGAAGGAAGGACAGAAAGGACAGGGACAAGGAAAACAATTTAGGAATACCTATTGATTTCCTCCGTAAATAAAACTGTTTGCTCAGTTGACTATCCAACTTTTTAAAACAATCTGAACTTTGCTTTCTAACTAGCTTGCTCATCATATAATGTTGTCTCCCGGACACTGGCTCGCATAGACCTATATCTAAGGGAACTAGCAATAGCTGTAGGGGCTTATCCTGATCCTGAGACTGCTACTATTTCTACTGCTACAAGAGAGAATGTTTCAATGGCAATGGCCAGAGAAGCGGTACTTTGAAAATAAAAAGGGCAATTAGTACGGCTGACACGATAGACTAAGAGACTACTAGCTCTCCCGCTGGGAGACAGGCAGAAGCACATGATGATGCCCTTTTTTTCTTCTTCTTCAACTAGATAGATGGCAATTGCCACTGAAACAGCATCAATGGTTGGAAGAATAAAAGCAATTGGATAGTACCTTTTTTGCAATTTCCTAGTAGGTTACAGGCCTGGAAATAGACTGCAAAAAAGAGACGACTAATGTACTCGCTTGCGCATTTTCTTAACTCATATAATTTCATAATTTAACTCATATAATAATGCTTAATAACGAGCTTGCTTATTCGCTTTTGCTCACAAAAGAACTGGCTTGCCAAAAGAAAAAGAAGATTACTTATCTCAAGGCCCTAGAATCTGAGAACCTGAAAGATAACTTGTTTGCTTTTTTTCCCTTTACCTGTGTGTGTCTGCTCACAACCGAAATGAATAGAAAACTCGCTGGAAGGTAACTGCCTTAAAGCCCAACTTCCCTTGCTTATGGGACTGTAACCCACCAGTAGTATAAGTATATACTTATACTACTGTATATGTATATATCTTATTAGTACATTAATAACCTAATAACCATATATTAATATATGAACTCTTTATTGGATACTAACTATATAACTATTATTAGTTAATATATATATATTAATATATATATTAATAAGAACTCAAACTCGTCTGCCAAGGAACGAAGTAGCTCGACTTACAAGAGGCCTTACCATTTTTCTGCGATTAGGTGGGCTCATCTTAAGACTGGATCTCCCAACGGCTAGCCTAATATGTGAGGTGAGGTACTTCAACTGGCAGGTCGAAGGGATAAAAAAACAAACAAAAAAGGGGCCCTAAAACCTACTTTCGTACTGGATGGGAATCTATGCCTAAGCGCTTGCTCACACTCTTTCTCAAGAAAACTAGCTCGCTGACTTTAGGAGATATGTTTACACGCAGGTAACACGCTACAGGAAGTATGGCAGTAGCAGGGAATAGTAAAGAATAACTTTAGTTATTCTAAATCCACTCACTTAGAGGTTTCCCTTATGTCCACAGCACTTTCCTCAAATACGACGAAGATACCCTTTTATAGAAGTCCTGCAACCCTATAGTTATAGTTGCACAAAGAAAGCAAAGCCTATGATAAGAGTGCTGCAAAGCGACCAGAAGTCAAATGCCTTACAGTAGGACTATAACTCCTAGGTAAATAAATCTAATATGGCCTACCATAGAAAGAAAAGTACCTTCCCTGGAAAAAGAATAAATACTTAAATATTTATATATAAGTAAAGGGCTTAGATTAGGATAGGACTTGAAGCGAGTAAGAATTACACTTGATATAGATAGCCTGGAACTAGATCTCACACTGGAGAAAGATAACTCCTAATGGCACTGGCTCGCTCGATACAGTCTGGGAAATCCACTAGGCTCGTGGAAGGTGGGTGGGACTATAAGGGAATAGGAGTTAATAATAGAAATACTCCCCCGGGCGTTAAACTGTGATGTAAAATGCTGTACTTGCCTGCAAGGGATGAAATAAGATAAGGCATTGTGATAGCGCGTCGTTTAGGGCTCATGACTGACCTTACACTGCCTGGAATGCCTTTGGAAGGGACGGGAGAACCAAGAAAACCGCATGAAAGGGACCTGACTCTAACTCTCATGGATCCCCCCAAAAAAAGTAACTGGAGAACTGCATCTAATATTTTTCCCACTGGATTTGCACTCCCTATGATATTAGAGTAGTCCTACATATATGGAAAGAAAATATATTCTACAATAAGCTTACTCCAGCGATTACAAAAGAGGCTTACTTCAGGTCTTACCCTGACCCCGGCTGGCTTAAAAACTCCAACAGGCTCGGATCGAAGGCATAAAGAATTGAGCGTAATGTAACAGCCCTCCCAGGGAGAACCAAGGGAACTGCCTTCAAGAGGTAATGGAGAACCTACTGCAATTTCCACTCCAACTTAAACTAAACCCCAAAGAAAGAAGATTAGCCCCTTTCCCCCCCTGATGGCAGGTCTGGAGAGCTCACTTCGATGGCAGATAAAATTGGACTAGATGAAAAATCCAAATTAACACTTAAAGTAGATCGATCCGAACTGGTACTGGTCGAAATGAATGTAAGAGAACGGAATTTCACTCCCAGCGATAACTCCAAATGGTTCGAAAGCGGGCAAGTTTTAAAGCAGTCCTTCAAAAGGAAGATAGTTAGAAAGCTAGCTTAGAAAAATTCCTTAGAACTAGGGGGATAGGCAGAAAGTAAGGGAAAGAGCTATTAAGAATATGTTCATTATTCCCCGCCCTCAAATAGCAATCCTAATAATAAAAGTCTATCCGCAGTGAAAGCTAAAAAGTCAAGCCAGTATCTTTACTTCTTTCTTCTTTGGAAAGCTTTCAGGCAAGGTAAATCCATGATCCAGTGATAAAGCCTGAGTATCAGTAGTTTATATAACCCCGTAGAAGAAAGCTTAGTGCTATGCCCTCTATTTACATTAGAGGGGGGTACTCTCTTGGTTATCTTTCTGTTGCCCTGCCAGTGAGGAGGGAGGAATCTAGTTCCATTGCGAGTTCCAGCGAGCCAGTACCTGTCCCCGGGGGTCATATTTATAGAGAGTAGAAGTCCCCCAGTGTATTGCGCTTACAAAGTTATTTTCCTTCCTTCCCTGATATAAGCAGTTACATCAGTGCCCTCCCTACCTACGCAGGTCGTCACTGAGTCAGGAGAGACTGTCCAAAAAAGAATTTCACTAGTGTAAGAGAGTGATCAAGGCGGGAAGTATCATTTCCCAAGAAAAGAAAAGAAGTAAGTCAGGAAAAAGGGCGGAGTATGACTTTCGAGGACTACTGTAATATGCGTTCTTTGCTAGAATGGGCTTCTAGAGAACTACTCTAACCTTCTTTTTTTTCTTCGGGCCAGTTATTGAGCAGTTTGATTTCTCAAGGCAATGAGCAAGTGGATTGAATCCAGTAGTTTACTAAGTGTAAGTGGTGCTTGCCGATCCATAAGCAGGCCTAAGGAGTGCCATATTATCCAGTTCCATTGGTTCTGACTTCCGATCGCTTTGAGTTTGAGTTTTTTTAGATGGCGGTCCAGGCGCAATAGAAAGCTAGCCTCTTTTACAGAAGTGTCAATTTTTTCTTCGAAAAATTCTTCAGTGACTGCCTAGTGCCCTTTCCAGTAGAAAATATTTCTTGCGAATATTTCTGATATCTAAAGGTGTAACCATCTCTTCACTCTTTTGAAGGTTTAACTGCTTTGTGCGCCTTCAAATCATATGATCAAGCCAGCTCCAGAATTTTCTTTATCCTGTAAGGATAAGATAATGGATAATAGTCCCCGGTGGGTTATCCGGTGAATTTATTGCTGTCTCTTGTAGGGCTCATTCTTTACCTGGTAGGGTATAGGTTCGTTCTAGATAAGAGAGACTTTTCTTTCCCTATATCCTTTGTAGGATTACTCCAATGGGCTTTCTTCATGAATATTGCTCTTCTTTCTTTTTTCCTACCTTCGAGAAGGAGATAACTCGTATACTATACGTTTATCTCCCTTTTATAAGGAAGTGCAAAAAATTGCATTTAAATTCCTTCTGGAAAAAAGAATCTCCTTCGCTTCCCCCCGACGATTCACTGCTTTAATGAGGGCCTTCTCTGTGCATTCATGTGCAGCAGATTTTGACACCTATGAGTGCACAAGCCCTTCTTCTGCCTTTTTACTCTCTCTTCCCCTTTAGGGAATTGCGGAGTGAATGAGTGCAACAAAACAAGGATAGAAGGCTATAAGCTGCCTACATGGAATTCCTCCTCATGCACACCTCCCATAAATAATTTTTATATGGCGATGATAATCAGATGCTAAGTCTCCCTGGCTTCCTTCCTCCAGCAGATCTGTGGGCATTAAAAGAAGAAAGACTTTAAGGCATATTCCTTCCTCGCCACATTCAAGCTTAGGAAAGAAAGGCTCCCGTTCGTGCCCTGTAAGAAGGAAAGTAAGAAAGGAAGGCATAGTCGAAAAGACTAGCAGCTTCTCTGTGCATGGATATCTAAACTATTGGATTAGCGGCATTGGATTAGTGGCATTCTAGTTCTAAAATACTTTAGCGAAGCGGGAAAGCTGGAAAACAATCAGGTAATCAGGAAAGGCAATCAAGCATGCGGCCTAAGGACTGGTGCTTTACTATAAATAACTCTTAAGGCGACAACAGCTTCTTCTATTCCTCGTTGGCCTGCATAAGTCTTAGGGACATCTATTAGCGGTTGGCATTCCCCTATGCTCGGCTCTTATTCCTATATCTTAATATGTCCATTCAATCGGAATGGATAGAGGAAGGAGTCTGTTGTGCTTTGGCTGTGCCTTATCTTAGGGCATCAATCCAATTCTGGGCATCCATATAAGACCGCTTATTCCCTTGCAAAGACAAAGACCGGATTTGTCTCACCCTCCTCTTCTGGGGATCTTACCCCTAAGCCGAAGCGCTGGACTGCACTCGATAATGCTTCTTCTTCTGTTAGGAATTCCTATACTGCTTGTTCATGTGAACCTACCGATTCTAATGGTTTTTGCCTACCCGGCAGGTAATAGGGAGAAGGACTTCGACTGAGACTCAAGAAACATCAAGTGCGCTTTCGTCCCCAGAAAGGGATGCCCCAACTATTGTATTCTTTTCTTTCTATGTGATTTTAGTTTTCATTTCTCTGATTCAAAACTCTTTGCTTAGCTAAAAGATGTTCAACACTATTGCATCCAAGGTCATTCGCTGCTTGGGCCAGCGTTTCCAACTCTCGAATGAATACCACATACCGGGAGCCCCATCTTGACCTGCGGCTAGCATCTCAAGGTCCATGCACATCCGAGGAGAAGCCAGATCAAGATCCTTTTTCAATTCGTTTGTCGGCAACCCCACTTGCCCAACGATTCTAAATATTGTGAACTCCTAACTCCTAGTACGCCCGCCATAGCATCTTGGCAAGAAAAATTGCACTGTCGAAGTGTCCATCGCAGGTTCTAACATCCGAAGCCAGAGTCGTTGCTGAGCTAGAAGCCACATCCATATTCACGTCTTAGCCCTATAAAGTCAGGGGACCGATTCCAGATCCGAAGCAGCAGCAGCCACCGAAGAAGGAGCAGTTTGAAGCAGTAGGATATGTTTTGTCTTTCCATTATGTACTTCGGGAGCTAGGAGTGGAGAGGAATCCCAGTAGTGGAACCTAATCAATTGACATCGGGGATGGAAAAGAACCCGACTCTTCACTCTTATCAGATTCTCCTTTCCTTTTCCTTTTTTAGTTCAAACTCGCTGAAGAGCTCTTAATATGCTATAAATATGCTATGCATAGTAGGTTGATGGACAGAGACAGAGGTCGACTTGAATCATATGCCTGCTCGTTGCGGAACTCTTTCTTGATTTCGATCTAGAATAGGACAACCACTAGGATTGATACTCTTAAGAAAGGGATGGTTGGGAGGGATCGAATTTGTAGGATGAAAGGCCTACGCGTCTTGGGATATTCGTGCGGATCCAATGTTGTTAGACGTGGCTCCAAGAGGGACACCGGAGAGTTATAAATATTCTTGTACTTTCCTTTCGTCCGGTCTGCCACTTATTTGATTGGTCCTTCATTCAAGGGGTCCGCTTGAAACAAGTTTTCGCTTGGCCAGCAAGAAAACGGCTGCGCGTTAGCGCAACGGTGGTCATAGATCAGCTAGGCGCTCAGTCCTGTTCTCTCTTCATTCTTTCTTGTGATCTCCCTTTCTGTTGATCCAGGAAAGGTTCAATCAAGGAAGGTGGCAAGCCCTATGAGGATGGCTCTAATATCCAGAAATGCTGCTCAAAAGAAGAGTTCCAAACCTCTGAAAGGCGAGAGGCGGATTCAGAAGAGAAATGTGAAGAAGAAGGCCATCTTTACCTTTACCCTTAAAGAAAATATGACTTGTTCATCGTTCAGACTGATTTTCTTCCTTAGAGTAGAGGGCGTAGTAAATAGTCACGATAAGATGCCAGTCCCTATTGCTTTTGCTTCGCTTGTGCCGGATCTGGTATCTATTCCTTATAGCCTAGCCTTCCGACCGACAAGAGCGTGAATTCAATGAGGAATTGATTGAACTGATAGCTATCTGGCCTACCGCGAACGAGTGACTCTCCCCTCTTCGCTGATCTTTCACCTGCCATAAAAAAGAATTGAATCAGGAAGTGACTTCGCTAGCCCAAGGCTATAAATAAGTTAAACAAGAAAAATGAAAGCTTCTTCAAGAAGTGCTGGAAACGAGCTCATTTTTTTTAGTTCCATATTGGATTCTATTTCCTTGCCGATGTGATGATATTTATAAAGTATATATTATACTCTTGACTTTCAATGGCATCTCTAGTTGAACTGATAGCTATCTTGCCTCAGCTCAGTTGTTGAAGTTTGAAAAGAGCTACTCCTCTTCCGTTCCGGGGATCTACGACTCGATCTCTCTTTCACTCCTTATGGCATATGGTTCATTTTCATTTATCTTACATCGTCAAAATAGAAGAGTCATTCTGAGGAATGGAATCAAAGCTTCTGCTTCTCAACCTCCCAAGGGGAAGTAAGGAAGTATGAGCCTTTTTTCTTTTTCTTCTGAATCGCCCTGAGCTGAGCTCAATACTCAATAGCTAAATCAATTCCCTTTCGTCCGGTCGGGGCATTGACCCCATGGCCATGGCTATTGCGCTTGTGCCGAAAATGGCATCGCTGACTCATGAAAATGCAACCAAACAAGATTCTTATTCTTAACACATCCAATTGGATGTGGGATGTCCCTAATTCAACTCACTCTATTTCTTCTCGCGCGTATACTGATTCTTGTTCAGAGCTTAGCCGCACTGATGAAGTCGAATGCTCCGGCACGGTTCTTTCACTCTCAAATCCATTTTACCCTTGGCCTGTCTCTCGGTCTTTCTCGCCTTTTGCCTGCTATTTCCTAATCAAGAATGGAATCAGGTCCGGTAAGTTCGTTCGCTACCTTTACTTGACTTGACAGAATACCGAGAGTGAGGAAAGAGCTTGAGAGCAGACTCAGTATTAAGTAAGTAATTTACCTATGGGATTGGAATCGTATCTCTTTCCCTTTACCTTCCTTCTTTGCTTCGACCTAGCAGAGTGGATTCCCTCACTTGCACTTTCTCTCGTCTGAGTTCACTCTGCCTTCTTTCTGGACTCTCGTTCTTATCTTTGAGTCAGATCGGTACCTTGAAACGTAATGGTAGGCCTTGCCCTTTGCTTACTCTATTGAATAGAATGGTATGCCTATTCCTAAAAAAAAGACGATCACGCCCATCTCTTCAGAAAGAAAGCCCCATAGTGCCCGTACTCTAGCGCATAAAAAGTCCTTTCCATCTACTTTAGTAGTTCATCTGGCAAAACAATATTCTGATCACTCTCCTATCTTTCTATGATGCTGCTTTTGCAGGCCCGAAGCCTTTTCGTTTTAGCTTTTTTAAAAAAAGCTAAAACAAAAGATAATTTCGTTTTCAGCACATGTGGGTGAGGCACCCATCTTTTCTTCCATTAGTGGCCTCTAGTTGGGGTGTGCCTTTGCGTGCTCCTCCTCTTGCTCGTTTGGCTTTTCAACTCATAAGGCTGAAAATGACTCTCAAGACTTGGAATGACAACACCTTTGGCAATGTGCACTCCAATCTTTCTCTAGCAGAAAAAGAGGTGGTTCATCTAGAGCAGCTTTAGACAGCATCTCCAACGGAGGAGAATCTGTCCTTACTTGAGCGGGCTAAAGAGAAGCTGGGGGAAGTCTGATTCAAGGAGGAAAGATTTTGGCGGCAACAATCTGGTGTGAAGTGGCTCAAGGAAGGGGATCGCAATACTCAGTTTTTCCATGCAGTGGCTCAAAAGAATAGGAAACGTCTTTCCATAAAGTCAAGTCAATTACTAATGATGATGGTCTTCTTCGTACCTCTTTGAAGGATATCCACCAATATGCTATTTCCTATTATCTATTAAGAGTCTCTATTCCAATCTGAGGGTTTTACCCTCAATGAGGAGCTCTTCTCTTTGATTCCACAATCCAAAACTTCGGAGCATAATGATTGATTGATGAGCCCACCCTCTGAGGAGGAAATCCGTTCTAAAGTGTTCTCTATGTCCAGTGATAGTGCTCCTGGACTATATGGCTTTCCAGGTTTCTTCTTTACCACATGCTGGTCCATCGTAGGAGAAGAGATTCTTGCAGCTATACTTTACTTTTTTGCTGGCAGCACCCTTCCATGATCTTATACTTCTTCTTTTTTTTATGATACCTATTCCAGGAGCAGCCACACACACTATCTTACTTCCGTTCGATCAGTCTTTGCAACTGAATATAAAAGATTCTAGCTCGCATCTTCTCTGACAGGTTGGGCACTCTTCTTCCTCAGATCATCTCTCCCCTTTTTCAAAGGAATGTCGAAGCATCATTGAGAATGTAGGACTAGCGCAGGAAATGTTTCATGACCTCTCAAGAAGAGTTCGTGGGGGTAATGTCATCATCCAACTGGACATGGCAAAGGCATACGACAGGTTGGAATGGGTTGGTTAGCCTGAGAGACCACATTCACTTGTTCAGAGACCGTGACTCCCTCAGTAGTGAGCCGGCTGGGTGGTCTTCTTGGAGTATTTTGTTCTGGATTCAGTCTCTTTGTGTATTCTCTGAAGGTTCACAGCCTTAGTGTATAAGTGGTCTATGGAATGGCAATCACTAATGGCTAATTCTCTCCTAATAGGGCCTGTGGCGTTGTTGATTAGGATCTGGATCTCTTGGGCCTCGGTGAGTCGGACATCGGACCTTGCGGCCATGGCTCTCCACCTAAGGGCATATTCTATGAAGTCCTCACTAGGTTTCATCTTTTCGGCCATGAGGTCGACTATGGTGGGGACGTAGAGCCTCCTATGGCTAAAGTGAGCTAGAAATTTCTGGCACACTATTGGAAACGATCGGAGGTCTTCTACATTGAGGGTGGTGAACCACCTCAGAGCTTCTCCCTCCAATGACTTCTTGAAGAGATAGACCAATAACGATTCGTCGTGAAGGTAGAGAATGTACCCGCCGGAGGAGAGGAGAATCTAACGGTCTTCTACTTTCTTATTGCAATTTGTTTCCTCCGGGGGATGTGTTCTTCACTGGGGGTGGAATGAGCTGATACCCCTTCCTCTGTAGTGGGAATGACTGAAAAGTGATCTTGATGATCCCGAGCTGTCTCTGTCTCTGGGATCGGTGTGGCAAAAGCTTCTACAGAAGAAAGAAGAATATGAGTAAAATAACAAGTAATAACTACCTTATGGTAATGGTAGAAAAAGGCAAAATCAAGGAAATCTCAATACCTGGTTCAGAAGGGGTGACTTCCCCTTCTTCTTCCTGGACCCGAGTTTCCTTAAATGAGAACTCGGAGATTGGCGGTAATGGTGTCTGAGGCACTGATGCGGTTTCTGCTTCCAGTTTGGCCTTTTTGTCTCGAGCCGCCTTGGCTACAGTTTGAACTCCGCTCACAACTGGCGGATGATCCTTTCTAGCCCGCTTCTGGGGCGCATCCTCGTCAAACACTTCCTGAGATATAGAAATGGCTTTCACCAGATCGAGCAGTTTCTCATATGTTTCATCTGTCACTGCACGACGAAATGAGTCTGTCAGCCTTCATGACAAGGAATCAGAGATAAGCTACAAAGATAGAAGTTGTACATCAAGAAGAATGAAGAGCACTCTTTTGTCCTTTATAACTGATGGGGACCGGCGGATACTCTAAGGGATTCACCTTATCCCTAATAGCAGCAGACTGAATGACATAAACAACATCATTGATTGTTTCGGCACGATCAACAAGCTTGGATAAATCATAATGATGTCTGTCTTGAAGATGGCAACAGATGTGATACGCATCCATACCCCAGCCGTCTGCATAATGGAATGATAAAGGGACTCGGGCCTGCATCATCTCTTCAAAGCTGGTTTCAGCTGGGAAGTTGCAGTTTCTGATTCGAATTTGCAGCCATCTCATTGGCTTGGCCGCAAAGGCCTTACGCCTAGAAGCACTGGCCCCTCCGATCCCGATTCGATTGGCCTATTCATCACATCAGCGAAAAGATAGATCTGGTTCGGAAGTCCATATCAGCTAATGAACGAAGTCCTGTAGTTGATGGGTGCAGATCAAGTTTGACGACGATGTATTCGAATGATGTTATGTCATTGGATGTATGTTGGTGCATCAAGTAGGGTGGACATGTCAGCGCGGATGCTACTGCAAGGAATCATTGTTTGGCAGGTCTATGGTGCCGACGTTCTTTTAGGAGAAAGAAATCCTTTCCTAAAGTGAATTCAAGCCGGTACATCATAACATAAATAAGAAGAGAAGCTTTTCTCGGCTATTGTCAGGTCAACATAAACGAAGTGTTTTCACAGCCATTTCAGCGGTTCAGTTACTTCAACAGTGATGGCCACACTAAAAGGAAAGGAGTCTTTATCAAATTATTATTTCATTGGCCAGCATTCGGTTACAAGGAACTGAGAGCCTGGAGCGGTCATTACACACTTCCGCTGACGAGGAGGATGACTTCTCAAAATAGGGCCTACCAGCAGCGCAGGGTGCCGGTGCACTTCTGAAATGGATGACTTCAAAGCCTGATCTAAACAGCAAAACTGTTCCTGCTAAAAGTTTTTCTTCCGGGCCTCACGAAAATGACCATAGGTTGAAGGACATTTTTCTAAATCATGGTAGAACTTCACCAGCTCGTTGCCCCAAATCTGAGAACCAGACAAATGCTGAACATTTTCTTCGAGTTCAGTTACAGTTGAGGACGCAGTCAACCTTTACCAGCTGAGAGAATCAAGTTCAGTATTGAAAGAGATCTCTAGTGTGGACCGAACCCAGACTGCTGCAATGTTGAATTGGAGAATGTAGAGTCGAGCAAGAAAGCAGTTTAAGCTGGTGAGATTACAGAGAGGAGCCTTCATCTTCAACTTCGCAAAGGAATTCTCAGCGTATGTATGATATTTCATCCGTGAGTGTGTTAATACGAAAGAAAGCCAGCCTGAGTTTATTCACCTCGGCTTCAATAAGATAAGATAGACCAGCTCCGGTCGAAAGACGCCTTGTGCTTTTTCACTGGGCGTACTCCATGTTTGATTTCAAGGTGTTGAACTCCTACCTTCGGGTCCAAACCTGGCTTTTCTTTTTATGTCCATGCACATCTCTTCGGACAGAAGCTTGAAGTACTCTCTTTCTTCAGGAGTTAGAAGAGCACATACGATCTTTCAAGACTGAGATCTTCAGTCGTACCCAGGTTCAACTCGGCACATTTCAAAATGGAATTACGTAATTTTCACTTTAACTTCTCACTTCTATCTCAACTTACTGACTCGGGGTGACTGACGCGGCTTACTACTAATGAAATATCTCCTCTCCTGAGGGCTGGCCTTTGTCGAATATCCCCTTCCGTACTCCTCTACTTATCTCATCCCAACTATCTAACCTGACTTGCTAGCAGGTTTGCTTCCTAACCTTATTCTGCTTTTTTTACCTTCCATACTTCCTGACTTTGAACGAGGTTTACTTGCTAGCGGGTTATCACCTTCTTATCCTCCTTGCTTTATAAAACCAGGGGAATTTCAACGGGAAGACAGTCAGGTCGAATGTCTGCATCGAAAAGGGGACTGAGGGTAGCCAAAGGGCTGACAGGCTAGTAGAGCGTATACTGGTCTACCATGGATTATAGGGGAGAATTAGCCCTACAAGGCAGGATACAGGGGATTAGTTGATTAGCTGGTTCTCATCTCGCCTCGCACTTCCTCTTCCTCCCCCTTTAAAGCTACTACAGCGCTGGGGAATGACTAGCTCTTGCTGCGTCTACCTTCAACTTACAATCTCGAGCTCTAGGGCTTACTGCTTAAAAAATACTACTTGCAGGCTTACTCCTAGTACCAGTGGCAGTTTACTATAGCACCAGTCCCGGGACTTCCTTAAATTAAAAGATCCTGACTAACATTTCCAAGCTGGAAACAAGGGCAGGGGTAGACTCATTGGATTAGAGGGTTTGGCTTACGGATATAAGGTAGGGTAGAATGCTTACTCTTACAACGCATTGGCTTACTTGAGCTCTGGGCACGAGGGTAAACTTCCTTCCTCTATATCATATCCCCTGGGAATTAGTTACTCGAACAGGGTTAGCGTACCATCACTATTCTCACCAGGGAATTGCTCTAAAAGCTTAGTCTAGTCTACCCTTTCTCTTCTTCTTCCGTACCTTCTTCTTAGTCTACCTACTCTAGAACCAGGGGGAGACTCAAAGGCTTTCTAGTCTTTGCATCCACTTGGCCACTCGAGTCTTGGCTTGGCCACACTCTAATAAGTTCCCATCTCCTTGGCCTTTAATTCCAGAGTTATTGGCCCCGGCATCACTGCCTATTCTTCTTAAACAGATCTATCTTTGTTATCAAAACGAATTTCACCCACCTGGTGTGAACTCCTAACCTACAGATCTTCATCCAAAAGCTTCAATAGCAGCGGTCATTTGAACAAGAGCAGAAAGACGTGAAAGCAAGTCGAATCCCTTGCGTGGCTACTTTACTATAGGCTATATTCGATCTAGAAAGTTCGAATGCTTTTCTGCTTTCTTACTTTTTGACTTAGAACATTCATCTTCGAAAATCCATTCTCTCACCAACCAACCATCTATGCTATGCCCAAGCGCCAAAAAGGGCTGATTCTCGCCATCTAGGATTCCCGGTCTGGGATTGATCCCATCTTTAAAGTCTAGTAGCCCTTCTGACAAAAAATTCAATAGCTTCTCCTTCTGTTGACTGAACTCCCTTTGAGCTAGCAGCAGCGGATGACATAGCAATAGCTGCTCCCATTTCTATTCTATATACGAATATATCTGTTTGTGATGAAATCGACTCTCACTTCTCACCCTCGCTCTTGCAATGGGCGACAAAAGATAGAACCAAAGCCCTTATTCTTGCAACATCCGATTCGTTCACAGCTGCTTTAGAATAGGCTATGGGACTTGAGGCAGAGAATGTCCTTACTGTCTTAGTTCCTTGATTACTGGATTTCCTGATACGTGATAGAATAGGCTCTTTGGCTCTTGTCTTGTGCGTTAATCGCTTGTTAACGATTTCGGAATAGGCACATTCAAAGGGATTTGATAGCAGAAGGAGCTCTTTTTTTCAATAAGAGAAGAAAGCAAAGCATAGTATAAAAGGCTTAGAAGTCGCTAGCCTAAGACTTAAACAGAGTCTATAGAACCAGCCCAATAGACTCCTTTAGTGAAGGTGAAGTATGGCATCGCTTGTTCGAGAATCTGCTCTTAGCCTTTCCCGGTGATGTGGAATAAGCGGTGGTGGAGTATGAGTTGTGAAAGAATAAGCTGCACATTCAGGGCACTGTTACAGACTCGGTTGTTACAGAATTTGCTGCTATTGAATCAGTTCTTTCGTAAGAGAAGAGAATCACCCAAGAAAGCAGTGAGCCAAGGAAAAGTACTCCCCCGAAAGTGTCCCCCTTTAGAGTAATACCATTGTCGTTCTCTAGCAAACTCTAGCTAGAGTTTGGAATCTATCATATCTTTTAGACTGGGGTAGTGGCACATAAGGAAAGCCCCACAAATAGATACGAGAGCTAATAATAATAATAAAATGAGCTCATCAATCTATTTAATGCCATTCTCAGGCTGTATGTATTCTAAACAACTTGAATACCTCTCATAGCAAGAGAACAGACTCTAAAGATATTATACTCCATTAGGGTAGAGACAACTTCAGAATGAAGAAAATCCCTGGATGACAACGTATTATGATCAAATACATGGATAGTTCTTGTTGGATTCGGTTTTTGTCTGAAATAGATAATCTTCAATTGTATTCACTCTGTAAAGAGTTCGACAATCTATCTTTGGAGGATAACACAGTAGGTTCTTCATCTACTTCAAGTAGTGTTGTTCAACCTTCTTCTTATTCTGGTTATCGTAGTATGATTAATCGTTTCATACATAGTTGTAGACATTCGCCTTGGAGCAAGCATCTTATTGAGCAAATACGAGCACCTATAATAGAGGTTCCACATAATATTCTGTCTTCATCATTATACGATTCGTATAACATTCATATGGGTCTTGGTTTTCGCTTTGTTCCAGGTCAGAGTCAGTTCTTACTTAATGAATTGCAGTTACCCCTATCATTTGATAGGTTATCTTTTTTAAGTGATTCACTTGGTTTATCCAATAATAGCGTACACCTTTCATCCTTATCGTTGTCTCCTTATAGCTATTCATTTTTCGGTTTGCGCGGTATAGTTGCCGATGGGCATAGTTTCACTAAAATATTGGTTGAGGTAATCACTCATTATAAGGGTATGTATGGTCGTTTCTTGGTTTTGGTCACATTGGGCCTTTGTTGCACTGTCTGGTACACGTTTGCGCCTGGATCTGGCCTTGAAGCCCCCAATAGCAGCTTGTTCGGTATTCTTGAGGGATATGATGCATTTTTTAACATGGACAGTTATGTACCAGGCTTTAGTAGGGTAGTTTTTGTTGAAAGAAACGATGTTTCTGAAACGGTTGTGTCTGCCTTGAGGTATGATCCTCCTTTTGCTGAGATAACAATCCCTGCTAGCGGTAATGTGCTTAAGGCTGTTGGTTTAGGTGTGATGGTGGCTTTCTTTCTAGCGGTAGGACTAGTTCCTAATGTTACCGGTGAAATAAATGTACAGTAAAAAAAGAATTATGATTAATAGAATGATTAGCTTACATTATAGGTGTCTTTTTGTTTATACTCATCTTTCTTCTTTTCATCCTTCCCCTACCATTCTTTTTACTAGAGATTATTGTACTGTTGAATGTTCACTTGTGCAGCTGTCTGATGATATTCACTTTATCTATAAGGATTTGACGGAGAATAATCTAAATAGTATGTCATGCTTCCGATTAGCTCTTATTCAACAAGATATTCTTTCAGGTTTATATGTTCTATCTCCGCTACAAATAAGGGAGATAAAGATGTATGATCTTGCTCAGTTTTTATGTGAGACTTTACCCGCTTGTCCCGATATCGCGATTATTAATTCCTTAGATCCAGAAATGTTTTATGCGGTTATGCCTGATAAAGAGGATGTATTGGTTTTAATGGGGTTATCCCTAATGTTATTACGTCTTTCTCATGGTTGCTTGCCAAAAAGTGGTTACCGAATAGTAAATCATGTTTCTTCCTTTTATTACAGTCTTCAACAAATGGGAAAGGTGGATAGACTGTACAAGATAGACTTAATTGAATCATTAAGATTGATTCCTATCAGTCTCGTATTAGATAAGATAAAGCATTTAGTTGGAGATGGTTCTGTTTATAAACTCATTTCATCTTTCCTTTCTCTCCCTATCAATGATGGAGATGGAAAGAATAGGAAAGAGATTCTAACTTGTGGTATCCCACCAGTGGGTGAAATCACAAGGGTCTTATTCAATATAGTCTTAATGGAAATGTTCGATCAGGAGTTTGCAAAAAGGTTTCCAGGGATAGCATTTAATAGATTCGTACATCTAGTTATTATTACTACTAGGGGTAATGATCAAGTAATATTCAACGAGAAAGTTGGATATACCCTATTGAAGAAGCTCAGTCTGGTTGGAAAGATAGACTCTATTGGACCAGGTGATGATCCACTTACATGTTATAATAAATTTATTCACTTGGACAATGAGAGTAAGGTACACATATTCAATCCAAAAGAAGATCATTAGTAGAAGAATGATTTAACCAGTCTAAAACTAATAAGATAGATTAATAATAGTAAGCAAAAGTAATCAAGTTCATCAAAAGAACAATAGAAGAGCAAGTTAACAACTACCATCGAATCGGATCTTAGAGAAGTCTCGGCTTCGTCTACACCTAGTAAATGGAAGAGTAAATCCTTTCCTTCCCATTATCGATAAATTGGAATTTGTAAGGGAATAAAGCGGACCGGAAAGAAGATGGTTAATCCATCCGCGAGTTAGTTGGTCCTTGTTCGGCACAATCGCTTCCCAAGAGAGATAGAATTGGATAGATAGAGATATAAAGGAACTAAGTTTCCCTTAGCCCGGCAATATGGTTTGATAACAAGGCATAAACCTCAAGTCCAAGAGCTTCACCTTCTAACTGAATGTCTTCTAACGTAAGCTCCAATTCCAGCAAGATCATCAGCTTGGGGAGAAGAGAAAGCGGTAAAAACACCTTTTTTATGAGACTGACGCCAGAGGGCGAAGTGGCTGTATATAGCACTTGAATCTTTTCCATGAAAGATCGTCAATAGATCCGTGTGGACGACCTCGCCATGTTTCACGTCAGGATCCGTTGCTCAAGTCGATTTAGTAGCAGGAGCAGCAGTCGTTGAAGCGGCATAGGCAGGAAAGGGATGGGCCAATCGGTTTTCGGCGGCAAGCATAGCCCGATAGCCAGAGAGCAAGCCAAGCAGCGGACAACAGATGGTGCAGCGAGAGCAGCAAGGGGTCTTGGGTAGTTCAATAAGAGTAGTAAGGTCAGGAATCCCGGTCTTTGAATGGATCAGCTAGCAGTAGTTGTAATAGCCACGCCAGTCAGTGAAAAGCATGAAAGCTGCTGCCTTTAAGTATTCAAAGTTGTTATATTTCTTCCAGAAAAATAGTTATAGTTGGGGCTTTTGAGGAATGCTTTATTTAATTATGCTTACGGAGAACTACTCTATCTAATTGCTTTAGAGAACTCTTAGAATAGGCTTTCTCTCCAAAAAAGAGTAAGCCAGCAGGGTAGTAAAATTGAGCTTGGATAAAACAGGGTAAAGAAAGGGCTAGGCTCAAACTAACTAATAGATTTTTTTCTTTGTCCTAAGTCTAACGAACAACTAATGCCAGACTCTAAATCACGATTTCTATATAATATTCTTGCCAGTATATTTAGGTGTCAGAAAATCAATGCTTCGATATCGATCCAGTGGGAGAAGGCTAAGGGTTTAAGTCCTACTTCCATTCCAGCCAGTAAGCCAACAGAAGTATCTCTTTCTTTCCCTTCGTAATGGTTTCATTCTGCCTTTCCTGCGAGAAAGTCCCAGTCCGACCCAGGGTCAGTTTATAGCCTTTCCAGAGAGTGCCAGTACACAAGCAAGTGAGAGATGTATTTTTACATAATTAATTATTCCATTCCCAGCTATCCAATTTCAGTTCCTGTTGGAGTCTTTTTTAATCCAGCAAGTTAGATCATTTTTTAAGTAAATGAAAGCATTCCCTTTTCAGCAGGAGTTTCTCTCAAGGCAAGCTGTAAGGAATATTTTAAATGAGCAGGAGTAAACAGGGCTGGGGCTTGAATATAGCTTTTATATGTCGGGCTTGGAGTTAAACACTTAAAGTTCTCCCAATAAGAGTTCTCCCGGGTTTCCCGAGGTTACCGATCCAGATGAGCCAATAAATAAATAGGGTGAGGCCAGTCATAATCTAATTCCTTCCAGCCAAGCGCCAGTTTTTGGCCTTCTCTCTGGGAGTTCTATTCCAGCCATTGCTAATCCTTTGTTTGCTTTTGAGTTTCAGTTTCTTTACCCTTTTTCAATCCATAACTATTTTGAAAGCCATCAGGCAAGTGTTCAAGCAGAGCATGAGTATCGTCATATTCTATTGCTGGGGAGCTCTCAATAAGGGAAGCTAATTTCGACAGTCAAGGCAGGCAAAGAAGCAAGCCAGGGTATCGTATCGATGAAGGCTGGTTAGGTAAAAAGCTAAGGGAAATATCCGTAAAAGAAGAAAGCGGGAGGAAATATAAATCAGTAGAAGAGGAAAGCCAGTGATAAAAGCAGTTTCACCAATCTTGTGAAAAAGCCAGTTATTTTCCAGGCTCGAAAGCCATCCATATAATTTCAGTCCTAGTTCCCATAGACCCAGTGTAGGAGATGAGTTCATAGCTAATTGTTTCTCCCCTTTATTAAGTAATAGAATATGTTTCTCCTATTTCTACCATAGAGTATTGAATAAGTTCACCTTATATACCAGCAATAGGAAGTACTAGGCCTAGCAGTTCCACCTCTTAATAGGTATATTTGTTTTAAGTCTCAGTCCCACTACAGTATCAATAGTAGCTATTTCTTAATTTCCTTTCTGCAATAAGTAAATAAGCGAGTGAACTTTCCTGGCCAGCCAATTACAGCGGGAGTGCCAGTTAAAGGCCCACTTTCATTTCGAGTTCTACTCTGGGAGCTCTTTTCCAGCCAGTTCATCATTTGCTTCTCTCTTTTCAATTGCTTCTGCCTTCGATCGAGAAAGAATGGCAGTTGCAAGCCAATGTTCGTATACATAAGGAGTGGTTTACTTTGGCTAAGGCATTTCAGTGTACACCCCAGACTAATTAATATGTTAAAGAGTTCCTCCTGTCCTTTAGGACAACCAGTTTGAAAGCGGGATAATCAATAGCCTATCTAAGATCCCTTAGTCAATAGCCCCATAGCATACTCATACTTATATTCCAGTTCTAAGTGCTTCCATGTCGTTTTGGATAGGGATACGAGTGAATAGGTTTAAAAGAAGAGAAGGACTAAGGCCCAGTATTCCTTGTAGCAGTAGTTTAATTCCCCGCAGTCCCCGATGCTTACGAGCCAGTGGGAGTTTCTTTACATGTAGTTCCATTCTCTCTTGTAGCAGTCTCAATAGGAGCAGTCCATACGAGACAATATGATCCAGCCGAGCGTTTAGCTTCTCTCGAGTTCGAGTGCCCCCTAAGCCAGTTACATTGGTTCTGCCCTCCCGTAGCTTTGAGTTGCAGTGTCAGTTGGAGTGCCATCTAGTTAAAGTGTTATGTTAGCTCCGAGTCATGAAAAGAAAAAAGGGCATATGGTAACCCCATGTAGTTCTAGTGCTTCTCCAAGCAAACCAAGAGGGTCCAGGCAAGCCAATAGTGAGATTCCAGGAGCAATAGACAACTAGGAAGCCCTCAATATCATATTTCCCCTTTATCCCAGTGCCCTTTCCAGTGGCTATACCTACGAAATAGTAACACCATTGATTGAGTATTTTTCCAGGGTAAAAGGATAGGGCTTTTTTTCCATGTTAAGCTTTTTCAAGGCAAGTCGCAAGGCATTAACAAGGGCAAGCAGGAAAGGCGGAAGGGGCTAGTTGATCACTTAGAAAGTATACTATTTGTCTATTCTATTTTGATTCCCAACATGCAGAAGTACAAAACCTATTAACATAGAAATTCGAGTTGGAACCAGATGATCTTCGAGGCCGAAGGGAGCTTTACTCCACTTAGGGAGACTGGAGGTCGTAGGTTCAATCCTAACTCTTTAATAATCACAATCATGTGGCTTTACCACAAAGAAAGCAGCACTCTACGGGTTACCTTCCCGTATAGAGGCACTCTACCTATCGTAATTCCACCGCTCCGTGGGCAATATTCTTAAATAAAGAGTGCAAAATATACCTTGTGCAGCTCTCGAAGTGATCGCCGCCCCGCACCTGGTTGCACGAGCCGAATCGGGAGCAAGAGTTGAAGCTGGCGCGGGAACAGTAGGAGCTCCAACTCGCCGAATAAGCCACCACTATATAGGAAAAAGAATAAGCAACAGGAGACGGATGTGTCTCAGGTGCGGAGACCAGTTTAGAAGGTGGACCAGCAGAGTAAGATGCAACCGGGGATGAAGCAGCAAGTGCTGTGTAGATCAGGTAGAACTGATTCTCGGATATGTTTGGTTAAGTGAGGTGGCGCAACAAGCCGAACCACATGGGTCGAGTACAAAGCAAGCAACCAAATATCCTAACTTCGGAGTCCGGAATTCAAAATAGGTTTTAGTTCGCTCCGCAGGCACGAACTAAACTAGTCGAGATGTATGTGGTGCCCGGCACATTCACATTGGTGAGGGAGAGAGGCTCAGCCAAATGCCCAACCTTAGGAAGTACACTAATCTAGAGAAGCGATGTGGGTCGGGCTGTTCGGAGACTCACAGCGAAACGTTCTCAGTTCAGTTCCCGCTTTCCTTTATTCCGCGTGGTTCGTCGTGTCCAACACGAGGATTCCAATAGGTGTGGGATTGAATCATTACTTTAGAACTTAAACAAAGACCTTCTTACCTTTAGGGCCGACTGCCCTCCTTCAGATTCAAAGTCTCTAAGTGGCGCTTCCCCTCTGCCAATAGTACCTCCTAGAGTAGTACAGACCCATAATATAGATAGGGGGTGAAAATAATTCCTTTCCTTGTGGACATGACTACTATTTTGCTGTGCTTGATTAGTCCCTCTTCTTCACACTGATTTCAATCCGATTCGTTGACTCTATTGGCATTGTACTTTTAGATGGCACAGACTGAACTATTTATGTTGCCGTTTTTTCTTGACAGATCTCGTATTATAGTAGAATTTCCTGCCCCTGACTTGTCACTGGCCTTGTCCTTGACGGTCTCCCTTCCTTGAACCGTAAGAGCTTAACGAGAGTGAGTTGTTATCAATGATGTCTTTTTACGCCCATGCTGCAACAAGACCTGCATTCCCATGAGGTATGCTCACTGATTGAAGAGCTCGCGCTTTCTTCCCGAGGAAGACATCTTTCTCTGATCCTTTCATGCTTCCTCGTTGGTTTGCCTTTCGAAGGATTCCCTTCTGCTTCCGCAATGAGATAGTACCCTATAATCAAGGAAATCCCAATGCTTCTCTTATTCAGTAGTTCAATCCGCCTTACCCCGGATCCCGCTCTTAATGAGCCGAAGAGAAGTGCATGAAATGGTGGAGCTACCATTGGCCAACAAGTTGCGTAGACTGAAGACCCACTTTGCTTTCACGATTTGACCTTTACATTCCATCAAAGAAATTCTCTTCCGCTTTGCACTGACCCCTTTCCTCAAGTCCGTGGTCTTCGATCATAAACTTTCTCTCCCTCTCGAGACAGTCAGGTTATTTATTGAGGTTAGTCAAACTCCAGCTAAAGCGGAAAAGAGTGAAAAGAGGATAAAACGAGCTCCGTGTTACAGCGGAAACACGAATTCCTTTCCAAATTTCTTAAAAAAAGATGCAAATCAAACTCATGTTCCGTTTTATTAGTAAAATAATCTCTTTAGCTTGGACATCAAACCGATTTGCGCCTGCTTCTCAAAACCGGTCGTTCATCGTCTACCTCAGCGTACCAAGCCAAGGGCTAGGGCTTTATCCGAACAAGGACCCCTGCGGGTTAGGTTCAAGAGCTGATCGAGCCGAGCTATAGCTTTCCTATCCAAGCCAACCGTCAAACAGCTTTTGTGGGACCTTTAGGAGTGAGCCGCAATGCAAATAGGGCTTTTGGCTTTTGTAGAGTAGTCGAAGTTCAGTTCCAGTTGATCAAATTCCTATGCGTCAAGGATGGGAGGGCTAGAACAGGCATAATTGCTTGAACGGCTAGAAGTGGGCCGACTATCTCTTATTTATCTATAGAGGACATGACCCAATCTTCCTCCTCGGCTGATCGGTTGAAATGAAATAACGATCGTACGGGATCGGCTAGGTGATCGACTCCTTTCTTTCCATCCCCTCCCTCAGATAGTGAAACCGTGATATGCCAGCCATAGACTGCTGGCTGCCTTTATGAGAGGTAGTAGGCATCGGGGGAATCGAACAGAGTATCACTCTATCACATCGGGTAGATAGATACAGATTAAGAGCTGAACGTGGGTGCCAAAGAAATGCCCTTCCCTGCCATCCCCACTCCCCCACTGAAAGTAGCTAATTCAAAGCAAAGGCGGAAAGGGATCCGTTCGAACCAGAACTAAGACTAGAGAAAGATGTTCGGGGGTCGAATCGCGCATAGACCAATAGATAGATGAAAAAGAACAATGCCCTAATCAAACCTGTCCGGATCATCTGATCCATTTACCTGGCACTTCGTTAGAATTTGGCAAATTCAGGGCCTTCTCTTGTTTGTTCTGCCATGAGGCCAGGCCCCTTCGAAAGGGGATTCTGCATCCACGGAGAACCTCTTCTTTGTGAACTGAAAGAGGCCCTATCTGAGTCGATCTGAAGAAGCTGAATCATCAGCATAACCTCACACGGGCCGAGCCCTTTGAACGGATTCTTGAAGACCGGCACAAAGAGAACGAGCTCATCTTCGAAGATGAAGATCCAAGAGGATTCGCACCACGCCACAGAACGAGATAGCTAACGGATTCCATAGGAAGAGAACGAAGAACCAGGACGAACAAGAGAGCTTACCTTTCTCAAGCAATGCAACGAGAACCTGGAGGCTGTCCAGCGCCTGAATGGGATGAATGTCTCGGCAGTTGGGTACTGACTGAACCCTCAACACGCCTGCATGCAATAGAATATATAATATAGATGACCAACATCAGAGGGAAGGAGCCAGGCTCGACCATGACGGTAGGCTACGGGGGAGCTGGAGTTCGTTAGCATTCCCTGAGGATCGCTGACCGCTCCCTGCTTACTTTCCGGAAGCAGCTCTTGCAGCTTTTTTTTTGAAAGGGAGGAAAAGAAGTCGGGTAGGGTAGCGAGCTTGAAAGCTTGATCGATCCATCAAATACTCCTACGCTTTGTATTTGCGATCATTATATGGAGTGGATAAGAGTCAGAGTTGTTGTTGGGAAAGGATAGAATGAGAGGAATGAATGCAAAAATCCAGCCAGCTTGTATTTAGAAAGATTGGCCTGGAGAAGAGAAGCAAGATGTGGGGGTTCGGTTAATGACCCCAGAGGGGCCCGGGTGGGACCGAGAGAAAGAAAGACCGCTTTCGTTGAAGGGAGTAAAAAGGGGGATCGACTAATGAATATGGTTGTAATGGGTAGGATAAAACATGTGATTATCGGTCATCGCTAGCTGCCGCCTCATAGTAGTGATACGCGTTGGGCGCAAGGAAAGACCCCACTCTAACTCCCCTCATTGCTCTAGCCGGACCGGGAGAAACTCTTAATTGGGGGTAGTGGCCCCAGACGAGGGATAAGGACGGGAGATGGGCAAAACGGTAATATAGAAGGTCGACCCAACCGAAGAAGTTCGATTCCATCAATCACTCCGTGGGGAGTATCCCTCCCAACCAAATTCATCAATATTTTTGTATAAATCTGCTTTCGGCCTATCGATTGAACCGGGGGCTGCTGTTGAGCACTCTTTCCATCACCGGATTCCCTATGCGCTGATTGATGCTTCCTCTCCGACTCGATGAGACCACACTACTGAGTGAGCTTCTTTCTGGCGCTCTTCCTAGGATTCCTAATGCTTCTTGCTTCAACACAGAATAAGGTCTTTTCTCGACCACTTTGAGTGAATGTTCGGATTGGTCCCGAGCGGTATGGCGTTGATGCTTTATTCTTATTCTATTGGTAATGAGGGACATGCAACTGCATTTGAATAGAGTGTAGAAGTTAGGAAAGAGCCATGAGGGAATGGGCATAGTATTCAAAAATCTTCGAATCAACCAACCGACGAACATAACCTCCCTTCCAGTTCCCAATCTTTCTCTGCTGAATCGCTTGTTGTTCCACGTGTCACGGGTTAAGATAGAAGAGAAGGCCTGGCTCCCTATTGGTTGTGAAGTCTTTTCGTTCCCTCTGTCCGAGAAGATATGTTTAGGCGCACCGATCTACTGATAAAACCGATTTCTGAATGATGTATCTAGTGGAGGATGGCTATTGTCGCAGTCAAGCCAAATTCTTCCTTGGTAGTTCCACGGATCAAAACGAAGTCCTGATCTGGAATTACTGAATTTCGTCAGGGCGGTGGATGAGGTAGGTTAAAGCTTGAGTGCCATTTACTTTTTCTAGTCAGGCAGTGCACTTTTAAACAAGCGAAATCGACCCATACTCCTCAAAGAAGAGACCACCCAACAAGCATCACAGTAGCAATCGTAGGGCGCAAAGAGCTCGTTTGGTTTCTCTTTGGCCCAATTCAGCAAACATCGGGTATTTTAAGCGTATTGTTGTAACAAGGCCAGGAATTCTTCATAGAGTTGAGTTGGTGTGCTCCTCCTTTTTAGGATTAGGAGAAGTGGGTATGTCTTCTGAGGGTCGCTATAGTCTAAGTAAGTTATTTACAACCCGAAAAGACAATGGCCGATTCAGGTTAAAAATGAATTCGTAAGCCCGCAGCGACCGAAGCAGTATTGGCCTCCTATCCCGTAGGGAAAGGCCCGCTATCCAACTTACTTCCATCAATGACTGCCGTCTTGTACTGATGTTTTTTAGTAGGTTAGTGATTGGTTCTTTCCTCTTCTTCTTATATCCGTTGCTCCACTAATAATGGCTACTGGACAAGAGTTGGTTGGCGAGACCCCGGAACATTACTACTATTTTCTTTATGAGGCAGATCTGCCGACCATCTCTTTCTGAGCCCACCAAGCCGATGCTCTTTCTTTCTCCGTCTATGGAAAGGTTCTCTCTTGATTCAGGTTTTCCTGCCCACCCTAGAAAGGGCTTTTTCAGCTGCTCCTTTGAATGACCTAGCTATTTTATTTCACTTGCTTTCTTACTAAGTCCTCGGATACTCTTGCTGGATCCAGCTTATACTTCTTCGCTTCAGTCATGTATTCTCCTTTTGGATGGACTTTTCCTAGGTCAGGTAGGTGGAATATTCTTTGCAGATAAACTTCCCCGATTCACAGGTAGAGACTAAGGCAATGAAATTGAGCGGGCACACAAAAGAGAGCTTTTCTAAAATCGAGCTATCTTCCTTTACCAATGGGTCCAGAAGTATATACTACCTCCTAAACTAAAGAGGGCTCATTTCCTTAGACTTGATCTAGGTGTTCAGAAGTTTCATCCTCTCACTCTACCTCAAAGGGCTTTGTCCCTACCAAGTCAATTTATTAAGATCTAGGGCTTGCCGGACAATGAAAACTTTCTCCACTGATCCCTGATGAGCGTAGAAACAAGGTTTTCGGCCCATGTTTGGGCCGGGGGATAGGGCGTATAATTGGTTAAACTCTGGCTCAACCCTAACCTAAAGGGTTGGCTTATGTTGTATTTAGTTGAGTCAAATTAATAAGAATAAAACCAATGAAAAGAATATCCTTGTGTAATAAAGTACAACGACTATTATACATATACAGTCCCCCTCAATCGGAATGGGGTGAAACCTGACGGAGATTGCGCTTCAAATGAAGAAACTTAGCTTAAGACAGGCCCTTGGTAAACAAATCTTCAACCTGTTCCGAAGTAGGTACATATCGAACCAACACATCACCCTTCACCACTTTCTCCCTGACAAAGTTCAAGTCAATCTCAATGTGCTTGGTGCGAGCATGACTTTATTTAAATAAAAGTGAATTGGATGAAATCAAATGAGAATGTATTCACAGAGTGATCCCTCTTATTTTCTTAGTGTAATGTAAAAGTGTAAATCTCCCCCTCTTTTAGTAAGTATAATCTTGGGATTATTTTTCCCTTTTTCTCTGCTTTCTTAGTTGACCTTGGATATTGTCGTTGTTGGGTAGTCTCATCGCACTCCACTCTTGTATTCAGCCTTCTTCAAAGAAAGCTAGCGCTGACCTTAGCTTATGAAACCTCTGCTCCTGACGGAATAAAGAGGAGCGCCCCTCCTCTTGAACGAAGAAGAAGAGGCATACATCGGGACGCGGACATTCAATCTCGTCGACTCATGTCTTTTCTAAGGTTGGCAGTCACTCTTTCATCCTTTGTCGGCCCTACCTATCAACTGGGTTGGCTGATAGAACTTCGAAGGCCTTGCTTGTCAGCTAGTCATCTAAGTCTAGTTCGAATAAGCTACATTTTGTGACTCGTTCGACATTCCGTTCTCGCATGAACATTTGCATTTTCCAGTTCATTTCTTCCGAATTTACTCAGCTGGATCATGGATGGCTTAGGGAGTTATGATAGGTTGATTGGTTTTTCTGAGATGAATGAGACTGATATCTTTCGGATAGCTGGATTGTGAACAAACAGAATGCAAGAGAACTACTGAGTTGTAAGTTGAGTCCAAAGGTTCGGCCAGTCTTGATGACCGGTGATGAAGAGACTTTCATCTTGTATAGGGAAATAGGGAGCTTTTGAGATGAGAGCGCTTAGTGGAACTAGTTTGGTGAGGCAGTAGGGCTATGGTGGTTCTAGAGGCAGCAACTAATGGGCTAACTCCTAATTCTGACTGAATCATCGAGGTGGCGGGCGTAAACGAGTTATCTTGCAATCTCTTTCACACACACTTCAAGCCCAAAGTCAGTTCTGAAGGGCAAAATTGACCCACATCATTTCTGATGCAAAACAACAAATGAATCGATCACTTCTCCAACTAGGTAGGATAAGACTATAATGTATGGGATGAATCCGAAGGGATAAAGGACAGCGATCTTGTTCAGTAGTTCCAATCATATGCAATCATTGGCTCAAAAGATATTGGTTTATGGAGAAGATCTTCGTGTCTGGAACAGAAAAAGGGGGTGAAGAAAGCAAAGAGAAAGACAAGTTACTCACATCTGATTGTTTGGTCAGAGGCTAATTAGGAGGGGGAAAAAAGTGAAATAGTGAGATGATATTTGATACACTTTCAAAAATGTACATAAAGAAAGCTGTATGCCCCCTGGAAAAAGGTTTGTACAGGAAGGGATGTGGATAAATTCCTAGCGAGGCTACCCATGGTGCTACTAGAGCTACTACTTGATATCAATCTGCTTGGACGGACTCGGATGCAGCGAATCAAACTACAGGGCGATCGTCAGATGGTTGGCTCTTTATTCAGGTGCTCTTCTGTCTGAAGGTGGCTACTCCTTAGTTAGCTCCGTCTTGAGTTAGCTCTTGTGACGCTCTTGCTTCTTATAGCTAATCCTTCTAGGCAAGTTAGAAGAGAACAGTGCGACTACCAAAGCTAGGGAACTGCCTATACTGCTTGACCTACTTTATTGCTTTTCACCGCCTCTCTTTTGTTTAGCTCCTTTTAAAAACACTTTTCTTTGTAGCTCTGTCTCTTTCTAGCTCTACTACTGCTAGGGAAAGGAAGAGAGAACAGCTACAGCCCTACCAAAGCTGTGGAACTGCTCTCTGTCTGTGCACTGCTTTCAGTGTACTGCTCTATTGTTGGGTTAGGTAGGCTATGTCTTGAGTTGGCTTAGCTCGCTCTTCTAAATTAAAGCTATTCTTGTAGTTACCTCTTTCTTCTTGGACCTAAAGACGCGGCACTCAGCGATCTAAGGGCTTTACGGACAAGGCCCTACGCCTGCGAGGCGACACGCTACTCTTTGTGTCATGTGTGTACGTACCGCTTAAAAAGCAAAGCTCTGACGGTCTTGTCTTGCAGCTATCTCCTCTTCTTGCTCTTCTTCTTCTAGCTACTGAGGTGCACTACTCTTGAGTTGGGTTAGCTATTTTTTGCTCTGTATTGAGTTAGCTCTGTAGTTCTGTCTTGCTTGAGTTGACTACCCCATCTATGCCTATGCAAGAGAGAAGAGAACAGCAACTACTGTGCTGTGCCCTACCAGAGAGACAACAGCTATGCCCTACCAAAGCTAGGGAACTGCCTATACTACAGCTAGGAAAGTCAGAAAAGAAACTGGTAGCTACATTCGGGAAGAAAGAACTCGCAAGGAAAGCTTAAAAGAAGAACAACTACTTGCGTCTTGTTGCTAATCGACAGCCAGATGAAGAAAAACAACTAGTTGAAGGGTAAGCTACTCTATCTACAGACTGACTATCCACAGACCAACTAAAGGGTTAGTTAGTTAGTTACTAAAAATACAGACCTACTCAAGTGTAGGCTACTCTACCTACTAGAAGAAAAACCGGAATATATAGCAGGCTCACAAATCGCTTGTAGCTCAAAGAGAGCCTGATAAGCTAGTCTTTGCAAGGTCTTGCTTATCGACAATCCCACGAGGGCACCTACCATACCAGTTTTTATAAAAAAAGAAATAGTTCCCCTAAAAAATCAAAGGATAAAACGACTTTGAAAACAACTGATTACACATAATCAGAAAGTTCCCGGAGTTTAGTAGAGGCTGCCTGAGATTGATTGTTAGGCTCGAGTGTATTGCGTTCAAGATCTGTCTTCTTTTCTTCTAGAAAAGGCTGTAGAGGGGGTGGCAGAAGATCAGCCAAAATAGTGACTTCGTCACCGTCAAGTCCAATCTTAGCTTCATGGTCGGCACAGAAGTTAGCTTCCCCATTTTCCAATCGGGTATCTGTTGGAGGAGATGCAAGATATGAGCAAAATTTCTTCTTTCATTCCAAGGGCAGACGAGAGATCTGCGCACACGACAGCCAAAAGGGAGTCCGCTTCGATCCAGAGCCTCGAAAATCTATAGGTTGGTCGATGGCCAATTCCTCTTTCGGATAGCACCGAGTTCGATATGTAGGATATCTTCTTTCCCGCAATGGAAGGATTTGCTTTTGATCCAGGAGCCATTGGCATCTCTGATGACGATACCCATACCTGCACCGCTATCTGAAAGAGCCCCATCCGAGTTCTGTTTATGCCAGCCCGGTTTTGCTTTCATCCATGAGCAAGTCTTGGCCGCCCTCCTCCTTGCTTGGTGGTACAGATCTTAGTCCAGCTAACAGTCATATAACCTTGCTTCGGATTGGCACCATTCCACAATCATCTGATATTTCTATCACCGGAAGAAAAAACCGCAGCCAACCAATACATCTGATATGCATGGAGGACCCACTTGATAAGCTTAAACCGACCCGCAAAGGATAAGAGTTTGCCTGTCCAGCCAGAAATCTTGACTTTGACAGGGATTGGAAATCCAATTTCGCTTTCAAACGGGAAGAGAAGAGAGGTAGGCCGTTGTACCTGATGGGTAAATTCCTTGTGCAGTCTCGATCTAATTCTTCTACCATTCATGTTACCTCCCAAGTCAAATTGGAGTTTTTCCACACTGACTTTCATACCAGCTTGACCCTCAAACTCCTTTTAGACTTTCTCTGGTTATTTCAGTGATCTATCATCTCCATTTGTGAAGACCAGAAGGTCGTCAGCAAATATTAGGTGCGAGATGCTGAACGGGCCACCATTATTCATCGGTTTTATCTGTTTACACAGAGAGGCATACTCCATGAGAGCTGTGAAACCTTCCATAACCAGAGTTCAAAGGTACGGGGACAATGGGTCCCCCTGTCGCAGTCCAGAAGAAGCTTTAAAGAAGCCCGCCACTCACCTCGTCTGAGCCCTCTTTGCTGCTGTTTACTTCCCTGCCCTTGCAAAACTACCCTACATTAAGTGAAACGAAGCACATCTGCAAATTCGCTAGCTATATTCGTACAGGTGGCTGCTTGCTTGACTTTTATTCTTCATGGTTTGCCTAATTATATGGCTTCCTTTGCCAAAGATAGTCCGTCTGTCTCTACCAGCCAGTTTCTCCATTAGAAGCAGTATCAGTTGAAGCTATTGATCAGTTGCCATACTCCATTTGTGGCCTCCCGTCCCCGGACTGGAGAGTGGAGGGTTCTTCTCAATTCTCATAATGTTCCGTTTTCGATCTTATGATGAATAGGCCTTGCGTTCTAGTAGTTGTCTATCCCTTTCTATCCGCTACTATACAAGGATAGACCATAAGCGGGTTCGCTCGCCCAACATCAACCAATCGCACTCTTCCGTGCACTCCTACGATTCTCATTTCCTAAATAAACTATTCTGCGTGCCTTTTCTCGCTCGCGTCTACCCATTGCTCATTGCGGGCGTAGCTATGCAGTGACTTGGTATGAAAGGTTTCAAGTAGATGGTAGAGGTACTGTACTTGTGCTAATAACTACGACGGCGTCAGCGGCAAAGGTGACATTTTCTAAACCAATCGAAGAAGAAATTGACCCGGGGGGCAGATACTTTGTGTTTTCCCGGCAGTGGGTTCATTCCGTCTAGTGCAAAAAGCACCAGCAGCAGAGGTAGCAATTGATCCGAGCTTTCGACGGCTCCCGGTCGGCCTACGCTAGAATTAGGCTCGCCTGGCTTAGGACACTTTTCTCTTATCCAGCATTGGTGTAAAAAAAAGTCAATTACTTACGTCTATGTGTGCATCATAGAATCTTCCGTTTTGCGATGTTCCGGCATTAGCAATTGTAGAAGTTTCTGTATCCAGATCTTCCTTACTTCATAATAGAGTGTAGAACCTTTCCTGCTCTGAACATGAGTTGTGCTCCAACATCTGCTAGTGTAGAAGTGATAAGCGAAGGGTGATAAAGACGAAAAAGGAAGGTACGGAAATTTCTTCGACCCTCCACTAATGCTGGGCGATATGCTGGTGGGTAAAAGCCGCTGGTGAGACTAAAGAAATTTTTGAAAAAAATCAAGGAGAAGACCCTCACTCCTAGCTTCCCTCCCTTTGAAGTAGATTTATCAGCTCCACGAGTAAAACGAAATAAGGTGAAAGGCCCACTACTTCTTCATTCATGGCTTATTGATTTGATTGATCTCCCTTTCGTATTCATTCGACCTGAGGTTGGAACAAGAGTTTTCATAAAAAGAAAGGTTCTTTTATGCAATTATGAACGGACGGGCCTCTTGTGGATTCCTCCAACTCAATGAATGAAGGGGGGAGTATGAGGAAAGCCGATTTTCTTTCTTTAAAAATCTATATGAAGATGAAAAAAGGTGAAGGCTCAAACATTTCTTACTTAGGAATATGACTGAATGAGGAAGAGCTCCTTATGTGGTATCACTTTACCACCATCTGAAATGCGCGAAACTTCGATTGGTGGAAGCCAGTCCATGAAGATTCTCCCTTCTCTTACGTGCAATTCCCCTCTTTCGGTAAGCATCCAGTATCTCAGCAAATGAACATTTCTCTAAGCTTATCCTGTAGCTTATACGTCGTTTGAAAGCTGCTCCAAGGATCCAACGAATAGCTAAGGTTTGTTGACGATCCCTGGCTACAATCCCAGGGACATCATAAATAGTACCTGCGACTCCAACTTTGACCACTTCGCATATGGGCTTTATATTATCTACGGCGTCAACCATAAGTTTGATTACATCGCGTTCAGTTCGAGCTGGGCGATGAAAAGTTTTATAAACAATAGCACGAACTCTCGTTCTTTTACCATCGATCATGCGAAAGTTTACCAATTTCTTGATCAATTCTTTTTGCTCACCATCCAAGTCCCCCATATAGCTGAGAATTTCCGAGCAATTGGAAGCCGCTTTCGATGACGAGGCCGATAAATTGATATTACGCGATCGTTACTGTCCATCTTTATCAGCCAACTCCCCTCTTTCCTTCCATAACAAATCTAGTACGAATGGATGACTGACCCACGGCACTTTCCAAATCACAATAAAGCAAAAAGCAAGAAGAGATAAAGACACAAAGCAAAGAGATATTGACTTTGATAACATCAGTAACTACATTCGAAGATTTCAAACGTTTTTCGTTTTTTGCGATCGGAATACGAATGAGATCAGAAAGGCCATCATTGGGGCAAACGATGCAATAGCTTCGGTGAGAGCAAAGCCCAAAATGGCATAACCAAATGATTGTTTAGCCAATGATGGATTTCGCGCTACGGAATGAATCGAGGAACTGAGGACGTTTCCAATACCGACAGCAGCTCCCGCTGAAGCTATTGTAGCAGCTCCGGCACCTATTGATTTAGCACCTTCTAACATCTCGAGACGAGAATTTGCTCGTCACGCTTTTCCAAAGCTCTACTTTTCTGGATTCTTCGTCGATTCCTCTTCCCCACCCCGCGATCTCTAGTATATCTCGTGATGATTCATGCATAGAGGGCTCTCTACTATACAAAGGCTTTTTTGTTCTGTTTGAAAGTCATCTACTGGTTCTCAAATGATTTAATAAGCAAAAGTCTGATTGTTGGCCGAGTCATTTGGTCCCCTTTTTTTTTTATTTTTAGCAAAAAAGTAGTAGCCTTTGGACATCGAGTCATCACCTTTCTCTCTTTTAGCTGGCTGCTCGACAACTATGGCTTGTAGATTCGCAGAACAGAAGAAGAAGTTCACTCTGACTTGCGCACTACAAAAAGGCAGCCAACGACTTCGGACGTACTCCGTCTTTCGAGCCTCTGTTTAGCTTAAAAAGAGAAGGCGCTAGTACAACGAACGCTGCTTTGGTGCGTCCTACCCCAACTAACTAGTGCTTGACTTGACTCTCCCCCGCGCCCTATCCAATGAATAAGGAGAAGGCCGGCCTCTCGATGACCGAGCCAGTCTGATCTCCTTTATACAACCAAAAAACAAGGAGCGCAGTCGAGATGTTGATGAGAAAGGGGCGAGTCTCAAGGCCAAAGAGTGCTCTTTTCAGGCTACTATGCATCCTTACGAAGACTTTAGTGGTTTTTCTTTTTGGGTATAGCAGGACTTGAACCTGCGACCATTAGGTTAAAAGCCCAATGCTCTACCAACTGAGCTATACACCCGATTTGACAATCAGGGTTGGTGCGGAAAAGAAAAGAGGGCGGCCTGGCCCCTTTTCTTCTTATCATATCACAAGGGCGCGGCTCTGTATGAGGCTCGTACTGCGGAGCAAGTCTGGGATGGGAGTCCTTTCCACTCATTGAGGATTCTATCTACAAAAGAAGGTCAACGGGGGAGACGTCAGTCGCTCGAACTCAGACTATCTACGAAAAAGGTAAGGTCGTCTTTCTTTCCGGACCGAAAGGAGCTGTGTTCTATGGTTTGACCTTGTTCCGGTCGAGCACTCTCTTTTCTTTGTCAAATTCCGTCTGACCAACCCGCGAAGGGTTGTGAGGCTGGACCAGGTACGAAGAATGAATCTATGCCCTCTTCCATTCTCAGGCACGGAAGTTGCTGGCCAGCGCCCGCTCAACTCTTCGAGAGCCGGACAAGAAAGGAGTGGTGGTTGGTGGAGATTCGACAACGGGTAGAATGCCTGGTCGAAGGTCCAGTACAGTAGGTAGCAGGCGTGTTCGTTTTGGCTTCCGAGCGAGAACGAGAAAGAGGCGATGCACCATCCTTGCTGCTACGTACGTTGACCTTGACTTGACAGATTCATCCAATCCAATTGAACCTACACTCAAAGGAGGACTACAAGTGAAGGGTGATGCCGTCAAAGAAGTAATCAGCATTAAGATCTTTCTTGGGGGTTATCAGTGCCCTATAGAATGAATAAGGAGAGCCCGGCATTCATTTCTTCATTCATAGCTGAGTCTACTAAAAGAGGGACCAGCCTCATCGTGGTGATTAGAGGACACCTCTGATCGTTCACCTCTAATGTGACACGTTCCCTCCCAGTTCTATTCTCAACAGGATCAGTCGGCTAGAGAGCGGGACTCTTCATCTTCCGGGGAGGGAAAGTCGTCCCCTCTACTGACCGAAGCCTCAGTTCGGAGGTCTTCGCGTCAACATGTTACGAGGCTCCTGTCTTAGGCCGGTCACCATTACTTTTGACTGTGAAAGGCAAAGATCTGGGCAAGGGAAAGCGCAGTGAGTGCGCCTAATGCAAATATTTGCTTTTTTTAGAAGATAGATTCACTAGATGTCCAATCTCTAGTGGTGGTGGGACCAACCGACGATGTATGTCGTCCGACCCGACCTCAGACTCTTTCTTCCCGACCTATTTGACTCTCTGGCCGCAGTTATTTAGGTGGTATCCCGAGATTGAAGAGATCGAATTCCTCCCGTATTGAAAGAACTTCTTCTTTCTGGGTAAATGGAAATGGAAAAGAGTCCAATTCCTCAATTGATTTCTACATCCTGATGATCTACTATTGTATGTAGATCGGCCCATATAATGAAAGCAGATCTTGGTCCATGGAGTCCCAAGAAAGTAGGAACTCCAACCTGTCCGATGCTTCTTCGGCCAAATACGATATCAAAGTGGGACCTGCACTATGAGCAAGCTGTGCGAAAAACCGCTTCTTTTTTCCGGTTCCGGAACTTGGTCGAAATGGGGTTCTACCGGGAAACCATGGATTTTTATCTTAGCTGCCAATTGCCCATTGGGCGGGACTCTGATAACTCGACTGATCCACCCCTTAGCCCTCGAGCCTCGTCTCATGCGTAGGGTAAGTCCTCTACCTAACAGATAGGGAGCAAACTTGAACCAGAGAAGGAGGTGGCCGCTGACGCCGTTAAAGAAGAGTTGAGAAGAAAAGGCGTTACAGACCGTTAATCTGATGTATCAGGCTCCTGGTCCAAGACGGGTGTAGAGGCAGTAATAACCAAAGGGGCAGGGGTTATTGGGCAAAGCAAACTCCGTTACGGTGTAGAGTTTTCTGGCAGTCTCTGCGTCAGGCTTGAAGCTAAGAGAAGCTTGACTGAGGCGACGATCCTGAAAACCGGTACTGTAACTCCGTACCTGGTAAGATAGCATTCTGTTAGAAAGTGGCACTGCGGTAAATAATTCAAAAGTTACTGTAGCACTTTCTGCAGCATGGTGTCCTATTAGGATAGGAGGCTATAGTGCAGGCGCTAAGCGTCGATTCGAGCCCGTCACTGTGGTATCGCGGTTGGAAGGCAAAACGCTTGAGTGTGGTCTAACAGCTTCAATCTTGGATTGGCTAAGGAAGGTCGTGGAGGGCCTGTTTCTGCACTCACATATCTCGTTTAATAGGGCATCGTCCACTCCTGGATACAGTGGTTGAGGGGTCCATCCCTCCTCTCCTACTGTATAGGGAGCGGTCCCTTCTGGTATCAGAGCCAAAACATACCCTTACCCTTACCATACCTTACCCACATACCCATTAGGAATACCCAGACCTTTAGTGAACCCCTATGAACACCCTTTACCCTTAGAAGACCTATCCCATACCCCCTTAGGACACATCCTTACCTTAGAAGAACCCCCTAGGACCTACCCTTACCCAGTTTTCCACAACCTTTTTGTTTTCAAACATACATTTTCCTTTTCTCCGGTTTCCCTAGCCTACCCAATTTTTCGATTATTCCCTTTTATTTTCTCTTTAGCCCTTTTTTGGTCAGAACTCACCCACTTTTCCCAAAAACCTACCCAAAACCCATATTTTTGCTCTAAGTACCACGAGATTGTGAGTTCTTCCCGCTACCCCCCTGGTGGGAAGATAACTTGATTTTCTCAGCTATGGAAGGCAGTGAGTCCACCCCCATAATTAACTCGTAAGAATTCACTGGTAACGAACTCACTCCTATCAGTGGAGACATGCGAATGGATGCTCCCTTACCTAAGTGGAAACTACCCATTATCCGGAAAGGAGATGTGTATTCTGATCTTCAACACTTTATCCGCATCTTCGGACTGAGATCAATGGATAGAGTCGTCATGAAGGAAAGGTCAGTACCCATTGGTTGTGATGAGGCCACGATTTCTATTCTCCTTGTGGAACCTGACGAGTTCGAGGAAATCTTAAAGAAATACAGTTTTGTACACCTCGGGATGGTTCAGGTAGGAATCACGCCACAACCAAGGCGAGGTCTCAACACTTCCGTAGTGTCCAGCACGTTAGACTGTAGGCACAACTCATTTTCAGATACTAGACATAGCAGCTGTGCAGGCACCACTGCATGATGGACCAATTTCGTTCACATGCTATCCCAACTTGACACTGAGCCTCACTGACCCGTGGCTCCTGCATACCCTAAAGATTCAAGTTCAAACTCATGGCTTTGATATGCTTGAGGGTTCACATAATGTGACTTTGCTATGGTCACAAGATTTTTAAACACAACTTTATACCCACCTGTGAAACACCAGTAACGGTATGAATCTGTGTATTACCAGTCTTCGTTTTATGGCAAGCCACTTGTACCCAAGGTTATCAATGTGTCTGAGGTTGAGTTCCCTGATGAATGGATTCTCAACTAGTTGACCTGTCTTCCTCCTCCTTAGCCCTCGACTTGCTGTCAAAGGTCGATATTGAAAGAAGACAGCAGGGTTATACTTTCCTTTAAAAGTAAGTCTTTATCTCGGAATACTCACACCCCTATCAACTATTGCACTAAACGATATATATCTATGATGTTGATTAAGGGTCGAGGTAAGGACCCTATGCTTTCTAACCTTTCATTTCAGGATCCAGCAAGACCATGCACAGGTGAAAGGAAGAAAAGCCATAGGACTTCTAAAGTATCCAGAGTCTCCAGCGCCATCCCACGCACATATCATCAGGAGACAGCCGAGATAGACAACACAAGATCCTTCTCGGCCCATTCTGGTTCGGGAGGCTTATTCCAGGTAAAGCCTGCCAGATCAGAAAGGTTTTCCCGGAGGAGCAAGGGATCCGCTCCTTCCATGTGGCGAGGAAACAGACAACACGGGGCAGCCTCGTCAAAAATTGGTTGCTGTTCTCTTCTCCATCACTGCCACGATAAGAAAGGCAACGAAATCTCCATCAAGGCCGTTCGAGGAAATAACAGTTAACGGTGAATGCGCAGCGAACCCAGTTCATGCTTCAACCGAGGGCAAGGCAGCTGCCCTACATAAACAACTTAACAGGGGCAACCTCACACTTCATTATCTCTGTTCGGTCCTCGACGACCTTCAAAAGTTTCTGAGACGACAACAAGCTTCATTGGTATCCATTCAAGGTGGTCTCAGAGATATCCAAAGATCTCAAGCACTCTTAGCAAGCCGATTAGGCTGCTCGGAGCAGATTGAGATCCCCCAGTACGCAGGAGGATTGTCAGATCTGAGCGATGAAGAGGAGCAATCCTCTGACGTCGTTCTGCATCACCAAGACTTTGCGTCGCCTACCATACCTGGAGTAGGTACTTCACCCGGAGCAGCTACTTCTGTACCTCAACGCTTCACACCATTCGGTAGCAACCCTGGCGGAGTTGGTGGAAACTTTGGAGGAAGGCTCTTTGCTTTCCAAGGAGGTTTCCTAAGCGGAGGATTCAGCAATTCCTTCGCTGGTCAAGCTTCTTCATTACCACCATGGAAGAAGACTTTCCAGAATGATGACCTAAGCCATATGGTCATCGCTGGGCGGTCTGTCTTTCCCAAGACAGGATCTACATCGGCACGAAAAGGAAAGCGAGTTGCAATGCAAAGGCAGAGATCCTTTGGAGACCTGTCTTCATCTCTCGCTCCCTCGAGCGACGACGAAGAATCCTATCTGGAGGAAGACGAGGCTCGAGGGCTCTACTTTCTCCGTCTATCCTTATTATACTATAGATTAAGAGTTAACTTGATCTCTCAGCCAAAGTTCAACAGTGAGGGTGACTCGATTACAACACTATGGGAGTGCAAGGAAACCTATGGGGACCTAGACCATGCAAGACTAAATGCAAGAAAAACTACCATGCAAGAAGGGCGTAAGGGAGCGTGCAGGTGCTCCGTGCAAGTGTGGAACAGAATGAAAACGGATTTAGCTGAAAATCTCCTACTTGTATTCTCTATACAAAATAACTATCCAAGAGTATGTTATGTATGTGTGCCCGATCTTCCGTCTAGTCCTGGTCTAGGAATGACTCAGGTGGAACCAACTCAGTATGGGAAGAAGCCCTTCTAAAGGATGCAAGTTCTATTACTATATCTTTAGTATGACTGACACTTGTGTGCAGATTTTGAGAGACCATTAGTTGAGTGTTACTCGCTGTTTATGGTTTGACGAAATGCTCCAGATTGGAGAACAAATATGGGAAACTCTTTGGTTGCTGTTTTTGCCCTGATGTGTGAAGTGAGGTGTGAGGCCTCACTATAGTGCTTCTCAATTATTCAGTGCGAGATTGGTCCTTGATCTTTTCTTTCTTTGTCTCCGTTCTCTCTGTTTTCCTTAGGTTGTTTGCTCTTTCTTACTGACCTAGGAGAATAACATTTCATTTTTTGATTGCATTATTTCAGAGCAGTTCCTCCATTCCTCGCTAACTCCCAGCATGATTTGGATTTGAAACCACAACTGGAAAGATGCACCTGCTTAAGTACGGTATTTATTTTGCTCATGTGATTTGGCACTGCAAATCCGGCAGATTTATTCTGCTATTGAAATACGTTTTCCTTTGAGACCTTTATCACTTGTTTGTTGTTTAAATCCTACATCATCCTGTACATTGAAGCCTGTCGAATGCTGATGCTTCAATTGTTTCAAAGTCCAATTTTCTTTTTTTTTTTCTTTGAAATCAATTTGCAAACGGATTTGCTCGATTTGTTGGAATTCAATTAGGAGTTGCACGAATTTTCCTCCTGGAGAATTCAATCCATTACTGTTGAATCCTGCTGCAATTTGTTGGGCAACTCTATTGTTGTCTGGTGCAAATATATTCATTCTTTGATAAAGGTTTGTTTTCATGGGAATCTCAACTTTTGTGCGTTACAGGCTTACATGCTTCATATTTTCATTACAAAACAAAATGTATATTGCATCTAGTTGCTGTAATGCATTTTCGATAGCTATTAATTTTCTTGCATTCCTTTGTAGCACGATTATTTGGATTGTCCACAGGTTATTGAGCAACCAAACAGTTGGTTTTCTTTTGCATCATTGCATTATGTTAGCTTCTTGTTCTTGCATGCTTGTTGCGTCATTAATGAATTTAGCACCTATTATTGCATAGTATCATGTGTGAGTTAACCTCTAGCTTTTCTATGTCGTCCCTCTCTCTAAGCTAAAGAAAAGAGATCCAATTCATGTACTTCGCTATTTCCTGCGGATCTCTCGTTACTTCTCTCTGATTGTGATTTCCCACGTGCCTTACTATACCGCTCAGGAAAAGAAAAAATAACCAGGAAAAACATCTTCCCCTTTCTTAATCAACTTTTCCTTGCGCTTACCACTTCTTCAAACTTGCGAGCGAGTGTCGATCGCTCCTTTGCCTGGGAAAGATCTGACGACTCCTGCCCAAGGCGGGTTACGAATTCAGATTCGCTACTGCCAAATAGGCCAGGAACGAGCTTCCGCTTTATCTAAAGTCAAGAAAAAAAAAAAAACTTTCTTTCTCTATTCCTGATCAACGGATTCAGAGTGAGAAGGTGAAGTCCCCTTCTCGTTGGATGACCGGCCCCTTCTTATGGTGAACTCCTGTCGCGATGAATGAAACTCCGTTCCGTGCCCCGTGTCAATCACATAGGAAAGTCGTTGGGTCGCCGGAGACCTATTTCTATGAAAGAATTATACCATTTAGCCCCACTTATAGGAGCTCATACCTTCCAAGTACTGTACTTATGCGCTACTGTTACTTTCAAAGAAAAAAGACAACTCCACTAAAGTACGTATACTATAAAAAGCCAGCCATCAAGCAGGATACTGTAACTTGAACGGGCTTTGGAACGAAAGTTGCTTTTCCCAACGAGCGTAATAAGATATGCGAGACCTTCCCCATAAACTAACCGAGAGACCTAGGCACTGGCATTCGAACTAGAATCGGGCATTCCCTACTGGCTTAAGAAAAGAGAGCTTTCAATGCGTAACAAACCCAATAAATAAGTAATTGGGTGTACTATAGGGTCCTGGCGTGTGTGACAGTGACACTTCTACTTCCCCTTACTTTCGAAAGGCTAGTCGGGAAGATAGTGCCCATTGATGTAGCTGCTTTCACGTCCCTACCTATATTAAAGTTAAAGATAAGCAATATGGGATAGGCTGTCAACTGGAAAGCGGACGTGCATCCTAATCCTAACCAATGATTTCCGGGTAAAGGCTTGACTTTCGGGCATATCAAGAAGACAGGTTCGGAGATGTGAGTAGAGGCAAAGCTTACGGGACTATCGCAAAAGGCACTTTAACTTTCCAAGGGGCTCATCATCAAGGGCGTACTCTCGCTCGGGAACAGGCAAAGGGAACGTAAGGTAAGTTATTACATCCAGTGGTTTCTGGATTTCCACGTTCAATGGAAGCGGTAATGGTAATAATAAGAGGGCGAATGGCGACTCCAATAAACGAACCTGGGCCTGGTTCATATACCTTTTCTAAAAAACCAAGTCCCAACCCAAAGCCTAAAAACTAGCAGGGAACATACTGGAAAAAGAGGCAAGTCCAATAATATCTGGCTGGCATCAACTCTATCTCGTGTTGACTGGACCCCAACTCCCTATTTTTCAGACTCTTATTCGTGGAGTTGTTTTCTTCTGTCATCTTCCCTTCCTTCAGGTTTCTTTTCCACACTTGAACTTGAAAAAGACGAACTTGATTCACGAATGAAGGGTCGTCTCTATCTTTCCATTTTGTAAATGATTACTCTTCCACGGATTCGGATTTCTCCAATTCACTTTCTGAGTCTCAGTCAGTCTATGCCCGAGATGGAAATGAAGCGTATTATGTCTTCTTCTTTATTACTAGTTGCTTAAGTTAAGATTTGGGATGCGGCGGATGGAGAGAATAGGAATTCATTAGTTCTAGAAAGGGGGCTAGTTTCAGTGGATCGATCAAAGGGGGAATCGTCTTAATCATTTTTATGTGACATCGGCCAGGTTATGAAATAGAAGGACCTAAGGTAGAGGGAGAAGGGATTTCCCATTTCTATCTTCTTTCTACGAGTAGAAGGCAGCCTATAAAGGAGGGAAAGGAAGTGTGGTCGGGGAATCAGACCTAATGACCCGAAGGAAAGCATAGATAGGAAGGAGCTGGGTCTTTGGCTGAGGCTGGAAAGCATAAATTAGTTGAAAAGCAAGCCCGAGTAGCCGAAAGGAAGGTTCGATTGTAAGTCCAAGACCCTCCAAGAAAAGAATTGACTCACAATCTATCTCCTCTGATTTTAGGCCTCTCTTTCTTAATGAAATATCTGTCTCGCCCTTATCAATCAAGCGAATCCTTATCCTTCTTGAAGCTTATTCTGATTAACTGAAATAGCCTATTCTCGAACAGCCGATTCTATAGATGATATAAGAGCGGATTCGTCCTGCTCTCATTCTTGCTTGCCATTTATCGGCCGGGGAATATTAATAGAGAATGTTTGAAGGACCCACTCCGCGGTAACTATTACAAAAGATTAAGTTAGACAGACTAGGAATATTCTTCGCATCTCGAAAGAAATGGTTTCCAAATCAATCTCCTCTTCGCTACGTCCCTTACTTTACCTTACTTCCCTTAAGGGGAGAAAGCAGGTTTTGTTGGGCGGTTCCATTTTCATATGCTTAATAACACATGTGATTGGAGAAGTCAAGCACCTGGTTTTGGTCCTGTTATTCCGGAGGTGAGAAACCTATTTCCCAACCTGGTTCTATCTCTCAGGCGTAAACTTCTTTCGTAAAGCACTGTTCAAGCTAGTGCGAGGAAGAAGGTGAGGAATCATCAGTCGATGAATCAGGCGGTGAAGAATCTGAAGTTGAGGCAGAAAGTGCATCGGAATCAGGTACAAAAAAAGAAAGAACCCTCGGATACTTCGGAGAATGGGGCGGAGAAGTCAGAGTTGAAGAAAGAAAGAAAGGCAGGTAAACAACCGAAAACCTTTCCTTCGTCTGTCTCTCAAACAAATAAACTTCAAGCGAAGCCTTCCTTCCCTTCCCTATCGTTCGTAACTGTAACAAAAAAGGTAACTCTAACCAAGTTGGTATCCACTTCTTTAGATTAGAAGGCACTTCGTAAGAAGTGCTCGAGTTCGACTCTCGAGGTGGTTCGTTCCAGTCGAAGATTCCAGTCCTGTCGAAGGCTAAGTCCCTGATATAGCTCAGTTGACTAGTCTCAGTCCAGTGCCAATTCAAAGGAGAAGGCCCCCAACCCTAAGATCCCAAACTGAAGGTGGAAGAGGTCCCAAAGCAAAGAAGAAAGCTGGCTGGCAAGAGAGATAGCAAAAGCCGAAGAAGGAGAAGTGCCAAGTCCAGAGGTAGGAAAAGCAAGGGATGTGGCGAAGCATACCGAGAGAAAGAGCGCTGATAAGACGAAGCAATAAGTCTAGTTGACTTAAGTCGCCCAAAAGTGCTTACTTTCCTATCTCAGTAGGAAATTGTCAGAGTCAGAGATTTCAAAAGCGAAGACGAGGAGGTCCCATTCCAATGAGAATCAAAGGCAATCGGGAAGGGCTTTGAATCTCCCCTTTTTCTTCTCGTCTAAGCAGTCGGCCCAGTCTCGTAGGTAGGAGGGAAAGTCAAGCCTGTGAGCTAGTTCGAGTAAGAAAAAGCTGTGGTTTCAGTCTATTGATAGTCTTTTTTGGGGCTCTCTTAATGCCAAAAATACTAATTACTTTTGTAATGTCAGAACAGAAGGTTCAAAAGCAAACCTCCTTTCTCAGGGGCAAAAGCTCAAGGCGAAAAGAAAGTTAGGCACATTCAAGGAGAAGGAGCTACAGAGTTCCCTTCGAAAGCCGAGGGCGTTCCTATCGCTCCTTCAAAGCTAGAAGCAAGACTCGGTCCTCTTCTAAGGATAGGTACAGAAAGGCGAGGCCCCGCGAAGAAGACGGTAGAGGTTGCCTTTAGTCTTGGCGCAGAGAAAGGAGAAATCGTAGGTGAAAACGTAGGTCAAAGCTTAGGCGAAAGTCTAGGGTTATCAACTAGGGGACCCCCTCACGCCAAGCTTCCTTTCTTTCGGGAAAGTCCAATTACAAACAAAAGAGAAGGGAGGTTCCATACTCATTACAAATCTTAAGGGTCACTCGGATGGAAGAATCTCAGGGCGGGACCGTACCCGAACAAAGGCTAGAACGAAGGGACCGTCCCACGCCTTAGGTCCTTATCTTTATCTTTCTCGATGCGAATCATAGCTATCAGTTCAATCATTAGCTAAAGGGGGAAGTAAAAAGCTTAATAAGGTAGAAGGTGAAGACGAGGCAAGAGCAAGGCTTGAAAAAAAAAAAAAGAGAGAAGAATTCAATCACCTCGTGGTGGTCGAGGGGGAGATTTTTAACCGAACGAAAGCCTTAAGTCGAGAGTCCCATCCCTCCTTAGTGGTCGGCGAAAGGCAGGCAAAAGAGGGGAATCAATCAATCGCAGCAGGAGCTGGGTTACTCTTTGTTGCATTGTACTTAAAACAAAGAGTGCAGCAGTTCTTTGCAAAAGGCCTTTGCAAAGGATGAGTACCGAGGTCCTTTACCTCTTCCTGTTTCCTTGACTAGATCTGGGTACCCTAGGATTATCCCTAGTTTCCATCGAAGGATAATCTATCAGGGGACATGCAACTATCGTCCGACTGTATCTTTCTTGGTTTTCCCTTTACAAGTTCGGTCTGAATCTGCTCGAGAGCCTGAATTTCAGCAGCCATCGTTCCATTTTGGGTCCTGCACAGCTTCGGTGAAAGAAGTAGGCTCCGGTATAGAAGACAGAGCTAGTACAAACGAGTGGTAAGACGGAGAAAGTTTCTCATAGGATTTCAAATTAGATAGAGGGTGTCGTGTACCTTTCTTTGATGATGTCATAGAAGGTGATGAAGGAGTGCTATGTAACATGGCTTGAGGGCAATGGTAATCACGAGCTAGATAAGGAGGGAAGCTGCCAGGCTTTAGTAGATGGCGGACGAGGCGGAGGTGGAGGACGCTTAGGAGGTGGCGGGGCACTAGTGACCTCATTTGAACCAGACAATGGGACAGTCTTTTGTGGGACATGAGAGGAATCATTGAATAATTGATCATTATCATTTTCCGGTTGTGTGGGGCCATTAGAGTCACTAGAACCATCAATTGTGGGGTGAAGTGGTGTATGGGCAGGAGGCAAATCAGCCGCTGGTAATGGTAATACAGTGGGAGATAGGCGGCTTGGAGCTTAGAAGCCAGGATTGGGAGCTGCGCCGCTTCAAGAGGAAACCCGGGAAAAGCTTAACCTCAGCGTACCAAGGTCTGGGGCTGAGGATCGTGCAATTCAATCTCTTTATTTCTTTTGAAAGGATTCCGATCATATCTAAACGCCATAATTATTCGGGTTGCTAACTCAACGGTAGAGTACTCGACTTTTAAGTGCGGCTAGGATCTTTTACACATTTGGATGAAGCAACGGATTCGTCCAGACTATTGGTAGACTTTGTAAGACCACGACTGATCCTGAAAGGGAATGAATGGAAAAAACAGCATGTCGTATCAATGGAGAACTCTGAGAATACTTCATCCTTACCGAGTTTGAATTCTTGGAACGGAACAAAACAAAATAATTCAAAGTTGGGTTGAGTGAATAAATGGATAGAGCCCTATGGCTCCAATTTGAGGTTTTCTAAAAGAAAAGCAACGAGCTTATGTTCTTAATTGGAATGATTACCCGATCTAATTAGACGTTAAAAATGTGTGAATTAGTAAAAAAATCCTCTAGAGCAAGTTCCAACTCGACAAACAAGCCCCATTGCGTCAGAATTTTGATTGAAGCCTGAGTCCCTGCGCTTCCTCCAGTTGTGCAGGATGGGGATGAAGCCGTGCGGATGTCTTGTAGGGCAGAAGATTCACTGCAGCGCCGGCATCAACAAATATGCGGTGAACCGCACCGGGTGGCTATTCAAGTGTCCTTGAATGTATAAGGATTTTGATTGGCATGAGGTGCGTAGCGATGTCCTCCTTTGTGAATGATATTGTAGCCATATAGGCTTCATAGACTTTGTCTTAAAGCTCAGAAAGAAAAGCTTCATAGGCTGCAGGGTCCTAGAGGGCTGTTATCAGAGCTTCCCGGAGCTCTCTTCCCAATAAGAATACGTCTCAGACACTGAGTTTAGCTGGTATCCCCTGGAGTTTTTTGAGGACCTTTTGGCTAACCAACAGGGATTTCTTGTACTTTGACTTTGCTTTGTAGTAGGCGCCTTGCCTTTAACAAGATTGGCTCTTTCTTGAATTGGAATAGAAAGAGAAAGCCCTTCTTTCCTGTGCTTGAGAAAGCGGCTGAGAGTGACCTTCGTCTTCTGCATTTTGGCTCTGACGGGGCTGCTCCTTCATTATCCCCAGCCAGCCTCCTGCCCTGACTGAAGGGGCAGTGATTGCTGGCTCATCTGTATTCTTAACTGTCTCCTGATGTGTTGGATAATTTCCAGTGTGCTTTTCTGATCCTGGCTCTTGGTTCTGACGGTAGCATTGCTGGCTCCATATCTTCTGACGGAATGCTTGGCGCTGGTATGCTCGGAATCACCTTTTGAGGCGGCTGAGTAGCCGAGTCTTCCCCACGAAGGAGGATTACCTTTGACTGTTCATTGTTGCGGCAGGTGCAACGGGGCTAGAAGGAAGGAAGCGCGATGTCGGTCGAGACTCCATCATTAGTTATAGGAAAGATTCTCACGGTCGACTTGCTCCAGTTTCACCTAACTAAGTGAACTATGGGCAATTTTCTGAGGGCAATTCGAGAAAGTCGAAAACTACATCGGCACATGAGGCTGGGCTCGGCCCCTATGGTTAGTATCACAGGCAAGCAAGGCGGGATCTTTCGGAGCTGTCGGAAGCCAATCTAGTAGAGTAGTGAATTAGGTAAAGATCTCCACCGAACTGGGGAAACTCAAAAGCAAGTAGAAAAGAAGATCTATGAATGGTTCGCTCCTAGCCTAGGGCAAGGGCAGAGGTTCTTCTTAAAGAAACGAAGTGATAGCACAATGATCTACTTACTAAGATGAGTGATTCAGTGAGCGTGGCACCCGCAGCGAGTCGGGTAGAGCTTCGATTCATCAATCCATTTTGGTTCACCCTAAGCCGTGAGTCATCAGTCCAAGAACATGGTATACAGAAGGAGCTTGACTCCGCCGATACACACACTATGGGAAGGTTCGCTCGCTAGCTATATGCGAGACACATGCAAATCAGAGCTAATCACTCAGGGCGGAAGGACGAGAAAAGGAGAGAAGTCAGGAGCTTTGAGCGAAGGGAGGCACTCCTCTGAGAGGGATACTGATGCACTGCTTGTGAGCGGTAAAGAATCTATGAATTTATAGCATGAATGAAATTAACTATGAGAGGGATTTCCCCACGAAATCATCCCCTATTCTTGCTATTATCCTATTTATTGCAATTTCCCTATCTTTTTCCTCTCTTCCTCTTAATATGGTCTTGCGAGATGCAAAGCCGGACCAAAGGGGCTCCGTTAATTATTTAACGAAATTGGTTACTTTTTATAAAAAAAAGAGGGGAACTAAAATCCTTGCACCCGGGCTGTAGGGTCCTATTCTTGTGAACCCTACGGCTTATATATCCGTCGGATCGGTTCGTATGTATATACAGTTAGCTAAGGCTCACGGCCACTTTGATCTGTAAGGAAGACAAGACACTTTTATACCTCGACGCGCCTTTCCACTATTTTGACTCCTTTGATGCAATTATGAACGGAACGGAACTTTCTCGATTCCAATGCAACTTATCCTTTTGGAGCTGACGTAACAAACTACGCGAGCCTCCCGATGAAGCCAACAGAAATCCTATCCGAATACTAAAAATAAAAGGCAATTTCATTATGGTGGTATACCATCCGCCAGTTCTGGAACTTCCAGTTCCAATCGGAGCATATAGATCCGTAAATGGATTTGTATGTATAGCCACTTCAGTCGTGCTCCTCCTTTCTCGAATGGAAAAAAAGTATCTTCTTTCTGGGAACATGGTAAACCAGAAATTCTTATGTTCGTGATTCTTCATCCACCGATGCAGAAAATGTTCCAGTTTTCCATTCTCATATGAGGCAGGAAAGTTTATGGGCAAGAGGTCGGCACGAAGTGATTCATCATGCTCAAACATGAACCTTTCGCTCGTTGGGGACGGTTTATAAATCATAAAATTCCCACAAATGGAATGAGAAGTGGGTCCATGTAAATGATCGAGACCTCGCAAACAACAACGTTCCTTCCCCATATGGAGTTCGGGACCCAAAGGCAATCGTTGAGTGAACTGTATCTTATTCGTATTAGTTGACCTAAGCCGCACCATTATTGCTGGGGTGGGGCTCGGCCTCCGAACCGTACGTGGGACGAGTTTCTGCCTCATACAGCTCGGGCCGAAGACCGGGGGAAGTTGAGGAGAGATGGGGAGACCTAACTGCTGCCGGTCGGGACGGACAGGAAAGGGGGCGGGGATAAGCTTGCTTCTTCACAAGCTTATTCCCCCACCCCCAAAAAACAAACCGACCCTATAGCGCTTCGCGTTCTTTCTATTCCATCCCAGTCCATTCCGGGATAGGCGGCTAATATTAATCTCATAAGTGCAGTAGTCGTCGTCTGACCAATCGGCTCGGACACCAGACCGCTCGTGCCCGCCCATTCTGTCTCGCCCTAAATGGAATGGCTCTCTTAGTTAGGCTGTGCCCCGACCCGAGTCCCCACGTCCGCTTTTATCCGCCCGCAACCCGGCCAACACAACATTAGGGCCGTCCCCCTCATTCTATGCTGACCCGGGCCGGGGCTGGCTTTTTGGGAAGCCCGTTCCCACCGCGCTCATGGCCCGGCTGGCCTGCCTGCGGTAGTGGGAATTCTCCCGTTCCCTGGTAAAAAAAAAAGGGTTGGTTGGATGCGGGATCTACTCCACGAGGAGCGGTACGGACGTAGATGATATCATCACGACCTCTCTTTGCGTACCGCGTTGGATGCTTAACGCCACTTCGCCAACTGGCATTACCTGCGCTTTCCTGTCTCTCAGTGTGGTCAGCACTGGGTGTTTCCGAGCAGCGAGGCTGACACCCATTCGCATTAGTTCATCCAAAGTTCCTTACCCTTATGCACGAATTTAGGAATAAGCCATCTTCCTATCAAGGTTAAGGAGTCAACTGAGCATCTCAGCGGCGGGATTGAATACCCGGATCGAATCAGAGTTCACGCCGCCCGCCCTGAACAAATAGGAGGCGTGGGCCACAGGTCGCACATAAGCCACCGGGTCGCACGACAGAAGAACACCCAACATAAAGATGCACACTCCTCCATGTGAAATAGGAAGATTCATCTTCACTTTTTTGTAGTAGTCGTGACCAACAGCCATCAGCAGTCGGCTCATTGGTAAGGCGAGAGCTTCAAGCCCGATTTCAGGTGGCACACCCCCAAAACAAGGACCACTCGACGAGGGGGGGACGGGGAAAGCTACAGGCCCAAAACCTTCGACCCTTCTTTCTATATGGGGGTGCCCGGGGCACCTCATCTTGTCATTTCGTCCTTGATCATTCCCGTTAGGCCGAAGTGAAAGGCCTTTCCTTCTCCGCGCCCGCTCACGCTTCGCTGACCTATCGCGTGGTAAAGAGAAGAGAGTACGAAAGAATTGTAAACAGAGCAGACCGCAGAAAGATTCTAAATATGACAAGTCCCCCATGGATTCGATAAGAAGGAAATGAAGAAGGGGAACGAAACGAAATAAAGCATTTCTAGCGGATGAGCTTCTCCCTATTTTGTCTGGTAATAGAATAGGGCGGCTTGCTTTGACCAACACTCCACTTTTTGCTCTGTCCATGGAGCGTATGAATTTCCTGGAATGTAGATAGACCACAAAAGGGAATGAAGAGATAGGAATAGGAATTATAGTACCATTGGAAGAAGAGGCACCAGTGGGAACATCTCTACTGACGAACCATTTCAATAGTACGGGTGCTGCCGTGCCACGAGGCACGACCATGGAAGTAATGAAAAAGAAGAAGTTCTGTAGTTGGACCATCTGCTCTATCCGTTCGATTTGAGCTTCTCCAGAGAAGATGAGAGGCTAAAAATGAAAGTGTTCGCAACGCATACCGAAAAAGGGTACCCATGTTGCCGACCATTAATGACTAGTTCGAAGACCAGGAGCAGGGTTGAAACCAAGAAAGATTTTGGACTTTCCGTTTCCGCTACTTCAGTTTTCAATAAAACTCAAAAGTGTATTTTCACAATAGGAATTCCCTTATTGGTGCTTACCTGTTCTTTTAGGAACCATGTGGTATCTCTAAGGTTGTTTTAGTATGTATGACGGTGGGGTTGGTCATGATAAATTGTAGATGAAGACCTTCCTCCCAAGTACATCTTCAACCTTCCAACAATTCCCCTTCACCAAGGGATGAGTTGGACTCTGCCCTGGAATTAGTCTTCCTTCACTATGTGTTTGTTGGGAACTGTTCCTTAGGTAGAGTGTGAAGAGTGAAGACAGGAATCGTGTACTCGCCATTGGTAGCCATCTCAATTATCGGTGCTGGTACTGGTCTTATGACCGGTTGATGCAGGTATTGGTTTGAGCATCATCAGATGGTGTATCCAACCAGACCAACCTGGCAAATTGAGTGGTTGGCAGCCAACACTTTGTGTTGTCTTGACCGCTTCCCACAGGCAACATCTTTTGCGGGCCTTGAGAGAGGCTCGCTTTAAGTGTTTGCTCTGTTGTAGGTTAGCTGTCAGGGTACAGAGTTTCTTGATCTTCCTTTGTCCCTCCTCACCTCTTGGTGGGGTGGTGTACAGAACAGGTGTACTCTGGCTTGAACTTCCGAAAGTACGCAGTACTTGGTGGTGATTCTTCATCACCAATCTACATTAGCCAAGGTTACACCTTGTTCTAGGCTGGTTGGGGTGATTGTTAGTGCTCATGGGCTTGAACAAGCCTTCACCTAGGAGGATGCTATTAGACTCGAGGTATTCATTACCTAAGTCAAAATGCTCCTTCAAGAACCATCGTAGAAGTATTTTCACAATGTTTTCGGTGATATTAGTAGATGCTATTCGAACCCTTCCTTTTTTTAAGATTATATATATATAATAATAATTTTATAATCAATAGTTAATGATAATTAGCATTCTGATTATAAAACTATTGATTATAAAATCAATGTATATGCGTGAGACTCTTGGCCCGCACAAGACAAGGCCCCAAGACAAGGCTTCGCAATGTCGCACACCACGAAGGGCCCTCAACACATTCTGCCACCAACATAAGTCTTGGACGTGCCACAACGCCCACGGCCATACCGCTCGGCACCTCGTGCCTTCGGCCTGTTCGCTCGGTCCACTGCATTACCGTCGAGCCCTCAAGTGCGCGCCACAAATTAGGCAAGGCTCCCAAGCTACACGACCTCATGGGACACTTCGCCCGTCACCGCTTCGCATCTCCAGCTCTGCGATCTGCCCGCGCGACCCTCATGCCCCGTCGCAAGCCCTTTTGGCGAGCGCATAGCCAACTTGCCCCACACTTTGCTCTTGGCCGTCTACATGACCTTTATGCACTGCCGCGGCGCGGAGCGCCCAAGGTTGTCCCCACAAAGATAATACAACCGAATCGGCCACAATCCGCATTGCTAGCCACTCTTGCCTCATTGCACGGCGGCGCCCCGCCGTCAACTTCCTTGGCCCAGCTCCAAGGTTCGCTACACGGTTCCGATACCGATCGCCACAATAAGCCCACTTGTTTGCTCCACGGCCGCCCCGCACCATGGATCCCCGCTTAGCACACTTGCCTTGCGAGACTTGTCCGTTTCGGTGGACCAGACCGTCGCTCGACTGTCCCTTATCGCTTGTACGCTCCATCACAGAGAATCCAAGACGGCATAAGGTAGTGCAGAGCGAGTGACCGGAGTTAACCTCCTACCGGTTTCCCCTCCCGTAATGCTATCAACCTCATGTCACTAGCATTACCCTAGGCTCGCGTCGCTCTGCCTGCTCGCTTCGCAAACACAAGACGCTAGGCTTGGCACGCCGCGCATGCCAAGGGGGATCCTTCTCCTAAGGATCGCTTGGGGGAGTCGGGGCCACTTGCCATCAAGCGTCCACCCCTCCTCTAATATAACCGGATAGGCCTCCAGCCAAATCTCACCCCGGGGGTTCAAAGGTCTTGTGGGAGCATACGTTTTTTGAGCCACCGCACGACGCCCCAAAGACACCCCCAATTGCATGCATTTTGGCCCCCGCGGCTCCGTCCGACGACGATGTACCTTCGCAAAGTGCCCCCTCCGCTAGCCGGCCAATTTTTCCTACCAAAAGCACATCTCATGGCCCACGCAAGGATGTCAACGGCCGCCCAACATAGTAAGGCCGTGACAAACTCCCCCACTCAAGCTATCGACGTCCTCGTCGATGCTCCACCAGCTATTCCCGAATGCCAACATAAAAGCAGCACCACTGATTCTCCAGATCAGAGCCCACCGGCCTTGGCATTAGTAATCCGTCGATGCCACACTGACTCTACCCAATCCTTCGTGCTCAGAAGCGAAACACCTGTCCATCACATGTACTTGGTCCCCTGACCATCGACTTACTTGTCCATCCACGGACGCGGTCCCCCGACCAACGATCTTTCACCAGATCCGCCAACTCAAAACCACTGCTCACAGCACCCCGAACATCTCCCAGATGTTGTGCACGGTTCCATCACAAATTGAGTGGAGTGGCACTTCCTTGCTCCCGCCAAGGGTGTTAAAACTCCAGACATCACACATAACGGAGTGGCCAACACGAATCAGCTCGCAGCTCAGCTTCGTTTCTCCAACTCAAACAACCACCAGAGGATTCCACATTTTCGTTCAACTCAAAGCGACAGAATCATAATCTGACCCACTTGCGAGTTCTGTCCCTTGAACTCTCGTCCAACACAAAGTCTGTGAGTACTTCGCCCTTTTGTGCCTCCCTTGCAACGACTTTCGCCACACAAATGCCCCTCACACAACGTCGAGCTTTCAGCCATGGTCCCAACAGCTTTCAAGTCCTTCATCAAGAGCACCCCGCCTTGACTAATTCGCAACTTTACTAAACTAACTTCACCATGGACTCTAGTCATGTCTCCCGACTGCCTTGCATTCTGCTACTTCTCACTGGTCAGCACGTTGGCCTCATGTACCACAGTTTGCGCCAACCACCAATTTTCGAGAACTTTCGCAAGTAAGACTTTGATCCGCGACCAAAGTCACCAACCAAGCTCGAGCCTCTTGACACCACGTCCTCTTAGCCCACAGCTTGCCAATCTGCCTGCCCGCAGAAACCGACACACAAGTGTATGCCACTGACATAGAACTCAGCCTGACCAAACTGCCAATCTTCACTGAGAGTCTGCATTGCCACAGCAATGTAGCCGCCTAGGCCTCCACTGCCCTTTTAGAACTCCAGTACTTCGACCTTCCCAGCAGTTGAATTCTGAGATTAACCCACCAGCGTTCCAATCCAGCCCACCATTGTCTGTCTCAAGTACTTCGGCTCTGCCACAACCTTCACTTGAGTACTCAGACGCTGCATTTGCTCTGCCCCAAGAACTCCATCTGCCACAGCCTTCATCTTGGGTGTCCAGAGACTTACAAGTCCCTTTTCTCGGACCTCCCGCTACTAATTGATCTATATTGTCCGTGTATCCAGGTGCTTCTCACCCCACTCTTTTCTTTTATTCCAACCAAGTGGCAGGGGGCCTTCAAACTCCCTCTCTGCTTGGTTTAACCAAAGGTCTCCGTATTAATATCTGTCCTCTGCAGGCCTTTACAAGATCTCCATGTTAGTCTAGTCGGTTGGTTTGTCGCCTTATCAGCGCTTTCCTTCTCTCTAGGTTACATGGTATGTATGGGGAAACCCAGTTTGATCCTGTTTTGGCTCTGTCTCCCTCATTCAGCCAGGTAAAACCTCAGTAGCCATTCTAGGGAATTTTATCCTTTTAGTGGCTCTAAGGGTTGTGTCTTCTATCAGTCAGTTGAGAGCAATCTCGCTGGTAGAGGGCACATCCCTGGTATCTGAGACATCTTCAATCACCAGTTGGTGTCTGTTATTCTAATCTTTTGGTTAGATTAGTGAGGGAGGGGGATCAGTGGCGTAGTATCGCCATAGGTAACTACTTTATCACGAGGTGACTTTGATCAACCTTTAACAGTTGGTCAGAGTCGGCTCTACTGGAGGTTCCTGAAAGGGTTCTTCCTTTAGGCAAGCCTCTGTGGTGAGTAGTGGCAGTATTAGTTGGTTGAGCTCTGATTTGGGACGAGCCGCCGAAAGGTGGTTTTGTCCCTTGTCACCTTAGCCAACTATACTCAAATTATGTTACTGCGCTTCTTGGTTCCTGTTTGCATATCTACTGTATGTATTTTTACGGTAGTGTGCAGGGACAGACATACTATGGTCTGAACACACCATAATAAGCTGTATTCGGTGGTGTATAACAATCGTCACCGATCAGTCCGTAACCAAGGTTGTACAGTGTTGTGTGTGTGAGAGTTGAGTGTGACCAATTAAAAGGTTCCTCTTCTCGATCATACACACTGCCATATTGGTTTTCTTGTTGTTGGGATTTGATGAAAGTGACCCTACAATTTAACAACTATGGATAGTGCTAAGTTCTCTTATATCAAGAGAGTTCTTAGTGCGTACATTAAGGTCCACCTCCCCTCTTCAAAGGGGGACTGGCCTCTGAACCCTTCCTCTTCGAGAACCATTCCCTTAGCCTAAAAGGGCGAGGGGTGGGATCCCGAGAGTTGTCTCTGATCTTTGGATTGGCACTTTGATGTCAGTCCAGTGAAGGACTTCTTCAAGTGGTCGTCTTTGAGGGGCCTGGGTGAGGAGTTGGCTACAGTACTGTCGTTGGTACTATGGCACTGCTCTAAGGCCTGACGTTACCATCGAGGAGTTCTTTAATGCACCTATTGTAAACCAGAAATGGAGGGCAGATTAGTCTGACCCAATCATGGTCCGTTTTGGCCTTTCTATGAAAGGTTCATGATGTGGTAGTATGTTCGGGATAGGATTTTAGGTTACCTATCCTATAACCTTATCCAGAATCTATTCTTTAGGTTCTTATTCTATCAGTGAGATCTTAAATACAGAGTTTTGTGGTTTTCTGTTTTGGGTCTGAACAACCCAAAGCAGATAGAGGTGTTATTCCCCCTAGGAAAATGACATCCTATGGTGGGAGTACCCTCTGAAAAGGCCATCAGTAAACAACCAGCATTTAGAGTCTTTGACTACGATGGAGAGAGTCTGAAGCCCCTGAAGGACAGCATAAGCTTCACTTAAAGCGCATTTTCGCAGTGGTCCAGAAAGATAAAGATCCAGCAAACATCTGATGAAGGGTATCTGGTGATGTAGATACCAATCCCAGCGTTATACGAACCATTCCATGCTGCATCCACCCAAATAAGAAAGTCACCTTCTGAGAATGGCTCTACACATGGATGGGGAGGGGAAATTGCATGCACCTCAGATAAGGCTGCAGAGGGGGAATAAGCCATCAAAAAATTACTAGTCCTCAAAAGGGTCAGCTCGGGATTGGGGGATTCCCCTTAAAAGATGCAGTTATTTCTGCTTTTCCACATACACCACATTAAGGTGTAGCAATAAGCACTTTCAAAACTATCACCAAAGGTATTCAAAATCTAAGATATCTCATATGAAATATGAGATAAAGCAGTAGGTAATCTCACCCCAAGAGGACAAGCAAACCACACAGCTCTAGCAAAGTTGCAATATAATAGCAAGTGATCAGTAGTTTCAGGAAAACAGCTACTTCTAGGGCAGTGATAATAAACTCCCTTCATCCGTTGATGAATTGTGTGGCGAGTAGGTAAAGCGTCTGAGATGCATCTCAAAATTCAAGTCTTTACTCTGGGTATAATTTCTTTACTCCTCCAAATGGATCTCCATAACTTGGAAATTTCAACATGTGAAGAAGAGGCAGACCAATTAGCACCATCCACCAATTGTTAAGCCGACTTTGTTGAAAAAACCCCTTTGGTAGAGATGGACCAAGTTTTGGTGTCTTTCCAGCCTGAATTAGGATTTGTTCTGAGACTCACCTGAAGAATTTGGTTCAACATATTTCTAGGAAATAGATTCTGAATAAGAGAGATGTTCAAAAGAGGAAGATTGCCAATTAGTAAATCACATACCTTGGAAATATTTTGAGGCAGAGAAACATTCTTTAAGTCAATATGGTGAGGTAGCCAAGGATCAAATTTCATATTAACAGTGGCTCCGTCTCCAATAATCCAGTACCATTTTCAAGTGGTCTTTGATAAGCCCTATGGATTTCCAAGTCCAAGAAGACCTTTTAGGGCCCAAAAAAAAGGAGCACTTAGGAAAATACCTAGCTTTAATGATTTTTGCCCATAGACTAGAAGGATTAGAAAGAAGCCTCCAGCCAAGCTTTAACATAAGAGCTTTGTGAACTGCTTCACATTTTCTTATACCCAGGCCACCAGAACATATAGGTCTGCAAATGGAGATCCATGATTTTCAAAAGAGGTGTTTTTCCCGGCCTCCCAACCCCACCATCAATCCCTCATAATGCTGTTAAGTTCTTTCAGTAAACCTGACGGAAGGATGAAAGTAGACATCTAGTACACTGGAAGAGCACTAAGAACAGCCTTAATGAGAGTAAGTCGACCGGCATGGGATAAATACTTGGCCTTCCAACCAGCTAGCTTCTTCTTGAATTTGTCCACATTGAACTTGAATGAATGGAATTTCTATTTTGCAAGAATCAAGGGGTAGCCGAGATACTTATCTTGGCCATGCATATCACGAACTTGAAAAATCTTTAAGATTTTTTCTTTGCTGCTCTCTTTAGTGTTCTTGCTAAAAAGGATCACAGATTTTGCTTTGTTGATGCTTTGACCTGAAAGAAGGCAATAAGAATTTAGCACTTGATGTAAGTTATCAGCCTCATTTGCTGTAGCCAAACAGGATGAAATCATCCGCGAACATGAGGTGGGTAATGGGAGGAGCAGACCTTGCAATTCTGAAGCCCTTGATGAAATTAGCTTTTAGATACTCCTAAAACATTAAGGACAAAGCATGATCGGAACTTATAGTAAAAAAAAATAAAAGGTGTTTCAGGACCTGAGAACGGGGAAGAAGATTGGTGAGGGTAGAGAGAGTAGCAGTGTTGGCAGGCTCGACCACGGGTGTTTTTTGCAGACCTTGGATCATTTTCTCCATTATCTGGTTGAAAGTCAACTTCTTTTTCCATCGTTTGAATGAGCTCCTGTGCCACAATGATATTGTAGCTAGCATGCCTTCCCGGCACGAAGCTGCACTGATTAGGAGCAAGCAGACAGGAGAGGTCTAAGTCCGCCTACAACAACCTTCGTGATAATGTGTTATATAACATAACATAGAGATATAGGCCTTCAGTGTGTCATCATTTCGGGTTTAGAAAGTTTTGGGATTAGAGTAATCAGAGTCTGATTAATGTTCTCTGAAACCCTCAAAGAAAGATTTAACAAATTTCACGATAGATGAACCAAGCAGGTGCCAGAATTTCTGATAGAAGACTGGTTGAATGCCGTCAGATCCTGGCGCCTTATAAGGTTTCTCATACTGTAGACAGCTTTTTTGATCTCTTCATCCGAGATGGGATGATTTAACCAGCGCAGCTCCTGTTCACTAAGGTCTTGGAATGGAAATCCTTTGACATCAGGGTATGACCAATTGGAATAATTCTATTCTGTATAAAATAAAGGTCAGAAAACTCAGTAGCTGATTGCCATCTCTTTGAGTTCTACCGGATCAAAACTCCACATACCATTGCACCACCCTTTTGAGACTGAGAATCCTACTCTTCCTCTTCCTAATTATGGTAGTGGTATGGAAGTACTTAGTATTTCTTTCCCCGAATTGCAACCAGTTGACGCGAGCCTTCTGAAACCAGTCTATCTCTTCTTGCTGCAATATAGAATTGTGTTCCTTTCTGAATTTTTCTTCCAATTTCTCGAGATAAGGGGACCCGTTTATATCTTGTATGCCTTGGATTCCAGCCAAGCTGAATCTTTTTCTTCTTAAAATGTTCCAAAATATGGTCCAATTCCATTGCTGCAATTCATCTTTCAAACGAGATATAGTGAGAGCCATATCACCCTCTTAGAAAAGCTTTCCCTACGAAATCTTCAAATAATGGATGAGTGAACCAGGCTGCTTCCATGCGAAAGGGACGCCTTTCTGGGGCTGGTGCAGGGACTCCCTCTGTATTAATCAAAAAAAGGTTCTGGTCTCCATTAATACAAAAGCAGCTGGATTATGCATATATATAATCTCCACCAAGTTGCGATTATTAGATGCCCCTCTACAATTCCACAACAGAATCTTCATGGGGAAAGATACTGTGTTTGAGCCAAGCATATGGTTATGCACTATTCTGGGCATAACCCCTGGGGTTAACCCCCGAAGCCTCCGTGAAGTCAACTTCTCTGCTTCCATCTCCAGTAGGTGCACTCTGACCCCCAACTCCATCATGGTCTATGGATTGGGTCCTAGTGCCATCATATGAAAAAATATCTCGTTTATCCGGTGGTCGGGGGGATTAGGTGGGGTCTCGGTCTCGGGTAAGCCATCAGCAATTCCACCTGGTGGTGTAGATTTACCCTGTTACACAGTGTCCTTAAAGGACCTTGCTCCCCAGACAGGAGAAACTTGATAGTCTGGTAAAGGTGTAAATTCCGTCATCTCTAAATCATTGTTCGCTTGGAAGTCAGATGAAGGTATAGGGCTTAGATATAGGATCCCCTGATGCTCGTCGCTTTCATTTCTTCGTGCTCCCGCGTAGTAGATCTTCTTCCTCAGTTGAGGGGTGCGTTGTCACAGCGAGAGAATCACTCATGATGCTTTTAGACACCGTTATTGAAGAGTTTTAGTTTATAGCTAGATGTATACTTCCTCATCTAAATCTCCATGCAAAAATGCATTCTGAACGTCAAGTTGATGGAGTGGCCAATCTTTGACAGCAGCTATGGCAAGTAATGCTCGAACAGTAACAAATTTAGCTACCGGAAAGGAAGGCTAGTGCTAGTCAATGCCTTCAGTGTATACCCGCAACTAAACAGGCTTTATAGCGTTCAATGGTGCCGTCAGAGGTGGCAGCAGCGGCAAGATGCTTAGATTGTGTTTGTGGAGTCGAGGTCTCTCGATTGGTCCTTGCTTGGCTTTGCTGGTTTTTGCCATCTCTACGATGAAAATTTCCATTCTTTTTGCTCAATATTAAGCAAACGTTGACCATCAAGACCGCAATAAGAACAATGATAGAAAGGTTTGCCTCCAAAAAAGCTATTTAATTGGATTAAAAGGAGATGAATTTGTGGGAGAAGATGAATTTGTGACTGCCATGGCCGATTGCTCATGGCTGGGTGTGATTGCATAGTTGAGCTTCTTCTTTCAGAAGTAAAGAAAAAGCCTTGGGTACAGATGGGAGAGGGTCCATAAGAAGTATCTTGGCTTCGCACTGCGCTGTAGGATTCATTCACCCCCTCCAAAATTGTCAAAGCCTGTCTGATTGTTGGTTGACTGCACCACACGTACAAGATTGACGGGAAGTATATGTTGACAGTTCGTCCCATAGCCCTTTGAGACCAGTGTAGTAAGTAGCAATTGAATCATTATGTTGGTGATGATTTTACCGCTCCGTGGGCTGCGCAGACACCTTTAACCTAAAAAATGCAAAATGGAGATAGAAAGACAAGAACTATATGAGCTTCCTTACCCTATAAACTTTGCGTTCCATAAAATCTTATAACGACCGAATGGTTAATGCGGAGACTAGCATCAAGGCTGCTGCAGTTTCTAAATTCCAAAACATCTTGGGACAGATCAGATCTTGCAATGTGAACAGCAATTTTCAGTTTGAGAGAGTCCTTACTGAGGATCAGTAGCTAGGATTAATTCGACAGGTCACGGCGGATGAAATCGAGAAGGTTGTGCTGAGTTTTAACCCTACTAAAGCCCCGGTCCGGACGGATTCAATGCCCAATTAAGGTCAGTTGGGGAATCAGAATAAATATGTGTGCTTTGCTGTATCGAACTTCTTTCTTTGTGGAAAGCTGTTAAAAGAGGTCAACTCAACTTTCCTTGAACCCTAGACGGAGGTCTTTGAGGAGTTCAGACCTATCTCATTGTGCAAGGTGTTCGTAAAGAAAATCTCCAAATTTTTGAATCGGCTTAGGGAAGTGCTTGATGAATTGGTGGGTCCCCATCAGTCGGCTTTCCATTAAAGGCAGGAACATCAGTGAAAACAATCTTATGGTTCACGAGCAGGTCCGTAACTTTCATAGAGACAAAGGAACGAAAAAGTTTTGCGCCAAGTTAGATATTCGCAAGGTGTACGACTCCGTTCCTTGGGCTGCTGTCCTCAATACCCTTGAATCCTTTTAGGATCCTTCAATTTGGGTAAGATGGATTATCTAATTTCTCTCTCTAGTATCCTTTGCAGTTATGATTAACAGATCTCCATGACGCTTCTGAAGGTGGGGCTGCAGTTTGAGACAAGTCTCTTTTCACCCTGACTTATTTAGCCAGCTTTTTAACAGACAAGTAAACAACAAGATCCCCCATTCTTTTTTATTTTAGAAACACTATTTTTATCATATAATATATGCTGATGATGTGCTCATTTTCGCACATAGCTCCGTGCGTAATGCCTTGGCCATCAACCAAGTGCTTCATCTTTTTCACAGCCGGGCAGGTGAGGGGATTAATAAAGCCAAATGTTCCCTATCATTCTCGGCCACCAGTTATAGGATCAAACGAAAATTCATTCGTACTCTTGGCTTCCGTGAGGTCCAGCTCCTTCTAAAATACTGGGGACTGCACCTAGTATCTACCAGATTGAGACAGTCCGACTGTCTCCCCTCTTGGACAAGTTCAATCGCCGAATTAGCAATGTTCAAATCAGGCTTCTCTTATATGCCGGAAGAATGGAGCTCATCTCCTCAGTGCTTACAAGCCTGAGCATCCATTGGTCGTCTGCTTTCAGGCTTCCGGAGAAGATCTTGAAATCCATTTCATTGAGCATTCGGGATTGATTTTGGTCAGGCCCCGAACCCACCTATAAGATCCATACGATCAGCTGAGCTGGTCCAATGTAGACCGAAGGATGAAGGTGGATTGGGTTTAAGAACTATTGAGGGCTGGAATGGGACTGCCATGTTAAAGCTTTTCTGGAGAGTAGTTAATGATAATGGGTCCATTTGGACTCCATGGGTTAATTATCGATATCTCAGGAGACATTCTATTTGGGTGGAAAATATTCCATCCGACTGCTCTTAGTCTTGGAGGAGTGTCAGTAAAGGAAGAAGTGGCTAGTGTTGAAGAAGAGAATTCAGCTTCTTAAACAAGACAACAGCGTCCTCTCAAGCGCCTGAGGTGAAAAAATTTTGGGGTAGTTCTGTCTATTGGAAAAGATTTTTAAAGGCTTGGGCTGAGCATGTTCTCCATTTTTTTGGTCAATGGGAAATCAAACTTTATAACTAGTGGGAATTAAGTACAGCACATACGTTCATACCCAATTTCCCTTGCATCTGATTCTAACAACAATACTAAGCCGGGGGGTGGGTGTTGATAAATTACAAAGTAAGAATCAAGATTACACCCCTGCCAGAAAATCGGCGCATTTGTTCCCTTCACGGTAGACACAGGGTCGAGCAGCCCAGTTGCGTGAGAAGCCACCTGCAGTCAAGAAGAATAGGAGCACAGTGATGCAGATCCGTGTCTGAATTAATAGTAAGGATGATTGCTACTTGTGCATCCAGTTCTACTTCAAGTTTGTGGATGCCCAGGCCCTGTGCAAGTTTGAGCCCATCTCTCAAGGCCCAAAGTTCAGCAATGATATTAGTTGCAAGGCCCACTTTACGACTGAAACCTTTTACCCAAAAACCCCTATGATTGCGAATGATACCTCCAGCACCAGCGGGCCCGGGGTTTCCCTTGGCTGCCCCATCCGTATTGAGTTTAAAGTCACCCTCATTAGGAGGCTTCCCAGAGAGAATAACAGGGCTTTTGTTAGGTTTTTGGTGATGATTCAGACCGTTATGATAGAATTCTGCGGCTTTTGCAATACAAGACGCAACAGGATTTCCGATCTGGATGTCTGGTTCAAAGATCGTTTTGTTGCGTGTGTGCCAGATAGTCCAGCAAGCAAAAGGAAATAGGACTTCCCAAGGCAGCAAATAGGTCTATGGGGAGACCTGATGACTGTTCACTTCATCCTTCATCCATTGCGCTAAAGGCAAGGAGATCATGTTAGAGTCATGGATGGCCTAGGTTTTCCTAGACCAGAATTTTTTAGCAAGGTTGACGAAAGACATGATCAATGTTCTCACTGCTACCATGAAGGAGAAGCCGGCCGGGTCAATGCCACTCTCTTTGCCGAAGAAAAAAGAGTCGGGACTGCAACGGAGACTTTATAGGAAAGAATTCAGAGAAGCGGTTGAGCGATGCTGCCTTATCGACCTAGGAATGGTGGGAGGGGGTTTAACCTGTAGTAAGCGCGGGTTGGGCCTTGTTCAGACCAAAATCGACAGATTCTTGGCCAACCTTATTAAATCAGGGCCGGCGAGGTATGCTCCCAGCTGCTTGTGTCCGGAGATTTCCATGCATTGCCTCGGACCAAATGTCCTGGAATCAAACGAATCTTTGAGTTGAGGCTCAATGGAATTGAGATTAGAAAAGTAGAGATTTTGCGTATAGTATATAAGGATTGGCTCCGAAAAACCAAAGTAGTGCCTCATGAGCGAGAAAAGAACCTTCACAGATTTTTGCATCTGAAAAAAGAGAGCCGAACTATTTTTGTTTCGGGATCGGAAAGGTTGGCCGATCTGGATTAAAGATGACTGCCTAGTGGCGACGAGCCCAGACGGAAGACCCGCCTTTCAGAAAAGATAGACAGAAGTCAGGCGAGGTTGGATGGAATTGAACGAAAAAGGATATGAATCAGCTTTCTTCCTGAAAAGGAATGTGAGGAGTAAGCATTATCTTAATTCCGGCTAGACGAGAGATTGGTCAGAGGTAGCACTGTGAATCTCTTGCTTCAATCCGAGCCTCGTCCAGATCTAGAATGAACTCCTTTAACAAAAACTTCAATGGAGAAGCATCAACATTTTATTCCCCTTCGTCAGGAATTAGGCAAGGTGATCCCTTATCCCCCCCCTATCTCTTTATTCTCAGCATGGAATATATATCTGGAAGAGGCCATTAATGCTAAGAAGTGGAACCCAATCAAGGTTTCACGTAGTGGACCTCTTCTATCTCATCTTATGTTTGCTTATGACCTTTTTTTGTTTGCCAGAGCGGATTCTAAGATAAGAATAGTCATACTATTCTTAACTCACTTCAAGACTTCGGTAAGCTTTCTGGTCAACGGAAAAATTTCCAACTATATTTTATAGTAATAAATCTTGTTTTCCAAGAATACACATCCAGACTTGATGAACTCTATATCTTCTTATCTTCACATTTCTCACACTAACAACCTTAGTAAATACAAGGGGTTTCCTTTATGCCATGGAAAGTTAAACAGGGCAGACTTGAAATACCTCATCGACAAGATCAGATCAAAGTTGGCAGGCTGGAAAGCACGTTTCCTTACCCTCGCAGGAAGGGCAAGACTCATTCAATCCGTACTCTCTTCCATCCCTACTCACCTTATGCAAGACATAGCTCTGCCTGTGTCCTTCTGTAAAGCTCTCGACCAGCACTCCAAGAGATTTTTATGGGCCCGATAAAAACAAACTTTATCTAATCAATTGGGACACAGTTACCCTCCCAAAAACGAAAGGGGGCTGGGTATTACCAAATCTCTCCTTCGCAAGCACTCCATCTGCGCCACCCCTTAAGTTGAGATTTCTCTCTCAACCACAATCACTCTGGGCACAAGTCTTGGCCCATAAATACCTGCCAAAAACTTGGATCCTGAGAAAGATCCCCCACTACAAAACATCAAAGCCTTCCTTAGTGTGGAAGTCCTTACTCAAAGGCTGGCAACTCAGTTCTCAAGGGCTGAAATGGACTGTAGAGACGGGAAACAAAATCAACCTATGGTTTGATACATGCTTTGATATTGGGCCTTTAAGACACATTCTTAATGTCCCATTACAGAAGGAGGAGGATCAGTATCTCCAATCCTGCAATCCAGCCTGCTTTCTCGCTATACCTTCAGGGGCTTAGGCCTGATATTAGCTTGGGGATGGCCGACCGAAGTGAAGCGATGTTCAATTCCGAGCTCAGAGCATAAGCAAATGAAGAGTGCATTATCAAACAGTCTCCCATTGTATTCCTCACTCATGGCTTGAGGAAAATGAGCATGTTTGATAGCTTCAGAGAAGCACGTAGGAGTGGCAGAGGATAGGGGAGTATAAGACGAGGAATGTTGTTTTGAGAATAGGTCTGCTCCCGCAGTCAGGATTGCGACTTTTTAGGTTTCCAATAAAAGGTATACGTAAAAATCTGATTTGCTTTACCCGGACTATACCCCTATATGTATTCTACTCGTATCGTAGCATGAGAACCTCTCGGAAGTCCTTTTTGATCTAAATCTTTAATCCTTTTATTCAAAAACTCTATCTGTCAATGGGGAGATCCGATGACAGACTCCATGGATCGAGCCTTTTCCTTTCTCCTACTATTAAAGTGGGGTGCTTGGGCTCACATTGAACACTGCGGATCGCTTAGCATCGGGCTGATTTACTTCACTGACAAAGAAAGAGAGGGTGGTCGGCATCAGCGATCTCATCGTGAGAGTCCCCGGACGAAGGTGAGACCAACCTTATTATGATTAGCGAAGTCCTTTCCAAGTCCTTTCATTTAATTCCATAAAACCTTACTAAAAAGAGTAAGCAAGCGCTAGGCCCCTCAACAACTGGATCAAATAGGGGATTACTAGAAAAGCCCCATCAACTATAGTTTTCCTGCCCACAGATCTGCCGAGCCAGCCTTTTTAGGTGTGTTCTTTTGCGGAATAAGGGCTGGTGCTATAATATGCCAGATGTCGGTGCGCCGGAAGGGAATGAAGGATGGCATGAAGACAATAAACTGCCATTTCCCCTAGTAGGAGTCTTAGTATGAAATAGAAAAGGAATGGTGAGCCACCCAAACATTCAAAAAGCGAAAGCTCCTTGGAACCTGATCCGTAGCAGCCTTACAGGTAACTAACAACGGAGAATGATCCGAACCGGTTGAGATGAAGCACATTTGTTTCCAAATTCATATCCAACCAATGCTGATTGACCAAAAGCCGTTTTCCACACCCGAGCTCTTCCAAACCGGTTATTACACCAAGTAAACCGAGAACCCGAGAATCCCACATCAACCAAGCTAGCAACATCCATAAACTCAATAAAATCCTCAGATACTTTAAACGGACGACCACCTAACTTCTCCTCCGGACTTGTGATGACATTAAAGTCACCACAAACCAGAGTAGGAGGAGGCTGAAATGCATGAACAAGATTCTGCCATAAAATAACACGTTCCTCCACCTCACAAGAAGCATGTACAAAAACAGCCAAAAAAGCAGAATTTAATTGAAAATGCGTCATTCTTAAAGCCAAAAATTGTTCAGATTGGGCCACAATCGTCGCAGAGAAATCCTGCTCAAAAAAGACCAAAATTCTACCCTCCTCATTCGCCAATGCATTATGAAAATTTCACTTTCTCCGCGGAATTAGACAAATTCATTTTAGGTTCACAAAGAGCCAATAAAGAAAAGGAAAAAAATCTTTTTTCTTCAAAGGAGCAAGAGTAACATTATTTCGTACCCCCCGGGCATTCCAGAATAGACACTTAATCATTTAGGAAGGGTAGGATTTTTAGTAACATTTACCCCAGAAGACGGTCCCTGTTTTACAGGCTCCTCCCGAGATCTTAAGAATTCCAACCGCTGCTTAAGAACCTCCATTCCCGAATCCCACCGAAGAATGCGAAAGCATAGCAGCCGCAGCTTGTGATTTCCTCGGAGACAACTTACCTTCTTTGACCACCTTATCAATCACTCGATGAATCTCCACATTGTCATTCCCCTCCAAGTCATCAATTAAGTCCAAAGCTGCTAATTTAGAAGAAGACACCATAACCTCCCCAACCGAATCCGGCAGTTCAATAGCAGACAATGTAGGCGAACGATCCAGCCTATGTACAACCTCCTTACCCTTCTCCGACAAAGATATAGCCTGATCAGGTCCCCCAATCGCTGCAACAGAAGGCGGCGCAACAGAAAGAATAGGTACCATCATCAACGACGACGGCACCTTCTTACTTCTTCTCAATCAACACCAACACTGTCTTATCTACTTGGAAATCCCAATTCAAGTGCTTCTAAGCGCCCTCTTCTAATTGGTTCCACTCCTCGGCCGAGGTAGGTAAAATGTAAGTGAATTGAGATAGATAAGCTGCGGTTTACTTTATCTATAGGATAGGACCACCTCTTTCATATTATCCTTTCTGGGAGACTACAGAGAAAGAGGAAATCCTCTCAGTGGAACTTGGCGCAGTAGAAGTCCCTTCATCTCGACAAAGCGCTATAAACTTACGAAGAGGAAAGAGCTAGAAGGAAGACTGATTAACTCGCTTTCGAGAAAGAAGATTGACTGCTTCCAGACTTCTACTTCACTCTTAAAGAAAGATGGTGCCCGGGGAAGAGCTTCTTTATCCTTTGCGGACTCTCTTCAAAAATAGTTGGGACTCTTTCTACTTATGAATAAGACTGTTCATCTGGTAGTATCGTATATAATACATACGACCTACGTCCTTACCCGATGCATGGCATGTTAAGAGTGAAATATCTATTATAGCCGTCCTTGCTAGCCGCTTAGGGGTATGGATCTCGGCAAGGTTTCTCGATCAACTGCTCCTGGGGAATCCCCCAGACTTCAGGCCACTCTGACTCAGAAGCACGAACAACTCTGCTCGCTGGAAGCCAAATTCTCCAAAATCTCAGAAGAAAGAAAGAGAAAATTTAGCGGCTGAGATTCGGCGCTTGCAAGCCAAAGATGAAGAAATTGCTCGCGAAACAAGACTCATTGGCCTTCCCTAACTGAGTAGCCAATGAAGAGGTAACCAGAGACCTTACAGAGTGGGAAGATTTGGAGGCCAAAATGAAGCAAGCCGAAGGAAATGTTCACCGGCGTATGAGGCGCAAAAGGACAGATGGCATTACCAAGAACCAGATATGGTGCGACTGAACCTCGGCACGGAGGAGGGTTGGTCTTCCTGATACTAAGGTGGCGTATCGTACTAATCCATCACATCCATTACTTTATTCTATAGTAAAGGTAAGTGGTGTCCAAACGGGCTGATAAGGTTTTAAAATAGGCTTTGATCGGGATACTATTACCTAGGTTCCTAAACTTGGAATGCATGGATATCTTTTCCTCGGATTCATTGGGTCACTCACTCGCCTACAGGTGAGAGAAGAAAGAAGAGTTCACAGCTTCTTCAACCATAGCTATTCTTGTTCCCACGAAAGCAAGAGTGAAGAGTCGGCAAAAGTTCACCACAGAAAGCATAGTCACAAGGGAAAGCGAACCACAGAGACCATTTCACAAGAGCTGAGCTGAAAGAAGAGTGAATGGAATTACCCCCGGGTGACTTCACTGCAGGGATTTCTATTGTTGAGCCGGTGCCTTTAATATGCCGTGCTAGGCACCCTCCTTAAAGGAGGAACCACCCAAAGAAGGTCATGCCATCCCATCTCGTGAGGGGATCTTTTCTCTTCCCTCTTCGGATCGGGCTTCATTCGATGCGTATAGTTTTTGCGTCAGTGGGCGGCGGTGTCCCTCCCTCAAAGTGCGGTGGAGAGATGAGTTGCAAGATGAGTCGATGTTCTCGAAAGTAATGATTCCTGTCCAAAGAGACGGAGGAGTGGCATATTCGACGCAAGATGAACCTCTATCCATCAACTGATCTGTCTGGGGGCGGGAAAAAGAGTACCGATCTCCTTCTTCCGCCCATGCGTCTCGTCCAAGGGCGAGTGACGTATTCCGCCCCTTTCTGGTCGCTTGCTTCCGATTGCCCTACTCGACCCGATTCAATCCCTCCTGCCTTCCTGTTCCATCTTTCTGCATGATGAACCTCTGGGTTTAGCTTTAGAGTTTTCGCCTGTCCCTCTATCTTAGCCTATTCTTTCTTTTTCATCGGTGGGGGATAATCCGTCCGTATCAAAGGTAGCTCATTCCTCTCGCCACACTTTGTTCCTAAAGATCCCTCGGCACATCGGTATTGAACCCGGGTCTCATCTGACTGTTCCTATCCCCGGGCTCGGCGGATAATGGCTACTCTTGTGCAAAAAAGTATGGAATGCCAAGTGCGGGTATTTGACCTGCATTCCTATCAATGAAAGATGAGCCTCTATAACTAAACATAAGATAATGGAATCGCGAGCCTCGATTGAAGATTCCCTTGAATCGGATTGCTCGAGCCGGTGAGAAAGATAGTTCGATAGATGCCACAGCCTTTACGCGACAAAAGGATGCAAGAGATCGATTCAATAGGACGCTAAAAAAAGTGAACCCTTGTTTTTTTTGGTGGCAAAGCCAGAAGCACCGGGCAATATGTTTCGGGGTCTCCTTTCTGCAAGTATACTGAGAGACTCGTATCTCAAAGATTCTATCTATCCATCTCTGAATCGTGGGGCCCGAAATAGTGTTGATATGGCCGGTAGTGGTTTGATCCGGCATAGCACAGTGGCGTTTACGTGTTCCCAACATCTTTTGAAAATCACCGATCCTCGGATCGTCTCGCAAGCACAATGAGCCGAAGAGCACTTCCATTATGGACATCGGGAACGCGGCGGCACCGTGGCCATATCGAACTCCCCGCCTAATGAGTCCCTTTCCATGATCTCCTGTCGCCAAACTCTCGGATTCGCTTTGCCTTTACTTCAAAATACGCTACAATATAAAGGATTATAGGCATCTCGATTCGCGATATCCCACTTCCACATACTTCAGTGGAGTGCTCACGCCCTTTATCAAATTGATATGCTGACGCGTATAAACACTCAAAGAAGCGTATAAACGCGGAAAGTACGATTCCCAATACACCAACTGCGCTCAACTTGCACGCTGAACTCGCTCATTTGAAAAAAGCAGGCACCTTGTTGCAGCCAGCCGATCAAGAAAAAAGTGAATGAAATCGATTGAAAGCAATAAATAGCCCCGCTAAACAAAGCATTTACCAGCAGTGTCATCGGTGCTTTCTTTAGTAAGAAAATCTTTCCTAGCCTCAGTGGGAGAGGATGAAGACTCGGGTTCACTATCCACTTCCCGGGAAAAGGGCTTATGAGCAAATCAATCAACACTACAGTGACTATTCCCCGCCATAAAGATCACTAGGCCAAAGAAGTAAAAAAAGCAAAAGCACTTAAGGGCATCATCCTCGTATCCTGTCACTTGACTTGTCTACGCGGTCGTATCCCTCTTCCGTTCCTGTTCGCGCTCCTTATGGAACTCATATTTAAGGGTAAGACACATCAGCTTATTCAATCATAAGAGACAAAAAACGTCTGGCCGATGGAAAGAGAAAATGTACAAACATCTTACCAGGGAATGCGCATTGACTCATTCTATCTTGATAGATAGATTTCTAATTCGACGAAATGAAGCACGGAGTGCCCGCTACTCGTTCATCATTCAGACAGATGCGCCTCTCTCCCAGTCGTCCGGGTTCATCGTTCAATCCATCATTCGTACGGGGAATAGAAAGGGGCCGGAGTGGCTTTGATAGGTAGAATGCTCCTTCCTTGGCTGGTTTTTCTGGCCAACCATGGCCAATCTGGCCACTTTGACTTATGCAAAATCCTTCTTCTTCTAAGTCTTACGCAGCTATGGTGGAAACAACTCTCGTCTGCAACACGTACCCTTTCCTTTAGTCTTTTGCACCCTCGGTGAAAGTGACTAAACCTTTTTTGTGCATGGCATAAAAGAGTACTCGTTACCTTAGGCTCGAAGGGAAAGCGTCATCGATGGTGGAGCTTATATATGTGATATGTGAATTGGAAAGAACTTGATCCTGTTTATGAAGCATCCCCACACTTGGATCTGTTTATGCTGATCCCGCTGTTGAATCAATTGAGCAACCCCGTTTTTTTGGCATCCAATCCATTTTCAAATATAGTTTTTCGGTCGGATTTCATTGTAAAAGTGGATCTCATATAGCAGTGATTTGAGTCAAACGACTTTTCCCTCGGAGGAGAGACATTCGTCATGATCAAAAGTGAAGCCACCCGGGTGCAATTTCACTAAACTAAAATGGATCTAATAAGTGGTCGGATTGGAATTGACAATTTGTAGAAACCGCTTCCAGTCCATTTCCCGGCATTTTTAATTGCGTATGGCTTTTTGATTCATCAGAACGGATAATGAAGAAAAGGAAAAGAAAGAGAATAAGGAGTAACAGGTAGTGAGATCTTAGAATGCTTTTCATTCCTTCATCCAGTGATTCATAATTCATAGTCAGTCATAGTAAGCAGCGGATTCATAAGCGGGAGAGCATAATAGAAAGCATAAGATGGCGAGCCACCGGCAGCTCACTCACCGATCGACTCGATGACTCACTTTTCCAATCAACAGATAGAGATTCAAGACGGGAAAGAAAGGTGGTTCAGATGGCAGTTGTTAACGAGAGTGCACTTCTGTGGGAAATGGATTGGATGAGGGGCTCTACACCTTACCAAGCAGAGGTAAATAGCTCTTCAAGAAGAGAGGGAACTGAGGCATGCCGATCACTCGTACAAGGTTCGCGGCCCTTCAAACTCATCTTTTTCCGGGACTGATTCCCAGCCCGGCTTGCCTTTTGAGTGAAAGTGATATGCTTGCCGTTTGGGCCTTAGCATAGGCCTACCAAGACTGGCTAATTGAAAGGACTTGGTACACTGGCTCACTTTCGTGTAAAGCGCTCTCGGATGGCATTCTCGAGATCACTATTCCATGAAGTTCAGTTCGAGGGCCGGGTCACTCGAATCCAGGCAGCCGTATACCTGAGTTGCTGCGACGGTAATGTCAGTTGCACTTTCATCATGGCGAGAGTGGAAATGAGCTCCGTTTTTGGTCTCCTATCTATAGACGTGTGCTTTCATGTCTGTCGCCGGGCCGATCTTTAGGTTGTGGCCAGCCACCTTTGTAGCTCCTGTATAGTTTGGATCCCCACATCCCTCTTCGACCTCATTGAATAGCGTGTCCCATTTGTTCGTGGAGCCTTAGTGGGAAAAAGGGGATAGGCGGGACAGACTCTGACTCGTACAGCCCACTGGTCCAGGGCATGGAGCATACTATTGGACAACCAGCGGAAAGAAGTTAGCCGGCTAGCGCACTTCGGTCACTCAAGGTAGCCCCCTCTCGTACGCATCTCTCAGATGGACTTATTTTTCCCTGTAGGCCGACAGCTCGCACGCCCCGGGCTAGAGGAAGGCTTTCCATCACCGAGCATTCTTGATAACGACTTGCCATCACTGAGCGGGTTATGGCCGAAAGCTCCCATCCCATCAGTCACCTTTCGAAGCTCTTTCCCAGTCAGCCCTCAGGCGATATAGAGTGAGGCGCCTATAGGGAGAGTTTCTTAAGTAAGAAAGAAGTTTTGCGAACCAATTATTCACTGACTGAAGACCAAGCCAATCCTCATTTCCCATCATGGGTCAACTGCAAATTGAATGAACGAGATCTATTGAAGACTTGGGGCAGTTGGTATGGTACAGGCCAGCCTTATATTGACATTGACTCAGAAAGATAGGCCCCGAAACTGAATTATGAATTTCATCGAATTGACAAAGCGCCAATCTCAATGGATATCACATTGTTTGTAGAAATTTTTTATTGAGCTTTCCAGAGAGATCTTTCTGTGTTTTGATAGTTCTCTTCTTTGTAGCATCTATCTCTTTCAGTCGTTGTTCCCGGTGCTTTTTCTGTTCTGCCCGTGCGTTCTCTCTCTGCCTGAGAGGAGTGATAGCCCTCCATCATCAGTTGTAAGCGGTGCTTATCAAGCATTCCATCTTATGTCTTAGAGTAGCCGTCTAGGAATTCAAGAGTCAGGTGTTTTCATGTTCAGTCTTCCTCGTGACGGAACAGACACCGCACACATAGAGAGAGGGAGATAGAAATCAACTAAACCCCTAAATCGCCGGGGAGGCTATGTTCTCAGTCGGCGAAGCCTCACAGACAAGCAACAGTACGATTGAAGGCGTTCGGTTCGTGCTCCTCTTAGGGAGGTTCACCTCACTTCCCAGGGACAAGAAAGACCGAACGGACAGCTTCCTGCTTCAGTCAACCAGCTTAAAGATACAGAGAGAACTAGGCTACATTGAGGAACGTGAGGCTCGTGCTTCTGTCAAGGGAAGCACTCGGCTCACTCCACAGGATTGAGGAGCTAATCCTGCGTCAGTCAACTAGTCATTTCATATAATGATCACAGAAAGCTTGCGGTTGCTGCGGATAAAGGTTGCATCGGGTCAAGGGCCGGGAAGTCTGTTGGCTCTTTAGCCTAAACCACTTGCCCATCAATGATCATCCGTGCCTGGCGGGGGAGAATCCCAGGTGATGCTACACTTCCGCAGAAGCAACGATCCCTACCAGAACGGGTTCGCAACGAGTTGTCCAGTACGAGGCCACCTCCAACGGATCGGACTTGAAAGCAAAATAAGGCTGTGGTTGGGTGCCCTTACAGGCGCCGGTAAGGATAAGATCCCATCCCGTCTCCAAGGGCGTGCGGACGCTCGAAAGCAAGAGAGACACGCTACGCTATACCGAAGTGGCTCCATACTATACTAAGAGAAGGAAAAAGGGGACTGCTATCGACGGACTGACGACCAATACAGGTTCGAGCGATGGTTTGTCACACCATATGGGATACGAAGAAATGGACCAACTACCGGATGCGAAAGATAGCTATTCTTCCCCATCTGCCCTGTGCTCTGAAAAAGGTGAATCAACATAATGAATTTCTATTCTCCGGTCTGGGAAGAAGAATGAATCAAGGCGGCTCACTGCCTTCCGCGCTTAGGAGTGCCTTCTTGCTTCTTAGAATCGACTTAGTCAGTCTCTCTCCTCCGACTGAGGCATCCTTCATTAAGTCTTACATAAGAGATAGATTGAATCGCAAAGAGTATGTTTGAAAGGGCTCCCTTTTCTTCATTTCCTGCTGGAGTGAAAATTGAGTTAGGTATCAATCGATTTCTGTGCTGATCCCAGAACGGATTTGGATCTAATTGAGACATTCTTCTTATTATTTTTTTCTTGTCTTTTGTGATTCGTTCTATTTGATTCCTGATTGTGATTGTTCTATCAGAAAGATCTTTCATTTATTTTTTGAAAAAGAGAAAGGGATTGTCCGGTCCCGTAGTACCTCCCTCGCCGTCTGCTGCCATCCCAATGAAGTCCGGCACCATAGTTCGATCTGGTGGAGTTACCTCGATCCCTTTACCTGTATAGAGTTCGTTTTCATCGGATCAGAAAGGAGAGTGTTAACGTTAAGCAAGAAGAGCTACGAGTTTGACGATGGACTATTTCACCGACCGTCACTTCTCCTTTCTATCTGCCGAAGACGCAAGTAGCCCAAGGACAGTTCTCTGTTCAAAGTCCCCACTCAACTAGATAGTTCATTTCTTGAATACAGGAAAGCAATCGGACACTCGCCACTGTCTTGAGGAAGAGGCTAAAGGGAGGGGGCATATATACTAACGGGCTTTGAAGCTTTATTCCGCATTCCGCTTCAATTCATATGAAAGAACTCAATGTTCATCGAACCTGAAAGTCACTCGCTGCCTTGTAACATGCCTTTCCTCTACTCCAACAGCTAACTCGATGGCACGGCACTTTTAAGAAAAAAACGGATCTTTTCCGAACTTGCGAGCTAATGACTTACTCCCTAACCGATTCCCCTAAATTCGAGACTTGACTTGAAGAAAAGGATCTTATTCAGGACGAAAGCAATGAAGTGTACCTGACAGCAGGCCGGGAATGAAAGTACGAAGATGAGCTACTTTTAGGGAAGCAGTGGCTATATGTTGTCCACCATCCTCTGAGATTGAAATCTAGGGATTTGTGGCAGCTGCTTGAGAACCCACCAACCGTTTGAACAAAAGATCTGGCTGCGCGAGAGGAAGGGCTTAAGCAAATAGTTCTCACTATGAGATGATACCCTTCGATTGACAGAAAAAGTAGACTCGGCTTGGATTGGACTTGAGTCATATCTTAAATGAAAGGGAAATGGAATGAAAAGAAAACCCCCGAATGAGGAGCCTATAACCCAGTTTAGGGAAGAGAGTCGAAGCCAAAGAATGGGAGTGACGTTCGTCCTGTCCTCATGCCTGAATTTTATGGTGGGTGAATCAGAAAAGGGACTCTCCTTTTCAGGCCGTTTTCCGGCAAGCAATGAACTGTGATAGCAAAATGAGTGGAAATCACGGCACCATAGCCTTTCTTATATATCAAATTAGGAACCTTCCACCGCACTTTGAGGAAGCAACCATAACTGACGATAGGTAGTGAGGAGGGATCAGAGGTGCGTCCCACTATGACTATCTCAGTTCCGAGCCGCATTCATTAGCGAGAAAAGTCTTCCCCGGACCACCTATCTTCCGTTCAGCAAGCATCCCGGACCGCTCACGCACAATCGAAAGAAAAGAACTCTTTTCCGAGCTTTCTTGCTTGTTAACAAACAACCTTTCTTTGGTTCAAGCCGGGAACTAGCACCATTGATTCTTTAGCCCAACGGGATTTTGGCAGTAACCAACCCCAGCATACAGAAAAGAAAAAGAGGAGAAGAGTTCCTCCGATTAGCCAGGAGCTACCAAGAACTGTCCCGGGGGAAAGAGAAAGAGGTCATAGGATCGTTCGGTAGGGAAGAAGTCTAGAACCAGAGGCTAAAAATATGCTTCCTACATTCAATGAGATGCATCCGATTGAAAGAGTCAGCTATTTCCTTATTAGCGAGAAGAATGAGTTTCGACTCTTCCTACTAGCCGTAGCTGTGGTCAAGACCAGAACCAGACAGTAGAGTGTCACAGGGCTGCCAATAGACTTCGCTTAGCCAGAACACTTAGCCACAACAGTATAGATTGTCGGCATGGACTGGGGGCTAAGCTTGCACGCCTTGTTAGGGTGCACTCTACGACTACTTTCCTTGATGAAGAAATCCAACCTGTTTGATAGAGTGAGACCGTCCTCCTCGGGAGATGCCTCAGAACCGGCTCGAATAAGATTCCATTCGACGGTATTGAATCGAACAGGAGTCTTGCTAACAAGGAAGCGAAACGAAAAAGTTCGCTGCTTAAGGCACGGCCGGGAGTTTCCCCTTCATTCGGATAAGGAAGCAGGAAACAACCTCTTCCTATTATCCGATTCATTTCAGTTCATGTCTTCTATATAGATATAGGTCCTTCTTCGATTGGTAAGCGAAAGCCCCCAAAAGGCAATACACACTCCATTTTTGATATCAAAATCAGCCTTAAATAAAAAGAAACTTTCTAACAGACTATACGTATTATCTATTTACAATTTACACGTCAAATGAATTTCTTAAAGCTAATGAAATGAAGAAAAGGACAGGTCAATACAAGAACACTAGTCAAAGAAGCTGAACCAGCTAATCAAAACTAGCCGTAGGAAATCTCTAGATGAGAGAGCTAGTTCACTAGTAAGAGATCCATCTTTTTTCTCTCGGCATCTTCTTACTATTCTTTTCTTTTTCAGAAAGGTGAAGTTTGTCTTTCGCTTTTCTGGCTTATGTTGTATTTTCGGAGCTAGCGAAGCCGAAGCAAGGTCAAGGTAGGAGTGTGCAGACCCCTAAAGATTTTTTAACCAGTTGATCGGGACTACTAGTATCTGTCGTGTTCTAGAAAAAGTACAAAGGGCAGAGAAGCAAAAATTCCCTGAGTCACCAGAAATCGGGCAAGCAGTAAGTCAGACCGCCGAGGTGGACGTAGAGGAAGTAAGAGAAGCTATCAGTGCTTCGAGTCAGAAGATAGCAGCAAGGGCAAGTGTTTCCACGGCCACGGAGTGGCAGATGGAGCCAAAAGGTGCAAGTGGCCAAAAGCTACTGCAAATGACCGAACAGGGGTCCGCAAAGGACATCGCGATATGGATTGCAGCCGCCACATTAGCAGTGGCGCTCACCGTTGCTGCCGTGGATCCTCCCTCAGTTAAGGCCTCCCCCCTTACTCCCCCACTCGCTTTCTTTGCTGCGAATTCCCTTCAGCGGCTGTCTCGGTGTCAAACTCGGCTCGGCTTCCGGTGCTTGTGCTTCCCCTTCCAATGTTGGGCTGTCTCTGCGGTGCCGGCTCCCGGTTTTGTTCTCTCTGTCTTCGGTTTAGGTTCCTTCCCCAGAACTACCTGAAGCGGTTCTCTCTTCTGCGGTGCTGGTCTCGGCTCTTTCTCGGCTCTCCTCTGCTTGAACTGTGCCCGGAACCTGTCTTTTATTTCAAGGTGCTTGCCCGCCTTACAACAAAGGGCTCGGAACAGTACAGCGCTTGACGGAGTTTTCTCTGCGACACTTTCACTATGATCCGCTTGAACTGCTGACCGTAACTAGCCTAGCCAAAAAATAGGATTTCATAGAGCGCTGGAACTTTACTTTCACCGCTTAAAAATACCGCTACCCGACAAGGAAAGCTTTATAAAAGTAGCCCCGGGAAATCGTTTTTGTCAAAGTGCCCATTAGTAAAAATAAAATTCTAATCTATTGTCCCCCCCGCTTTTCATTCTCTTGTCCTGTACCCGCAAGAGTAGGCTTTTCAGTTTGGCTGCTAACGAGGGAAGAGGGCTGACACAAAAGTTTGAGGCTGGCAGCTGTCTCCCTTGGGTAGTAGTCTCCTTGGGGCATTGTATAAGGAAGAGATTTTCCCTTTATCACAGCTTGTTGAGAAAGGGGCGAAACTGCTTAAGGAGCTGCAAGACGCATATTTAATTGGCCTTTGATTTTCGAGTTTGGTCTTACCTTAAGGGGTTATCCTTTAACACAATGACCCGGTCAGATCCTTTCAAAGATTGGGCTGTTGATCCAACTCTTTGCCTGGAACTAGATCTGCTTCATCTTAGGCCCTCGGTGGTGGTGCTCCGAGTCAACGCATGATCGACGAAAAAAAGACAGTACTCGAAAAAGAGATTGATGCTCTGACTTACGATGCAACAGGCTCTGCTGCTTCATCGACGACTGGATCGAGATCGGGATCGACAGCACAGCTGCTGCTGCATTGCATTAAGGTCTAAGATGGCTTTCGAGAACGAGAAGCTGCTCGGCACCTCATTGCTGGATGTCCGGCTCATGCTGGCAAAGCCAGCTGTGGTAGTGGTAGTATAGTAGCCCTCGAGAAGGCGTGCGCGGACCTGGTCCTTCCTCTCGTCTATTTCTTACTTAGGTGCTGCTCTAGGCCTTTCTTCAATAGATGGATCATCTACTACTTACTACCAGGGCTAAGACTGAAGTCGCTAGTGGTGCCGTCAGATCCTGGCTCCCACCCGAGCGAGAGAGAGGTGTCTCGGGTAAGGCAAGCGGATCTAAGTGGGGAAAACATCTTTCACGTCTGTCCGGTCATCCGGACCGAATCCCGCACTAACTAATCGCATACTCGTGCAGACGGTGTCCCTGCCCCCTAAAAAAAAAAGGGAACCGTGTATACAGAATTTATCATTTTGATAGTCCAGCTTCAATCACTCCTTCAGGCGGGAACCATTAGTTTAGTAATGACTTCCCAGCAAACGAAAAGCTTAACTTTTTATGTTATGCTATATAAATATATGTATGTTATTTAAATAAGCTTTCCGCTCTTCGCTTAGCTTCTTTTTATTTTTATTTTAAGTCCCTGGCGAGACAAAATACGTGTCAACGCTAGAATTTTCACGATTCTGATGCTATCTTGATTTTGTCTCACCCCTTTTTTTGTTCGACAAATGATCCATTCATATACAATAATGAATATGTAGCGGGTATAGTTTAGTGGTAAAAGTGTGATTCGTTCTATTAACAACTTAATTAAATAGTTAAGGCTCAGTTTTTTTTTTTCATACTCAAGATTAAAAAAAAAGGTTTAATCCTTTTCCTCTCAATAGCATATTTGAGGAAAAATATACGTTCTCACGATTTGTATCCAAAGGCCAATTAGAAATTGCATCAAAAAATTGGATTATGGATATGGATTCGCGAAGCATAATTTTTTGAATTGGATTAACTATTCCAATTGAATAAGTATAGGTAAAGGGTCTATGGATGAAGATATAAAAGTTTATTTCCAATCGTAACTAGATCTTCCATTTTTGTGTTGTAAAAGGAAATTGAAGCCAAATAGCTAAAAAACGATAGTTTTGGTTTACTAGAACCATCAGCATATTGTTTCAGCTCGGTAGAAACCAAATTCTTTTCCTGAGGATCCTGGGAGTGAAAATAGGGAACGAAGTAACTAGACTAGATAGATTTGGTATAATCTCTCTCCTCTAGAGGGATCATCTAGAAAGCGAGTAGCTTTAGATGCATTCATACAGAAAAGCTGACATAGATGTTATGGATCTAATTATTTCTCTGGAAATATATGGACCTTCCATAAAGGAGCCGAATGAAACCAAAATTTCATGTTCGGTTTTGAATTAGAGACGTTAAAAATGATCAACCAACGTCGACTATAACCCCTAGCCTTCCAAGCTAACGATGCGGGTTCGATTCCCGCTACCCGCTCCATATTCATTATTGTATATGCGTCATCAATTTGGATATGCATCCTTTTTTTCCCGAAAAGATATATTTTCCGTATAATCGTTTTTTATTTGAACAAGAGTAAAGTAAGAATACGAAAGAAGAAAATAGAAATGAAAAGCGTCCATTGTCTAATGGATAGGACAGAGGTCTTCTAAACCTTTGGTATAGGTTCAAATCCTATTGGACGCAATTTTTTTCCATCTATTTTGTTAAATGTCTATACTTAAGAAACCCTTTTTGAATGATTCAAATCAGAAATTTTTCTCAATGATTACTCTCATGCTAAGAATAAGTATGATAAATTTATGGTTGTTCCTGAAGTAGAAATAGTTCGATCTGTTCCTGAATAGCTTCCTTCAAAACGGCTTCTGCTTGCTCGGTGAATGTCTTGGTAGAAGATAGAATTTCTTGGAATTGAGGTTTATTCTTTTTTAAGTAAGTACGT